AATAAAATTCATATAAATATAATATAATAATAATATTATATTATAACAAAAAAAAAAGGAAATAAAAAAATGTTTTTGTTTATAAAAAAACATATTTATAATAAATAAAGAATCGATAAAGAATTGATAAAGAATCGATAAAGATTGGAATAAAGAATTGATAAAGAATTGATAAAGAATTGATAAAGATTGGAATAAGTTATAAAAAAAAAAATAAGGCTTAGAAATCAAAAAAAGAAAACCTAAGCCTTATTAATTAATAAGTTAAAATTTGAATTTGCTTCGGCTTTTTGTTTCGGCGTTTCGTCGCTTTCGGTGCGCATTCGCAAAGCGAAGCGCTTCGGCTCTTCGCTCCTTCGCGAAGCGAAGAACCGAACCTAAGCGAAGGAGCGAACCGAAAGCAGTGGACCGAAGAAGCGATCAAATTAAGAAGCAAATGGGTTAGCGAAAAGTAAAGCTAAAGCAACAACTAGTCCATAAATTGTTAAAGATTCCATGAACGCGAAAGATAGTAAAAGAGCTCCTCTAATTTTTCCTTCAGCTTCAGGTTGTCTAGCAATCCCTTCAACCGCATAACCAGCAGCTGTTCCTTGTCCCATACCAGGACCAATAGCAGCAAGACCTACAGCTAAACCAGCAGCAACAACAGATGCAGCAGCAACAATTGGATTCATATGAATTTCCTCCTAGTAAAAAATCAGTAAAATTATAACAACCGCTTTAAGTATAACTTAAATCTTTTTTTAAGTCAATTTATTTGTTCTTTTTGTGATTTTGTGATTTCTTTTGGTTTTTCTTCATTCTTTTGCTTCTTCTTCGGCTTTTCGCATTTGCTTCGGCTTTGCCTTCGCTTTCGTTCGCTTCGGTTCCTCGCTTCGGTTCGGTTCTTCGCTTCTTCGGCGAAGTTCAGCGATTCGCTGCGCTTGCGCGAGCGCTTCGGTTCGGCAAAGCCGAAGAGCCGACGCGCAGCGAACTGAAAGAAGAAGGAGCGAAGAGCCGAAGCACCGCTCTTTCGGTTCTTCGCTTCTTTCGCTTCGGTTCGGTCGCGCTTCGCTTTGCGAATGCGCACCGAAGAGCCGAAAGCGAAGAAGGAGCGAAAAGCCGAAGAAGAAGCGCCAAAATTTGAATCTTTTTTTAATCTTGACAAAAAAAATAAGAACGAAGACCAAAATTTGAATCTTTTTTTAATCCTTTTAATATTAAAATAATATTAAAAAATATTTTTTTTTTAATCTTGACAAAAAATTATTTTTTGCTAAAATAGAATGACTCCCCTCCGCGGAGCGGAGAGGCAGTTAAGGAAAATAGTCCTTCGTTGAGAACGTTGAGAATCTCCCCTCTCTCTCCCCTCCTCCGGTATATCCCCCTCTCCTAGAATCCTCTCCCTCTCCTAGAATCCTCTCCCTCCACTAGAATCCTCTCCCTCCACTAGAATCCTCTCCCTCCCCCCCCTCTCCCTCTCTCCCCCTTCCCCTTCCCCCTCCTCCCCCTCCGGTATATCCTTCGGTCGGAATCTTCGATTCCGAATATGCTTCGATGAATCCTTCAGTTCGCTTTGCGAACTCCTCCGCTCCGCGGCTCGGTTCGGAATCTTCGACTCGCTTATTCGGTTCGGCTTCGCCGAAGCGCTTGCTTCTTCGCGAAGCGAAGGAGCGAAGAGCCGAGGAACCGAACTCCTTGGATTGAATACCTGGTAACACCGTGAAGCTCGCTTCACTACCTTAGATTGAATTTCCTACTTCGTAGGACTCCGTAGGCACCGCTCACTTCGCTCTTCGCTTCGGTTCGGTTCTTCGCTTCGCGAAGGAGCGAAGAGCCGAAGCACCGAAAGCGAACACCTACTATAGATTGAATCTCCTACTCTGTAGGACTTCGTAACACCGTGAAGCTCGCTTTGCTCGCTTCACTACCTTAGATTGAATCTTCTACTCCGCAAATTGAAACCGTAAGTTATGGGTTCAAATCTTTTTAGTGCATAAAATGAATAAAGTTGAAATCTTTGACTTGTATTAGGCAACGCCTCTTCGCTCCTTCTTCTTTCAGCTTCTTCGCATCGGCTCTTCGGCTTTGCCGAACCGAAGCGCAAGCGCAGCGAAGAACTTCGCCGAAGAAGCGAAGAAGCTAGCGCAGCAAATCAAAATCAATATATTATATAATATATTGAAATATCTTCATATTAGGCTGCACTTGCGCTTCGGTTCGGCTTTGCCTCTTCGCTTCTTCGCTTCGGTGCGCGGAGCGCCTCGCTTCGACGGAGTCTCGCGCTCCTTCGGTGCGCTTGCGCTTCGGTTCGGCAAAGCCGAAGAGCCGAACCGAATCCGCGGTGCTTCGACTCCGTCGAAGCGAAAGAAGAAGGAGCGAACTCCTTCGCTTCGGCGTTGCCTCTTCGCTTTGGTTCGCGGAGCGAAGAGCCAAAGCGAAGCAAGCGCTTCGGTCGCGCTCCTTCTTCGGCTTTTCGCTCCTTCTTCGGCTTTTCGCTCCTTCTTCGGCTTTTCGCTCCTTCTTCGCTTTCGGCTCTTCGGTGCGCATTCGCAAAGCGAAGCGCGACCGAACCGAAGCGAAAGAAGCGAAGAACCGAGGAAGCGAAGAACCGAGCCGAAGAGCCAAAGCGCTATATAAAAACGCACTGTATAAAAGAATAAAAAATTCTTGCGCGCTGTATAAAAATTCTTGCGCACCGCTCCGCGGAAGTACAACATAAACTGAACTCTCTCTAATTGAAACGATAAGTTATGGGTTCAAGTCCTTTTAGTGCATAAAATGAATAAAAACGTTCTACAAGTTCCAGGTTTTTCTATTTTGTTCTGCAAATGTTCCATAAAAACCAATTTTAAAAGCTTTGCTTGAGTTAAAGCAAGCCTTCGCTTCGCAAAGGAGCGGAAACGAGGAAACAAAAACGAAAAAAACTAAAAATATAAATATAAAAATAAAAAACTCTAAAAGTATTTTTCAAGTCTTTTTCAAAGCATCTAAAAAAGATGCAAAAAGATGCAAAAATAAGCAAAAATAAGCAAAAAAAATAATAAAAAAAATAATAAAAAAAATAATAAAAAAAATAATAAAAAAAATAATAAAAAAAATAATAAAAAAAATAATAAAAAAAATAATAAAAAAAATAATAAAAAAAATAATAAAAAAAATTGACAAAAAAATTTTTTTTGATAAATTTATAAATTAGGAATGTTCAAAAAAACAAAAGCTTATTAAAAGCTAAATTGGCCAATTGTTGCAATCTTAAGGTTAAAACAACCTTATTGCTTCGCATTTGGCTTCTTATAATATTAATTAATATTATAAGAAGCCGAAAGTAAGAGAAAAATTTTTTGGAGAGTTTGATCCTGGCTCAGGACGAACGCTGGCGGTATGCTTAACACATGCAAGTCGTACGAGATTGAGTTTTGTATGAATAATACAGAATTTAATTCTAGTGGCGGACGGGTGCGTAACGCGTAAGAACTTACCTTTTGGTGTGGGATAACAGCTGGAAACGGCTGCTAATACCGCATAGTGCTGAGAAGCTAAAAGTGAAAACTGCCAAGAGAGAGGCTTGCGTCTGATTAGCTAGTTGGTGGAGGTAAAGGCTCCCCAAGGCGACGATCAGTAGCTGGTCTGAGAGGATGATCAGCCACACTGGGACTGAGACACGGCCCAGACTCCTACGGGAGGCAGCAGTGAGGAATTTTCCACAATGGGCGAAAGCCTGATGGAGCAATACCGCGTGGAGGAAGACGGATCGTGGTCTGTAAACTCCTTTTCTCAGAGAAGACAACCGACGGTATCTGAGGAATAAGCACCGGCTAACTCTGTGCCAGCAGCCGCGGTAATACAGGGGGTGCAAGCGTTGTCCGGAATGATTGGGCGTAAAGCGTTCGTAGGTGGTTCTTAAAGTCTACTGTCAAATCCCAGAGCTCAACTTTGGCCAGGCAGTAGAGAACTCAAGAGCTAGAGAACGGTAGGGGTAGAGGGAATTCCTAGTTAAGCGGTGAAATGCACAGAGATTAGGAAGAACACCGGTGGCGAAAGCGCTCTACTGGGCCGTTACTGACACTGAGGGACGATAGCTGTGGGAGCGAAAAGGATTAGATACCCTTGTAGTCACAGCCGTAAACGATGGATACTAAGTGCTGTCAAAAACAGTGCTGTAGCTTACGCGTTAAGTATCCCGCCTGGGGAGTATGCTCGCAAGAGTGAAACTCAAAGGAATTGACGGGTCTTAGCACAAGTGGTGGATTCTGTGGTTTAATTTGATGCTACGCGGAGAACCTTACCAGGGTTTGACATCCCAAGAATAATCTAGAAATAGGTTAGTGCTTCTCTTAATTTAAGAGAAGAACTTGGTGACAGGTGGTGCATGGCTGTCGTCAGCTCGTGCCGTGAGGTGTCGAGTTAAGTCTTTTAACGAGCGCAACCCTTGTCTTATGTTAATTTTTCTCATAAGAGACTGCCGAAGTAATTCGGAGGAAGGAGAGGATGACGTCAAGTCAGCATGCCCCTTACATCCTGGGCTACACACGTAATACAATGGTTGAGACAATCGGCAGCAAACCCGTGAGGGGGAGCGAATCTGGCAAACTCAATCTCAGTTCGGATTGTAGGCTGCAACTCGCCTACATGAAGTTGGAATCACTAGTAATCGCCGGTCAGCTATACGGCGGTGAATACGTTCCCTAAGATTGTACACACCGCCCGTCAAAGGTCGAGAGCAGATTGAACCCGAAGTGGCTTACTCTAACAATATTGCTTCGCTTCGCGAAGTAACGAAGAGGGTCCCAACGGTTTGGTTTGTGATTAATCTTAAGTCGTAACAAGGTACGCCTACTGGAAGGTGGGCGTGGAGAACCTCCTTTTTTTATTTTGTTTATCTTCTCCTTTCGGCTCTTTCGCTGCGCTTGCGCGAGACTCCGTCGAAGCGAAAGAGCCGAAGAAGCGCGACCGAGGCGAAGAAGGTGAGCGACAATCTACAATTCTTTGGTCTTTCTTTTCGAATCCGATATTCAAAAAGAAAGACCAAAGATTTTAACCTTTTATTTGTTTAAAGCAACGCTTTAAAATTTGTTTTAAAGCGTTGCTTTAAACAAATAAATTTCTTCTTCTTTCGGCTCTTCGTTCCTTCTTCGGCTTCGCCGAGGAAGCGAAGAACCGAACTTCTTCGCTGCTTTTGCACAAGCAAAAGAGCAAAGCGAATGCGAGGAACCGAAGTGATTGCTTGGACCATTAGCTCAGCTGGTTAGAGCGCATGCTTGATAAGCATGAGGTCGTTGGTTCAAGTCCAACATGGTCCACATTTTTTTCTCTTCTTTCTGCTCTTCGCTCGCGCTTCGGTTTGCGGAGCAAAGAGCCGACGCGCAGCGAAGAACCGAAGCGCTTCGGCGTAGCCGAAAGCGAAGGCGCGCAAGCCCTCGTCTTTTCGGTGCGCGTTCGCTCTGCGAACGCAAAGCCGAAGCGAAGAACAGAAGCGAGCCTTCGCTTCGCGAAGGAGCGGAGAATAAGCAAAAATTATGAATTCTAAAAAATTTACATTTTAAATAAAAAAAGTTACTATAATTTATGTTCAAACAAAGGGGGTATAGCTCAGTTGGTAGAGCGTCTGCTTTGCACGCAGAAAGTCAGGAGTTCGAATCTCCTTATCTCCACCATACCATATGCTTTCAATTCAATCGTTTCGCGCCGCTGCGCGTCGGCTCTTCGGTTTGCGGAGCAAAGAGCCGACGCGCAGCGAAGAAGCAGAAGCGCAAGAAACAAATTGAAAAGTATAAAAGTATTAGGTCAAAAAAAAGAAGGCTCACGACGGAGACCTAGGCTCTCAGAGACGATGAAGGGCGCGATACCTGCGAAAAGCTTTGGGGAGCAGGAAGAATGCATTGATCCAAAGATTCCCGATATAGGGCAACCTCGAGAACTATCGATCAATTCATAAATCGATTAGAGGCAACCTGGTGAACTGAAACATCTCATTAGCCAGAGGAAAAGAAAGCAAAAGCGATTCCCGTAGTAGCGGCGAGCGAACTGGGACCAGCCTAAACCAATTTTATTGGGGTTGTGGGAAGACGTTGAACAGCTTTGGTTCGCTTTCTCGGCGAAGTTCAGCGATTCGCTCGCGCAAGCGCAGCGAACTGAAAGAAGAACCGAAGCGGAGAAGAAGCTTGGCGCTTCGGTCGCGCTTCGCTTTGCGAATGCGCACCGAACCGAAGAACTTAATATTATATATTAATAATATAATAAAAGACGAAGCAGCTGAATCCTGCACCATAGATGGTGAAAGTCCAGTAGTCATATTATTAAACTTCTTTCTTATATTAATAAATCTTTATTTATAAAGATTTATAAGAATGTCTATCCCGAGTAGCATGGGGCACGTGGAATCCCGTGTGAATCTGCGAGGACCACCTCGTAAGGCTAAACACTCCTGAGAGACCGATAGCGAAGTAGTACAGCGATGGAACGGTGAAAAGAACCCCTGTAAGGGAGTGAAATAGAACATGAAATCGTGAGCTGACAAGCAGTGGGAGGATTTGATTAAAGAATCTGACCTCGTGCCTGTTGAAGAATGAGCCGGCGACTTATAGGAAGTGGCAGGTTAAAGAGTAAGATCTGGAGCCTAAGCGAAAGCGAGTCTGAAAAGGGCATTAAGTCACTTCTTATGGACCCGAACCTGGATGATCTAACCATGAGCAAGCTGAAGCTTAGGTAACACTTAGTGGAGGGCTGAACGGACCGATGTTGAAAAATCGGCCGATGACTTGTGGTTAGCGGAGAAATTCCAATCGAATTCAGAGCTAGCTGGTTCTCCCCGAAATGCGTTGAGGCGCAGCGGCAATGATGGGCAATCTAAGGGTAGAGCGACTGTTTCGGTGCGGGCTGCGAAAGCGGTACCAAGTCGTGGCAAACTCCGAATATTAGATTTGCTTTCCATATGCCAGTGAGACAGTGGGGGATAAGCTTCATTGTCAAGAGGGAAACAGCCCAGATCATCAGCTAAGGCCCCTAAATGGCTCCTAAGTGGAAAAGGATGTGAGAATGCTGAAACAACCAGGAAATTTGCTTAGAAGCAGCCATTTTTTAAAGAGTGCGTAATAGCTCACTGGTAAAGCGTTTTTGCGCCGACAATGGCCGGGACTAAGGAGCCTGCCGAAGCTATGAGATTTGTTCTTTTTTTTAAAAAAGTAACGAATCGGTAGGGGAGCGTTCTGCACTGGGTGAAGCTTCAACGTAAGTTTGAGTGGACGGTGCGGAAGTGAGAATGTCGGCTTGAGTAACGAAAACATTGGTGAGAATCCAATGCCCCGAAAACCTAAGGGTTCCTCTACAAGGTTCGTCCATGGAGGGTGAGTCAGGACCTAAGGCGAGGCCGACCGGCGTAGTCGATGGCAAACAGGTTGATATTCCTGTACTTTTTTGAAGGGGAACCGAGGGACGAAGTCGGCTAAATTGAGTCTGTGAATGGAATGCAGTGGAAACGTTCGAGTGCTCTTAGCTGCGAAGCCAAGAGCAAACAGATCGAAGAAAAACGAATCTGTAACAAAGGCGTGATCCCACTCTCTTGAACTTGTTCGAGTTGAGTGTCAATGATGTCATGCTTCCAAGAAAAGCTCGTACACCATCTTGCCGCTTGCGGTGAGATTAAACCTTCAAAAAACCTGTACCTGAAACCGACACAGGTAGGTTGGTAGAGAATACTAAGGGGCGCAAGAGAACTCTCTCTAAGGAACTCGGCAAATTGGCCCCGTAACTTCGGGAGAAGGGGCGCCCTTGATCAAATTAAGGGCCACAGTAACAAGACTCAGGCAACTGTTTACCAAAAACACAGGTCTCCGCAAAGTCGTAAGACAATATATGGGGGCTGACGCCTGCCCAGTGCCGGAAGGTGAAGGAAGTTGGTTATTTGGTTTTATAATCAGAGAAGCTGACAACCGAAGCCCCGGTGAACGGCAGCTGTAACTATGACAGTTCTAAGGTAGCGAAATTCATTGTCGAGTAAGTTTCGACCTGCACGAAAGGCGTAATGATCTGAGTACTGTCTCAGAGAGAGACTTGGTGAAATAGACTTATCCGTGAAGATGCGGATTAACAACATTTGGACAGAAAGACCCTATGAAGCTTGACTGTATCCTGGAATTGGGTTCGGGCTTTTCTTGCGCAGTCTAGGTGGGAGGCATTGAAGATTTCTTTCCGGAGAAATTGGAGCCATCAGTGAGAGACCACTCTGGAAAGGCTAGAATCCTAAGAGTGATCCCTAATCGGGACATTTGACGTTTTCAGGAAGGCAGTTTTTTTGGGGCGAAAGTCCTCCTAAAAGGTAACGGAGGCGCGCAAAGGTTTCCTCAGTCTGGACGGAAATCAGACGTTACAGAGTGTAAAGGCAAAAGGAAGCTTGACTGCAAGACCTACAAGTCGAGCAGGGGCGAAAGCCGGCCTTAGTGATCCGACGGTGTCCGTGTGGAAGGGCCGTCGCTCAACGGATAAAAGTTACTCTAGGGATAACAGGCTGATCTTCTCCAAGAGTTCACATCGACGAGAAGGTTTGGCACCTCGATGTCGGCTCATCACATCCTGGGGCTGTAGTAGGTCCCAAGGGTTGGGCTGTTCGCCCATTAAAGTGGTACGTGAGCTGGGTTCAAAACGTCGTAAGACAGTTTGGTCCATATCCGATGTTGTCGTTAGAGCGCTGAGGGGATCCTTAAATAGTACGAGAGGATTTTTAAGGTCGTGCCTATGGTGTATCAGTTCTCTCTCCAGAGGGAAACGCTGAGTAGCTACGCACGGTTTAGATAACCGCTGAAAGCATCTAAGTGGGAAGCTTTCCTCAAGATGAGCGCTCTCCATTATGCCACAGCTAGACAAGCTGATGATAGGTATCAGGTGAAAGGTCTGTAAGGATTTGAGCCGAGATATACTAAAGGCCAATTGATTTTGACCAATTTTTATATTCTTTTTTTTTTATATTCTTTAAATAAAAAAAAAGAATAAAAACACGCCGGAGCTTTGCTCCGCTGAAATTCTGGTGCTCTATGCTAAAGTGGAACCACGCCAATCCATCCCGAACTTGGCTGTGAAACTCTTTGGAAGTTGATGGACTTGTTGGAAGTCTGGCAGGAAAACTCAACTAGCGCCAGGATGATCTTTTTTCTTTTTTAATCTTTTGGTTCTTTCTCTCCTTCTTCTGCTTTTCGCTTTGCTTCCGCTTCGGTTCGGCTCTTCGCTCCGCGAACCGAACCGAAGCGAAGAGCCGAAGCGGCTGCGAAGAGAAAGAAGCAGCAGGTTTAATCTTTTGGTTCTTTCTCTCCTTCTTCTGCTTTTCGCTTTGCTTCCGCTTCGGTTCGGCTCTTCGCTCCGCGAACCGAACCGAAGCGAAGAGCCGAAGCGGCTGCGAAGAGAAAGAAGCAGCAGGTTTAATCTTTTGGTTCTTTCTCTCCTTCTTCTGCTTTTCGCTTTGCTTCCGCTTCGGTTCGGCTCGCCGAAGCACCGCTCCTTCGGCTTCGCCGAAGGCGCGCTTCGGCGAGCCGAACCGAAGCGAAGAGCCGAAGCGGCTGCAAAGAGAAAGAAGCAGCAGGAGAGATGGCTGAGTGGTCGAAAGCGACTGATTGCTAATCCGTTGTACGATCTTTTTCGTACCGAGGGTTCGAATCCCTCTCTCTCCGTATTTAATCCCTTGACTGCCTTTGCTTCTTTTGATTTTGATTTTGATTTTGATTTTGATTTCTTTTGGGTTTTTCTTTCTTTCTCTTCTCCTTTGCTTCTTCTTCTTTCGCTTCGCTTCGGTTCTTCGCTGCGCGTCGGCTCTTTGCTCCGCAAACCGAAGCGCTTCGGCGTAGCCGAAAGCGAAGGAGCGAAGAGCCGAAGCGAAAGAAGAAGCGAAGAAGGAGCGAAAAGCCGAAGAAGCGAAGAACTTCGCCGAAACCGCTCCTTCTTCTTTCAGTTCGCTCCGCGAATCGCTGAACTTAGCCGAGGAAGGAGCAAAGAAGGAGCGAAGAAGTTCTTCGCTGCGCTTGCGCTTCGGCTCTTCGCTCCTTCGCTTTCGGCTACGCCGAAGCGCTTCGGTTTGCGGAGCAAAGAGCCGACGCGCAGCGAAGAACCGAAGCGAAGGAGCGAAGCGAAGAACCGAGCCGAACGCGAAGAAGCGAAGAGAATAATCCGCGAAATAAAACCTTATTTCTTTATTTCTTTTCTTAAAACCTTATTTCTTAAGACCTTATTTCTTTATTTCTTTTCTTAAGACCTTATTTCTTGCATTTTTTTAGCATAATGAATCGAATACTAAAGCCTATTAATTATTCTTATTATTTTTATTTTTTTTAACTTTTTTTTTAAACTTAAAATAAAAATATACAAAAAAAAACATAAATACTTTTTTTAATAATTTTTCATGTTATACATTATGAACAATCCCAAATTTCAAAAAAATACATTTTGTTAAAAAGTAAATTTTGAAAATAAAAGTCTTATTTTAGAATTGATTATATTTAATAATTTAAGATTTTTTGGAATTAAAGAGTTACCCTCCTTTGCTTCTGTGCTTCCGCTTCATTAAGGGCAAAGCACAGAGCAGAGAAAAAGAAGTAAATGTACATAAATGTTAATGTTTTTTTGTTCATTGCTCTTCATTCTGTGGCTCATTTAAGCTCAGTTCTTAGTTATCAAAATTCAGTTCTTAGTTATCACTTTGCTTCAGCTTTGCCAAATGTGGAGGAGCAGATAACTCCTTTGCTTCAATTTGGTATTCTTCAATGTTTTTCACTTTGGTTATGCCAAATGATGTGAAAAAACAGTGAAGAGCAATTACATTCAGTTATTTGCACTTAGCTCTCTGCTTCTTTTGGAATATCCTATTCCAAACCACGCTTGGCTCTTCTTGCACTTGGTCCTTTTGGAATATCCGATTCTTCATTTCTTCAGAATCAAATATATCAGCAAAGTTGAAAAAAAATCTTCAATAAATGAAAGAAAAATAAAAAAAAAATATTTATACTTATAAATAAAGACAGTCATTCAATTTTCTACAAGAAAGAAAGTAGAAAATAATTTATAAAAGAAAAATAATGTTAACAATTTTATCTTTAGTTACTTCAGTAAAAGACTATATAGAAGTCCTTCATAAATTGATTGAAACAGATTCAACAAATGGATTAAATAGTTATTACGATTTTGGAGCTGGAACAACTTTTTTAGTTCTAGCTACTAAAGAAATTATTTCAAATTTTTTTAGTTTAAAATGGTTACAAACCATTTGGTCAATTCCAACATTGGTTCCTGATATTGCATCAGCAATGATATCTGAAATCTCCATTTTTAATGGATCATTTCAAAATAGTATGACATTGCTTGAACAACCTATATCATATGGAAACCAAAATATCTTTTTTTATTGTCTAGAAAAGTTTATGATTGGGGCAATGAATAGTGTTTTTTTATTTCTGCCAACATCTACAGCTCATATTATTACTTTACGTCGATTTGTAATGCAAGGCCTAGAAGCTGGTTATATTGCTGGATTAGGTACAATAGCCGGAAATTTAATTTGGATTGGAAGTGTAATCTTTGGTTTTAGATTTTTCATAATTCCATGGTTATCTTTTGATATTTTAAGATATTTATTAGGTTTTATTTTATTAGTAAAATATATGTGGGATAGTTATTCAGAAAGACGTTCTATTTTAGATGATCTTTCAAAATCAAAAATTTTCCTTCTAAACTTTTTATTCGCTTTTACAGAACAAACAAATTTATTCCCTTTTTTAAGCAATGTTTCTATAGGTTCAGATTCTACATTACTTGAAACTTTTCCAAGTTTAAATTCAAATCTTTTTGAATTTTTTATGATCCATGGATTCTATTTAATTGGAATTTTAGTTGGAAGTTTAAGTCTTTTACAATTGACTTGTTGGTTTTGGGAAAATCCTGCATATAATTTTTATATTTGGATTATTTCATCTTTTAAAGTAACAACAACTTTTTATTATAAATTTTTAAACTTTTTATTTTTATATTTAACAATGATTTGTGCAATTTCAAATGTTACTTACTTAGGACTAGATTATACAATAACAAATCCTTTAGGATTTACCCATGAAGACCGATTAGTTGAACAAAAAGTCTTATTGGAAACGTCTTTTTTAAATAGTAAAGCATCGGATCGAAATACAAGAAGAAATCGAGGACGTCATGGCCGACGTGAAAGATGGAAACGTCGAGTGAGACGTTATCGTACTTTTGATGCATCTTTATATGATCAAGGAACTTATGATTTATTTACGATTGAAGATTTAAATTATGGATTTGACCGGTTTTGGTTAAGACGTAAAATACGAAATCATAGAGTAAGATTTCGATTTTTCCCAGGTCCATGGATGAGATCTTTTAAAAAACAATTAACTCGTCCTAGATTAGAATCTTTTATGGGACCTCGCATTGAATTTTTCCGCATTTTATTTGAACAAGCTTATCATCCAGAATTTCATGAATTTAAAAACAAATCAACAAAAAATTTAAAAAATTCAATAAGTTCTGAAAAAATATCAAATAATCAAAATGAAAAAATAATGATTCCTTTAGAAAATTTTAAACAAAATCAAAGAAATTTTTCCATTTATTTTGATCAAAAATTAAAAGAAAAAAAACAAAATTTTATAACACAAAATTCAGCTTTACGTAAATTTTTACGCAAAACAGAAAATAGAGTAAAATTGGCTAAAATACAACAACAATTGCAAAAAATGCCTCTTTATTATACAAATAACAAAAATCCATCTTTTATGAAATCTGAAACAGCAAATCTTGAACCAATTTATTCAAAAAAATGGAAATATCTTTTTTCAAAAATTTCACATAATCCCAAAAAAGCAAATTTAAAATTGGAACAAACCTTATTAGAAAAATTCTATCAAAATTCTTTTCTAAATTTAACAAAAACAAATAATCCAATTCTTGGAAATTATCAAAAATTAAATATGAATTTGAATAAAAATGAAAATTTTAAACAAGATAGTAAAAAAAGACTTTCTAATAATGAAAGACTTATTTTAAGATATAAAACTTTTTTAAAAAGTGAAAATCCTTATAATAAAACAGCATCTTATGATAACAATAACAATAATAGAATCAATACAAAAGAATCCGAAATAAAAACTCTTTCATTATTAAATGAGAATGAATCAAACTCATTAATTCAGCCATTCATGATGCAAAGAAGTGGAAACAAATTAAACAATTCTACATCATATGAACTTTATAAACCAATTACATTATTACATCCATTAAAATATTATTTGCAACAAGAAAAAGCTTTTAAGAAAAAATTAAATTTCTATGGAGTAAACCAATATAGAAATTTTGAAATTGAAAAAAATGCACCTTATTTTCGAGTTATGATGAAAAGATTTTTTTATTATTATAAACCCACATTACGTTGGGAAAGAACAATGAGGGTTGCTACAATGAGGAAAGCAAGACGTAAAGGTTCTAGAATTCCAAGAAAATTAAATATTAACAGTGAAACAAAAGCTTTAGCAACAATTTCGGATAATTATTATAAGACAGAAAATTTAAATCTTAAAAACACAGAAAAAGAAAAAGCAAGAACTTTTTTGCCTCGCGCAAGTGCACCACTCCTTCGCTCCACAAAAGGAAGTGAAAGAAGTGAAGACATGGAAACAAATTCAAATAATGATTTAATCAAATTAAATAAAATTCAAAAACCAACTCATTTTTATTCTTTAGTTAGTAAAAGAGCAAGTCGTTATAGATATGAAATTTATAAAGATGTGTTACAACATTGGTATTATAGCCCTTTTAATCGTTTGTTATTGAAATTTGATGTTGATTCATTTATTCGTCGACAACCAAAAAATCACTTTTTAACAAAAAAAGATGAAAGTTTATTACATTTTAAACGTTTTTTAATGTCAGAGTACTATAATTCACTTCGTTGGTATACTTACATGCAACATTATGATTCAATGAAAAGTAAAATATCTAGTACAAAAACTTTAACAAGTCGTGTATATAATCAGCAATTTATAGGAACTTTTAAAAAAATTCGTCATTTATTTGCAATAACTCCTTTTTCAAATGATCAAACAATCTTAAAATTTGATCAACCATTATATAATGAATTTCCGAATGATAAAAATCAATCTTTATTATCCGATTCTGTTTTCCATGAAGAAATTTTAGCAGATGAAGATTTTAAATGGATTTTTTCTTCGAATTCTAATGATTCTTTAGATTCATCTGTTTCTTTCCGTTTAACTCCTCAAGAAAAAAAAGATATTTTAAATGAAAAAGAAACACAACAAAATAATACATATGTAAAACCAATTATTACAGATTTAAAAAACCAATCGGCTGATGTTATCCGTGAATATTTAAAAAAATCAACACCCATTCGTCAAGAATATATAAAATTTTTATTACATAATAGAGATTATTCTGAATTAACAAAATTTTTATTTCGTGGTAAAAAATTAAGAGGAGTAAATCCAACAACAAATGAAAGTGATTTTTTATTACAAGAAAATAATGCTTTATTAAAAAAACCCGTTTTATCAAATCATTTAGAAATTAATAATTTTCATAATTTCTTATGGTTTGAACTTCTAAAAAAATGTCACAATAAACTTTATGATCAAAAAGCTTTAAAAAATTATGTATTAAGTCGAGTCGATAAACATGAAAAACAAAAACAAAGAAAACAAAAAAATTTAAAATTACGTATAGAAAGAATTAAAAATTGGTATGTTTCTGATTCTTCAAATCTTTCAAAATCTAAAAATGATCTTTCTTATAATGGTTTACCATCTGCTTATATTAAAGCAATTAAAGAAGCTTATAATATAAGTGTTAAAAATCGAAAATCAAAACAAAAAAAATCTCAAAAATTTACAAAAAGTCAAAAGATTTTATTAAAAAATTCTTTAAATTTACGTTTAGAAAATTCATTTAATAAAATATATAGCTTAGAACAAAATTTCAAAAAAACATATAATTCGAATTATCCTTCTGGTGCTATACAACAAAAAGATAATATAAGTAATTTAGAAAAAACCATAAATTTTGTAATCCAACGTACTTTAATGCCATTTGAATATTTTAAAATTAAAATTTTAAATAAAGAAAATTTCAAATTAATCACTCCTTGGATAGGTTCACTTTACAAAAGAAGTAAAAAAGATTTAAACCAATGGAAAAAAAATGAGACAGTTTTATCAAAACGTAAGAAAATTCGTAAAACCTTAAAAAGATTAAGAAATAATAAAAATTTATCATATATTCATAATACTTATGAAAGCAATAATCTTAAAGATTTGAAAAAATTCCTTTCACTCTCACCAGAGTTGGCCGAGCAAAATAAACGCAGTGAAAGTAAAACAAATTTAAGAAAAAAGAAAGATTTAGAAGAACTTAAAAAAGAAACAATTAAAAAATCATATATTACAAGAAGAGAAAAAACTTGGCAAAATTATACAAAAGATTCTTTAAATTTTCTTCACTCTGTAAAGGAACATTTATTCACAAAAAAATTCAAAAAAAGACGTTCACGTATGAGACGTTATCGTTTCTTAAAAGGACGTGGTCCTATTAAAAAACGAACATTAGGAGAAAAATTAAAAGGTCAATTTAGATTTTTAAAAAAATATGCAGCAGGAAGTTCTAGGGATACGAATGATCAAGAAAAAATTCAAAATAAAAAACTTTTAATATTCAATAATTTATTAAATCAAAAATCTTCTTCTAAAATGTTTGAAACTCGTGAAATAAAACAAAGAAGAACTCGTATACGTAAACACCGTTTTTGGAAAAAACATAAAAAACAAAAAGATGCTCTTATAAGACGTAAAATTAAAAAAAGACGCCGTTATGGGAAAGCAAAAATAAGAGTTTTAAATAAAAAATTAAAGAATATTAAAGCTTATAATGATGTAAAAAAATGGTGGTGGCAAGAATTTTTACCAAGTTTTCAAGAAAAAACAGGGAATATTTGGCAAACATTATCATATAATAATATAAAAAATGAATTAAAAGAATTATCGATTCCTGAAATCTTAGACCGTGATAAACAAAATCCTAGTTTTTTACAAATTGGAGATAAAGATTATAAACCATTGGCAATTCCTGAAGCAATTCGTATTCGTGATGCTTATTTAAATCAAATGTCTTCATCTTTAACAAAATCTGTTGAAAGTCTAAATTCTTTACAAGAAAAACAAAAAGGCGTTTCTTTTTCCTCTTTGGCTTCCCCTCATTCACATAGCAAAAGCAACCCAGAGCTGGCACAAAGCCGTGAACTTGGAGATTCCAAAAATATTGTTGATCAAATTTCAAATAATATTTTGAATTCATCAAAAACAGAAGATTTCTTATTCAATAATAAACAAGACTTATATATAAATAATAATGACAAAAATTCTCCTTTTATGTTAGCAACAAATTCTATGCCTTTTTATGCTGGTTGGGATGAAAGTTCTCGAAAATTTGTAATAACAAATCGATTGTTATCAAGAAAAGATGCAGGTTATTCTTTTGTTAACAATGATAATTCTTTTAGTGAATATTTGAAAGCTCCATTTAATGGTATGAATGCACCAACAACATTATATTGGCAAATTCCTTTTACAACTTATGATCCGGATCAATTTTTTGCTTTAGGGATGGATGGTTTCTCACCAATTGGTTGGAGAAATTTCCATTTTAAATCTTCAAAACAAACTACAAAACCAATTTTAGTTAAAAAAATTGAATCAACTTTAAGTTCTAATTCTAGAAAATTTTCAGATGATCTTCATATTAAATTAATAAATAAAACTTTGAAAAGTTCTTTTCTAGACCTAAAAGACACTAAAAATATCAATGAAAATCGCTTCGCTCCGCGAGAAAATCAAATCAATCTTTATAATCGAATTCAAAAACGTTATAAAAGAGTAAAAAAACATCCAAGACCTCCAGTTTGGTTCCCATCTGGAACATTGGCAAATCAGGTTTTACCTGTTCATTATATTTATGTTTTCTATAAGCGTTATCGCTTACCAAGAGATCGATATGTTCGTAGAAAATTAAGACGTAATAAAAATGAAGATTTAAAACCTTTTATAAAAAATCTAAATCAATGGACAGATTATACATTACGAAAACGTGCAAAACCTAAACGTAAATATCATAGAAAAAATTTAAAAATAAATCGCTTTGGTTCACGAAGCGAAAGAGCCGAGGTGAAAAAAAATGAAGATTTCTTAGCTCATTTAAAAAGAAGAAAATTTAGAGGATTTGCAGATGAAAAAATTCGTTTTAGACCAATTTCTGAAAGTCAAAAACTTAAAGAACTTAAAATAAGAAAAAAACTTTTAACAAAAGATAAGAAAAAAACTGAAAAGAATAAGAAACAGAAAGTATCAAAAGACAATATTCGATTACGTCAGTTACGACGCCGTGTTCAAAGACAAGTTTTCAGACCTGTATGGCGTTACAAACCACAATCAGGTGGTTTTGTTTGGCCTGGAGATTATTTAAGATTAGAATTAGTAAAAGCTCCGAAACTTCAAATAAATTCAGCGCATTCTTCTTCACTCCTTCGCTTCGGCGGAGCCGAAGCAAAAGAAAGTGAGAACTTAAAAGTTTCTGAAAAACAAAGAAATATTCGTAAGAAAAAACGTCGTATTATTCAAGAATGGCAAGTTCAACCAAAAAAATATTTCTTACAAAAACATAATCTAAATGTTTTAAAAAAACGCTTACAAAAATCACAGAATGTAACTTTTTAGTATTAAAACCAAAAATTCAATTATAAAAAATAATAAAAAAAGAAACTTTTTTTTATTTTTATTATAGACTATTTCTATTTTTTTTGATAAAATATAAAAATCAAATTTTTAAAGTTTTCTAAAACTTTAAAAATTTGATTTTTATATCAGCAAAACAATAAAAAAAAAATCTAAGCACTCAGCGATCCTTCATACTAGGGGAAGTCGTATCAAGCGACTGTTCAGCCTGGTTTTTTTGCACTTTACTTAGTTGTGCTTCTTTGCCAACAAGGAGTGAACGCGAAAAAGCAATTCACAAAGAAGAAGCAAAAAAACAGTTTCATTTTTTTAGCAAAGATTTAAGAAGAATAATAAAATTATTTTTTATAAAAATAAAAATTTTGGCGGCATAGCCAAGTGGTAAGGCAGAGGATTGCAAATCCTTTATCCCTCAGTTCGAATCTGAGTGCCGCCTTAAAATATTTTTTAAGATGCTGAATTTTTCGGAATTACAGCTTCCAAATAATCAAATATTTTGACGTTCCAATCTTTTATTGGAAAAAAGCAAAATTTTTTTATTTACTAAAATTGGGTTCTTTTTAAGGTATCAAATGATTTTATACCTTAAATCAATATTACTCTTCAGGAAGTTGCTTCAAATTTCAAAAATTCATTTGAAATATGTTTCTACTAAAAATTGACAGTGGAAAAATCAAAATCGTTAACTCAAATTTTTTCTATTTTTAGTTAGTTAATGATAAAAAATATATATTTTTTTTTAATCAAATTTATGTTAAGTCCTAAAAGAACAAAATTTCGTCGACATCATCGTGGACATTTAAGAGGTAAGGCTAGTCGTGGAAATAAAATTGCATTTGGAGATTTTGGTTTACAAGCATTAGAACCTTGTTGGATAACTTCTAGACAGATTGAATCAGGACGCCGTGTATTAACAAGATATGTACGTCGTACTGGTAAATTATGGATTCGTATTTTTCCAGATAAACCAGTTACTGTTCGTCCAGCAGGTACTCGTATGGGTTCAGGAAAAGGTTTTCCTGAATATTGGGTGGCAGTAGTGCATCCTGGAAAAATTATCTATGAGATTACTGGTATTTCTGAAGTTTTAGCAAAACAAGCTTTAAGAACAGCCGCTTATAAAATGCCAATTAAAACAAAATTTTTAAAAGCTGAAAATAACTAAAAATTAAAAACAAAAACTTCTTTGACAAAATTGTTTGGTTCTCTGTTCATTTTTTTTCAACTCACTGTGGAGTGGCTCACTTCTTTTATCAAATTTCTCACTTCTGACTCAGCTTTTCACTCCTTTGCTTCTTCACATTTGGCTTTTCACTTCAGCTTTGCTTCTTCTTTCGCTCCTTCTTCTTTTGCTTCGATGGAGTCGAAGCGAACTTCTTCGCTCCTTTGCTTCCTCTTGCGCTTCGGTTTCGCTCCGCGAAACCGAAGCGCAAGAGGAAGCAAAGGAGCGAAGAAGCAAAGAATCGAAGAAGCTAAAGAAGAGACATGCGATCGAACACCAGGACTGAGTGCAAAGGCTCGCTTCAGCTTTGTTGAGTGTGAAGAAGTGAAATTCCAAATGTGAACAAGTGTGAAGAAGTTCACATTCACAGAGTGAAAGCAAAAGAAGCAAAGAACTTAATAACCTGTGAAAGAATATTCCAAAAGAAAGAGCTTTAAATATTTGATTTCAACATACTTTCCAATAAAAAATTGGAAATAAGAATTTAAATAATCTTGTAATTTTTTGCTTAAAAAAAGTTTCAAAATAATTAAAAAAGAATTTTATATATTAAGCTTTTAATATATAGATATGATGAAAATAAAGTTTCAATATCCTTAAAAATTTATGATAAAACCACAATCATATTTAAATGTTGCTGATAATAGTGGAGCTCGTAAATTAATGTGTATTCGTGTTTTAGGTGGTGGACGCCAAACAGCCGGTATTGGTGATGTTATTATAGCTGTAGTAAAAGATGCTTTGCCTAATATGCCATTAAAAAAATCCGATGTTATTAGAGCTGTTATTGTGCGTACAACAAAAGGAGTTCGTCGTGAAAATGGAATGATGTTACGTTTTGATGATAATGCTGCTGTTGTTATTAATAAAGAAGGTAATCCTAGAGGAACACGTGTTTTTGGTCCAATTGCTCGTGAATTACGTGAACGTGATTTCACTAAAATTGTTTCTTTAGCACCAGAAGTTGTATAAGGTAAAAAATATAGAACTTTAATTTTATATTACTTTTTATTAATTAAATTCAATTGCTTTTGCTCAATGCATTCTAAATCTTGGTTTACTTCTCCATTCATTCATTTGGTTTGCCTCGGCTTTTCGCTCCTTCTTCTTTCGCCTTCGGTTCGCGGAGCGAAAAAGCCGAAGGAGCGGTGCTTCGGCTTTTTCGCTCCGCGAACCGAAGCGCAAGAGGAAGCGAAGAACTGAAGAGCCGAACCGAAGCGCAAGAGGAAGCGAAAAACCGAAGCGGTGAACTTTTTAGCTTCTGCTTAGCTGAGTGAAAAGGCTTATGTTTGCTTTTTTGATTCTTCTTTGCAGAGCAGAGTGGAGCAGCAAAAACGGATTGCAAATAAAAAATGTTTTTTTGAAAAAAAACATTTCATTTTAAAAAATTTAAAATAAAAAATATAAAAAATTTTTTATTTTTTAATTTCACTTTTGTTTTAAATCAATTAAATTTTTATTATTAAGGGCTTATAAGCCCCCTGTTATTATACACAGATAAAAAACATTTTTTTAATTTCTTTGTTATTTAATCTTTCAATTTTATAAACAAAAAGGTTACTTATATTAAATAAAATAAAACTTTCTTCTTAGTAATCTAATATTGTACTTGCCGTTCTTGATTTCTTTACTTTTTAGCTTGGTTTCTTTGCTTCTTTGGAATCGGCAATTTTGCTTCTCTCTGTTCTTGCCGCTTGTTTTGTGAATCAACAGATGCATTGGTTCACGCTCTTTGCTTCTGCGCCACCAAGTGTGAAGAAGAGTTGAAGCAACTTCATGAGAATCCAAGATTCTTCTTTTGTTTTTTTTTTTGTTCTTCATGGCTTCTTTGCTCTTCAGCGCTGCTGAAGAGTAAAGAAGCCAGATATTTCAAATGAAAAAGCAAGCCAATGATTTCACAATCATTGATTCAAAAGAATCAAACATTCAAAAAGTCCAAACAAGCTTTAAAATCAAAAGTCAAATAAAAAATATAAATCTGTATATAATTCATAGGCATAAAAAATTTTTAATTTCAAAAGTATGAAAAAATTGTTAATATTAAAAAAAATGTAATTTTAAATGATATTCTTTTCTTCTTTGATCTTTTCTTCTTTGATTTTTGATTCACAATAAGATATTTTTTGCACTTGCTTCAGTCCACTCCTTTTTGAAGGGAAGGATTACCTAGTGCAAAGAGCTGAAGTTAGTTTTCTCTTCTTCCACAGAATGGAGTGTTTACTTCTTTGCTTTTTTGCAATGTAAAATATTTGCATTCACAGAGCCAAAGCAAACTGAGTATAGAGAAGCTGGTCTTCACATTCAGCAAAACTGAAGCAAAAGAGCAGCAAGCAAATAGTGAATTAAAAAAGCAAAAAAGGAATAAATAAGAAGTAAAGAACAAACATAAAATTCATTTATTATAAGTTAAATAAACTTTATTAAAAAAAAAAAATGACTCAGCGTTTAAAACAATATTATATGGAAAAAATTGTACCTACATTATATAACCAATTTGGTTATAAAAATATTCACCAAGTCCCTCGTATCGAAAAAATTGTTTTAAATAGAGGTATTGGAGATGCTTCTCAAAATAATAAGATTCTAGAATCATTTTTAAAAGAATTAGGCCTTATCTCTGGACAAAAAGGAGTTGTTACACGTTCAAAAAAATCAATTGCTGGATTTAAAATTAGAGATAAAATGCCTGTTGGGGTTTCAGTTACTCTTAGAGGGGAACGTATGTATGGTTTTTTAGATCGATTAATTCATTTAGCTCTTCCTCGAGTACGTGATTTTCAAGGAATTGATCCAAAAAGTTTTGACAAACATGGAAACTATAGTTTAGGACTAGAAGAACAATTAATGTTTCCAGAAATTGAATATGATAAAATTGATCAAATCCGAGGAATGGATATTTGTATTGTAACAACAGCGAAAAATCAAGAAGAAGGACTTTCTTTATTAAAAGAATTTGGATTCCCTTTTAAATAACTGTAAATTAATAATTGCATTTTAATACTTTTATATTTAATCTTATTCTTTCAGTTCTTAAAAGCAGTTCTTCACTCTTTTTTGTGAAGCAAACTTGGAATTTTTTATTATTTGGAATCTTTTATTCAAAAAAACAATATTTAATTCCAAATCCATTAAAATGGAGCAAAAAACAAGTGACAATATTTAGCTGTTGCCAATACAAAGAAAAAAGCAAGCCAGACGCTCCTTTGCGTCTTCAGCTTGGATTTTTGTTTTCTGCTCTTTCGCTTCTTCTTTGCATTCGCTTCAGCCTTGCTGAAGCCGAACAAAGCAGAAACGAAATGAAAGTGAAGAAGAAGCGAAGTGCACTGCTTCGGTTCTTTGCTTCCTCTTTCGCTACGCTTGCGCGAGCGCAAGCGCAGCGAAGAAGTTCACTTCGACTCTGTCGAAGCGAAAGAAGAAGGAGCGAAAAGTCGAGGCAATGCACTTCCGAACGCGTCACGGATGGCTTAGCCAAATGTGAACTTTGCTGAATGGGACTTTACCGAACGTGAACTTTGCTGTTTGTTGCATTTGCTGAAGCAAATGCGAAGGAGTGGAGAAGAAATTGTACCAAAGGCGAAGGGGCTCCTAAAGAGCGGAGGTGAAGGTGAGTGGAGATATTTGAAAAGAATCTCAAAATTTGACCAAAATAAAAAAGCAAAAGTTGAAGATGTTTCTTTCACATTGCCTCATTGTCTTCTTTGCATTCTTTTGCAGAACAAACTATGTCAAATCGCAAAAAAAAAAGCTAAAGAGGAGATGTGAAAGAAACAAAAATATAGAATCTTCAGTTTTGACCATTTTCTTAAAGGATTTTTAGAGTCCTTAAATTTTATGAATGATAAAATTTTAATAATAAAATATATATGGTAAACGACACTATTAGTGATATGTTAACTCGTATTCGTAATGCTTGTATGGTTCAAAAAGGAATTGTTTTGGTGCCTTTAACAAAAATGAATCAAAAAATCGCTCAAATTTTAGAAAAAGAAGGGTTTATTCAAAATTTCCAAATTTCTGAAGATTCAAAAAATTTAAGTCTACGTTTAAAATATAGATCAACAAAAATTGGAAATACAAAGCGTAAAGAATCTTGTATTACTAATTTAAAAAGAATTAGTAAACCTGGATTAAGAATTTATGCAAATCATAAAGAAATTCCTCGTGTTTTAGGAGGTGCTGGGATTATCATTTTATCAACACCTGAAGGACTTCTTACTGACAGAGAAGCAAGATCTTTAGGAATTGGTGGAGAAATTTTATGTTCAATTTGGTAAAAAACTTTATTTTTATTAATTCTTTTTCCTTTTATAAATGAAAAAGAATTAATAAAAATAAAATTGTTCAATTTTTTTATGAAACATATTATAAAATCTGAGTTATTTTATAATATGTTTCATTTTTTTTAGTATTTATTAATTATAAATAAAATTTTTTATTGTTTATACATATAAAATCTGCTATAAACAATAAAAAATTGAAAGAGAAAAATTTATTAGATATAATATAAAAAAAACAAATTAAAAAAATAAATTTTTTAATTTATTTTTTTATACAATATTTCTATGCATTGTTAATAAAAGTTTTAGAATTGACTCTTTTACTTGAAAAGAAAAACCATTAATATAATATTTTTTGTTCTACTTTTTTGAATACGCTATTTTTTAATCTTTGAAAAAAATAAAGTTTTAAACTTTGTTTGGTCTTTTTTTTTAATCTTTTATTATTTGTATTTCAGAATATATGGTTCTTGAAATAACAAGAAAGTTTAATCTTTGATTCAACAAAAAAAGACCTTTGTAATTTTTTAAATATCGAAAACAAGCTACAGAGCAGAGCAAAATAGTATTTAAAAATTCATAAAAAAAGCGTAAGCTTTACTAAAAATTTTAATCAAGTAAATGGTTCAATATTATTAAGAGTTGTTTAAAAAACATTCTATTATATGACAATTCGTTCACCAGAACGCGAAGCTAAAAAAGTAAAAATTGCGGTAGACCGCAATGCTGTTGAAACAAGTTTCGAAAAATGGGCGTGTGACCTGAAAAAAGGATTGGATATAGTCGATTGTAATTTATATAATAAAACAAGCCAAAAAAAAATTGTTCTTTATTTTTATTTATTTTGGGTCTTTTTTGCATCCGCTTTGATTCACATCAGCTCTTCCGTCAGTTGCTTCGCATTTGTTCGGTTCAGTTGTTTGAATTTGGTTACACACCAAGTGTGAATAAGCTAAAGAAGAGAAGCAAAGGATCTATAAACTGAAGTGAAAGAAGCAAAGATCTTCCCTTTTTTATTGAAAAGTGCTTGAAAAATTTTTCAAGCACTTTTCAATTTCTTTTGAAGATCATTATATTAAAAGTGAATTTCTTATAAAATACAAATATATATATATAATTTTCTATTTTTGAATTTTTATAAAATAAAAAATCTATTTTTACATTAGATTTTTGTTGAAAACAAAAAAAAACATGTATTTTTTTTATATGTATAAATATTTAAAGAATATTAAAAGAGTTGATTTAAACTCTTTTCAAGAATCAAATATTAAATTTACAAAAAATAAAACTTTAAATACAAGTTTTAAACAATCTTATATTTTAAATTCTTTAAAAAAAAAGATTGCAGTTCTCAAATTTGATTTTCTTATAATTAATAAAATTAAAAACAAAAAATTTTTTCTTTTAAATGGAGTAACTCAAAAGAAAGGTGATTATTTCCAATCAAAAATTCAAAACAAAAGCAAAAGTCAAAAATTCCAAATTGAAAAACAAACAAAAAAACAACAAAAAAAAAGCCTTTATATTTTAAATTTTTTAAAAAGAAATTCAATCAAATTTATAAATATAAATTTGATTTCTATAAAAAACAAAATTGATTTAGAACCTTTTTATATTTTTAATAAAAAAAAAGTTATTATTTTTAATTTTTTTTTTATTAAAAATATAAAAAATAATAAAATAAATAACAATAAAATGGATAATTTTAAATTTTTTTGTTTAAAAAAAAAAGAACTTATTTCTTTTATTTTTTTTAAAAATATTTGTTATAATATTAAACTTCTATTCAATTTTTATTTTTTCTCATTTAAAAAAATTCAATTAATTACAATAATGAAAACTTTTGCAATTAAAAATTATTCAAACCATTTGCTTCTGCCCTTTGGGAAAGCTCACTTATTTTGCTTTCGCCTCGGTTCGCATTTGCTTCAGCTCTACCGAGGCGAAAGTAAAATAACTGAAGCGAACCGCAAAGCCAAAGCGAATGGCTTAGTGAAAACAAACTCCTTTGGCTCTGGTCTGCGAACCCAAGAAGCAAAAGAAGAGAACCCAAGCCGATGCGAAAGAGCAGAGAACAACAAGATTAAATTCTTTAATAAATCCTATATTCTTTCGCTCCACAAAACAGTAAAAAACAATGATTTATTTTTTTTATTTAACAATAAAAATTATTTAAATAATATGCTTTTTAATAATTATAATAGGGTTTTGTGTTTAAATAATTACTTCTCTATTTTTAGAAATCAAAAATATAAAAATCTTATAATGCACGAGTTCATAAAAAATAAAATTTTAAAATTTTTTAAATTGAATATTAAAATTTGCAATATAAAATTTCTTTTAAAATTTCAAAAAATATTTTATTGTATTGAAATGACATATTTTATGTCAAAAAAAAAATTTTATAATAAAAAACAAAAAATTTTTTGTTTTAAAATTCAAAAACTTTTATCAAATCTTTTTGTTGTAAAAAAAAAATCATTTTTAACATTGTATTGCATAATTTTTTCAAAAAAATTTGATTCTGATTTTTATTATCTTTTAAAAAATATACTTTATAAAGAAGAAAGCAAACAAAAAAAATCTCTTCTTTCAGTTCTTTCACTTCTTTGCTTTGGTTTGTTTCAGCAAAGTCAAAGCAAAAGTGAAAAAGCGGATGCTAACCAAAGCCAAAGCGAACCTAAGCTGAAGGAGCCAAAGCAAAAAGCTTTGCCAAAGCAAAGAAAGAACATATTTAATTCAAAATTCAATATAAACAAAAATCAATTCTTAAATTTTGAAAAAATACAAATTCCTTTAACTTTACTTTATTATGCTTCTTCTGTCCCTTCCTTTGTTCTTTCAACTTATTTTTTGCAAAGTAATAAAAAAGTAACCATAAACAATAAAAAAAGCAAAAGAAAAATTGAAATAATATTAGGTCCTTTAAAGTTTGCATTGTCTTTTGAACTTTATTGTAATCTTTTATCTTATTATTCTTTCAATGGTTTTCTCAAACAATCAATTAAAATACTTAAAAGTAATTTTTTATTATATGATTGTTTTAATTTTTACAAAAAAAAATTTTCAAATTTAAAAATTTATTCATCAAAAAAACTTTTAATTAGAAACAATAAATTTTATACATTGTTATCAAAAAAACAAAATTTAGTGATTCAAAATCAAAATTTTTTGTATGTTTTAAAACAATTAATGCAAAGTTTAAAAAAAATTAAACTTTTTAAATATATAGTACATTTTAAAAAATATTTTTTTTTTAAAAAAAACTTAAAAAATGTTTTAAGTTTTTTTAATGTTATATTAAAAGCTTTTTCTCCATATTATAAGACTTCTAATTTTGTTTTAAATTGTTTTGAAATTGAAAATTATTTAAAATTAAAAAAAATTGGCGTTTCCTTAAGTTCTCTCCCTTTACAATCTCTTATTTCAAAGGGAGAGAACAAACAAAAAAAGGGGGTTGCATACCCAGCACAAATGCAAATGCAAAAGAAGCAAAACAAGCAAATAAAGAAAATCTTAAATGCTAAAAAGCCTTATATTCACTATATAAAATTTGAGAATATAGGCTTCTATTATGGGTCTTTTTTATTAAATTTTAATATAAATATTGTTGACATTATTAATGTTTTTTATAAGAATTTTTTTATTTCTTTTTTGAATGTTCAGATCACCAAATTGGTTGAAATAAGATTTTGTAAATCGAATATTAGTCTTAGAAAGAATAAAAAATTTTTTAACAAATATATTATAAAATTATTTAAATATAAAATGTTCAAATCAATTTTGGCAAAACTTTTTTTAAACAAAAGACTTAAGATAAAAAAATATGTTCAATCAATTTTTTTAACATATAAAAAAGATTTAAAAAATAAAAATTTATTTTTATTGGATTTTAAAAAATTTTTTTTTAATTTTTCTTTTTTTACAATCTATAAAAATTTTAAAAGAATTAAAATTCCTTCCATTGTTTGCTCTCCAGATTTGAAATATCCAAATTCACTTCTTTCTTTATTTCGGTTCTTCCGCAGAGCAGGACTGCCAATTCAAAAATTACAAGTTCCCAATGGCACATTGAGAGAAATATCAAATTCCGAAGGAAGTGAAGAACTGAGCATTTCTGCGCGCCACTTCAGTGAAGTTTGCTTCAGTGCGGCTTTTTGCTCCTTCGCTTCAGTTCGCTTTGGCTCTTTCGCTTCGGCTCTTCGCTCCGCGAACCGAAGCGAAACCGAAGCGAAAGAGCTGAAGCAAAAGAACCGCACTGGTTCGCATCAACTTTTGCGGGTTCGTTTTCCCGTTCGCTTTCGCAGAGCAAATATGAAAGCAAACCTAAGCAAAGAAGCACAAGAAATGGGTGTGGACTGCTTAGGCAAAACGGAAGCAAAGAAGCAAAAGATGCGAGAAGCAAATTTAAATATTGTTTCTTTCCCAACGAACAATAAAAACAAATTTTTTTTAATAAAAAAATGGGATCCTTTTAAAAAACGATATCAAAAAGTATCCAATTATATTTGGAAAAAAAAAAAGATTTCATTTTATTATGAAAAAAACGATTATAATATTTTTTCAAACACCAAATTTTCTAATTTTTTAATAACAGATAAATATAATTTTTTTGTTTTAAATAGTAATCATACTATAATTAATAAATTCTCTTATGCTATCATTCTATGGAATAAAAAATTTAATATAAATTCTAAAGAAAATATTTTCTTTTTAAAAAAAAAGAAAATATTAAGCTTAGAACAAACTTATTCTATAGCAAAAAATGGATTAAATTTTAAAGGTTTTTTTTTATTTTTTACTTCTTTTGTTTCTTCACATTCGGTTGCGCCCCACCTCTTCAGGATGCTACCGCAGAGCAGCACGCTTCGCTTCAGCTCTTTTGCAGAGCGAACTGAAGCAAAAGAGCTGAAGCAAACGCAAAAAAGACGATACAGTACACACCAGCAAGGCAGCATGCTTCGCGTCCGTCTAGGTTTGCTTCGGGGCTTTCGCTTCTTTCGCTTCGGTTTCGCAAGCAAAAGAGCCGAAGTGAAGGAGTTCGCTCCGCGAAGAAGAGCAAACCGAAACGAAAGAACTGAAGCAAATGCAAAAAAGATGATGCAAACTTTTCCAAGAGCATTGTTTGCTCCATTTAAAATTGGAGATTCCAAAAAAACCAAAAAATATTCAATGCCAAATAAAAAAGACTTTTTAATAAAGAAACAAATTTTTCTTTTAAAAAATTCTAAAGTGCAAAATTTGCATTCTCACAATTTTAATTTTAATATTAAAACTGGTGTAATTCCTTCTAAAAAATATTTAAAAAAATATTTAAATTTATTAAAAAAAATTATTTTGAGATACAATTCTCAAGTGCAAAAAAAACTTCTTTATAAATTGAGTTTAATTATTATCAATTGGTGCTACTACTATAGAATAGTAACCAATCCTCAATTTTTTTATTATTGTGATAAAATAATGTATAAACTTCTTTGGAAATGGGCTTGTCACAATCATCCAAATAAAAGTAAAAAATGGATTCAAAAAAAATATTTTTTTTCTTTAAAAAATAAAAAATGGGTTTTTGGAATTATACCAAAAAATTTTGATTCTGAATCATCTATAAAAGACATATTTTATTTACCTTTTCATAATTTTTTAATACAAATTTAAATAAAAAATAAAAAAAGATTTTATTCATATTTATTTTCTTATTAAGTTCATTATTTCTGTTTTTCTTTCGTTTTCTCTTCTGCTTTAACAAAGTGAATTGGTTTGAGTTTTCAATATTCCTTCATGAATGGGGAGAAGTAAATTGCCAAAAAGCAGAGAACCTGTGAATACAACCCTCGGATTCCTAATAATCTCAGAATTTGGTTTTGCAAACTTCACCCCCTTTTTTCTCGGTCCGTTGTTCCTCTGTGGATTCGTTTTATTGCTTTTGATTTTGGGTTTGCTCACTTCTTTGCACTCGGTTCTTCGCACTCAGTTTGCTTTCCCTTCAGCTCTTTGCATTTGTTTTTTCACTCTCGGATCTCCGCTCCTTTGCTTTCAATTCGGCTTCGCCGAAGCGCTTGCGTCTTCGCTTCGCGAAGGAGCAAAGAGCCGAGGAAGGAGCGAAGAACCGAAGCGAAAGCAAAGGAGCGCTTCTTCGCATTTGCTTCGGCGATTCGTTCCTTCCTCGGCTCTTCGCATTCGCTTTGCTAAAGTGAAAGAACAAAAAGATGAGTGTGAGGAAGCTAGACGAGTGAGAAGAACTGAAGCAAACCGAAACGAATGCGAAAAGCCGTTTCTCGCACTTGTCTTTGCACTTCTTCGTGGAGCGAGGAACTGAAGCAAAGCGAATGCGAAGAACCGAAGCAAGTGTGAAGAAGTGAATGCAAAATCCGCCAAGTGATACAAGGAAGGACTGAGGCAAATAAATATTAAATTTCTTATATAATTTTATAGATTTATAATTTTATAGATTTATAATTTTATAGATTTATAATTTTATATAGTATGATATAATAAATATTAAAGATATTTAAGCACACAAATTGTTCAAAAAATGTTTTATATAATACAAAATTATGGCAGGTAAACCAGTTGAACGTCCTTTCTCAGATATTTTAACAAGTATTCGTTATTGGGTTATTCATAGTATTACAATTCCAGCTTTATTTATTGCAGGTTGGCTTTTTGTAAGTACAGGTTTAGCTTATGATGTATTTGGAAGTCCAAGACCTAACGAATACTTTACAGAAGATCGTCAAGATGCTCCATTAATTACAGATCGTTTTAATGCATTAGAACAAGTTAAAAAATTATCGCAACAATAAATGAATCAATTCAAAATAAAAGTATAAAATATATACTTTTATTTTTTTTATATTAAGTATGAACCCCTTACTTTAAGGGTTCATACTTAATATTTTATTGACAAATTTGTTAATCAAAATTGTTGATTATTCGTAATAAAGAAAGTCTTTTGTTTTTAAAATTATAAAAAATTTGAATATTTTTATTCTTTAAATTTAAATAAAAAAGATAAAAATATATATTTATTTATTTTTGCTTTTTTAATATTATTTATTCTAATAATATTGATTAATAGAAATTTGATCTTTTAGATTTTTATTTATTTTGATAAATATTGGATTTTAGAATTCTATGAATTGAATTTTTGTTATTCTTAACTCTGGATAATTTTTTATTATTTCAAATTGTTATAAAAAATAATAATAATAACTTGAATATTATATCTCATAATATGTACCATAGATTAAACAATACAAAAGTAAAAAATCAAATTTAAAAGAAAACAGCAAAAAAAAACAATAAATAGTAAGAGATCAATTCTATTTTTTTTTTAATTTCATCAATGTCATTACTAGAATGAATAATAAACTAGAATATTTTTCTTTACTTCTTTTCACTTCAATTCTCTGCTTTTGCTGCTTCGCTTTGGTTCTTCACCTCATTCATTTATTTGGAATCAAAGATTCCGAATAATCTTCAATATCACTTAGCGCTCTCCGCTACTTCAAGGAGTGAAGCGCTTCCTCGGCTCTTCGCTCAGCGAAGCAAGCGCTCCAGTCGCGCAAGCGCACCACACAGAAGAAGGAGCGCAAAAGCCGAGGGCGATGAACCAAATCAAGCCTTTGCTTTCGCAAACCAAAGGCGAAGGCGTGGAGCAAAATGAGGCGATACACGACCGAAACACACCAAGTGCAAGGAACCGAAGAGGTTAATGCGAAAGGAAGAACTGAAAATAGATTACTAACAAATGAATCTTTTAAAATCTGTAAACCATTAAATTTCAACCAGCACAAAAACAAAATTCTTGAAATTATGACAAAATAAATTTATAACAAAAAAATGTCTCAACAAACAGAAAAAATGGAAATTTTAGTTCGAGCAGTTGGTAGACGTAAAGAAGCTGTCGCTCAAGTTAAAATTGTAAAAGGAACAGGTAAATTTTTAATAAATAATAAACCAGCTTCTGATTATTTACATAATAATTCAAATTCAATCTTGTCAATCCAAGCTCCATTTGAAATTTTACAAAAAAAAGAAGTACTTGAAAAAATACAAGATCAAAATTCAACAAATTCTCAAGACAATTCAGAAATTGCTTTAAGTGGATTAATCCCATCAAATCTTGATGCACTTGTTAAAGTAGAAGGAGGTGGCTTAATGGGTCAAACAGAAGCAATTAAGTTAGCTGTTGCTAGAGCCGTTTGCCAAATGAATGGAACTTCAGAAATTCGAAAAAATTTAAAAGATAAAGGGTATTTAACTCAAGATTCACGTGTTAAAGAACGTCGCAAATATGGACTTAGAAAAGCACGAAAAGCTCCACAATATAATAAACGTTAATTTAATTTGCTTTTTCAGGTTTGATTCTTTCTTCAGTTCTTTTGGTTCCTTGCATTAGGCTTTTTGCCAAACGTGAGGAACTGAAGTAGTGCGCAACCAAATGAGAAGAACTGAGCTGTTTGCTTTTGCCTCAGTTCTTCGCTTCAGCTTTTCGGTTCGGCTCTGCCGAACCGAGTCAAATGCGAAACGAAGAACCGAAGTGAGCTTCGCTTCAGCTCTTCATTTCGCTTCGGCTCTTCGCGGAGCAAACTGAAAGCGAAGAAGCGAAAAGCCAAAGAAGGAGCGGAGAGCAAATCCCTAAAGCAGCCCATTGGTAAGCGCAAGTGAATTTTTTATTTTTATCTTTGATTACTGAATTTCTTTTTGTATTAACTGAAACAAAAGCAACTCAGTGATCAAAGATAAAAATAAGTATTTTATTATTTCAAATAAAATTTTTTTAAACAAAGAATTATCTATAGTTCCTAAAAACTTAAAATAAATAAATGTAAATAAATTAAAAGAAGAAATTTTAATTTATTTTTATTTAATTTAATATTGAAGTTTAATACCTAATTGTTTATAAAAAAATTATGGAGATGTTTTTACTAAAATATATAAAGTAAAATAAAAGTTAGAAAATTTGAATCTTTTTTTCTAAAAATAATATTTTTGATAAAAAATTTTATATATCTTATAAAGTGTTATATTTCTTTTTGAATCTTATAAAAAAGAATTTATTTTTAAGATTCATAAACCTTTAAAAACAATTCTATTTTATATTATATTATTATGAATAATGAAAATTTTATTCGACGTTATGTTATTATTGGAGAAAGAAGATTAAGTAATTATTGGTGGGCTACAATTATTTTAATTGGTGCTATTGGTTTTTTAATAACTGGTATTTCAAGTTATATAGGAACAAAAAATATAAATTTTCTACGTTTTGCAAATGCAGATATTGCATTTTTTCCACAAGGATTATTAATGTGTTTTTATGGTAGTTTAGGTTTGTTGCTAAGTCTTTATTGGTGGTTTTTAATTTTTTGGAATGTTGGGGGTGGTTTTAATGAATTTAATAAAAAAGAAGGTATTATTCGTATTTTTAGATGGGGTTACCCAGGTAAAAATCGTAAAATTGATTTGTCTTATACTTTAAAAGATGTTGAATCGATTCGAGTTGAATTGAAAGAAGGTTTTGATTCTCAAAGAACAATTTTTATGACATTAAAAGGTAAACGTGAAATTCCTTTAACTGGAATTGGACAACCTTTAACAATACAAGAAATTGAAAAACAAGCTTCTGAATTGGCAAACTTTTTGCAAGTTTCATTAGAAGGTCTATAAAATTTGTTATAAAAAAAATTAAAATATACTGTCTTTAATTTAAATTAAAGATAAAAAATATATAAAAGATTCTTTAAAAGAATTTAAAATAATTATATGATAAAATATCATATAATTAATATCATTTATCCAAATGATTTTAAGTTTTATAGTGCAATTTTTTTATTTATATTTCCATTTATTTGCTTTTGCTTTTTGCAGAATATTATTTGAAGTGGGATGCTTTACTTCTTAGCTAAGCAACCTCACAAATATTAAAGCTAAAAACTACTTTGCTACATTGCAATATCTGATTGCAAAATATCAAAGTAGTGAATACAAAGAAAAACTCGTTTGCCATAACTGAGTGCAAAGAATTTATTTGTTTTTTAAAAATTTGATGATTCAGAATTGTTGGTTTGCTTCATTACAAAAATTATTCTTTCTTCTTTTGCTTCTTTTTTGCATTCGGCTCGGTCGCTTTGGCTCCGGTTCACTCTGCAAAGAGGCGAAGAAGTGGAGAGCAGTGAAGTGTTGGAGCAAACCTAAGCAAAAGAAAATGAATGCAAAGAATTTTGTTTGTCCCAATCTTTGATTCTTAATGAAGATACTGTTGCTTAATAACATTTACACAGCAAAAGCAATAAAGCAACAATATGATATTTCTAATGAAGCACAAAATTAACATAACAAAGGAGCAAAGAAGAGATCCCCTATTTTTGATACAAAATAGAAGAGAATCCTTTTATTGTGTAGTTCTAATTGTTCCTTTTTTGTTTCTTTATATAACAACAATTCAAATATTCTAAATGCAATAAAAGCAAAAAATAAAGCAATAAAAATAAAATATAATTTTTTCTAAAATACAAATATATTTTTCAAATATATTTGTATTAACCTTTTAAATAAGGGAAAAGTTTATAAAATAATGAGTCCAAATAATAAACTTTTTTAGAATTAAAGATTATTCTGTTGTAATCTTTGGCTTCTCCCAGTTGAAGATTATTGTTTTTTTGCATTCATCAAAGATGAAGCAAAGATGAAGCAAAGACAAAGCAAACTGTAGGGGAGGGCAAGTGCTTGTGATATCCAGCTTGTTTTATCATGCCTCTGACATCTGTGAATGGTTTACTTTGCTCTGCGAGTCCAATATTATTCTTTTGGTTTTGTTGCTTCCCCGCTACTTCACTTTTCGAAGCAGTTTCTTCTTGGCTGTTCACTTCGGCTCTTCTTCTTTGCTTCGGCTCGGTTCGCTCCTCGAAAGAGCCGAAGCCTCTTCGCTTTCGCTACACCAAAGCGAAGCAAGCCCATGAGAAGAACCGAAGCGAACAGCTTGTGAAAAAAGCAATTTCTTTTGACATATTTGTGTTCAACGAAGTTGAAGGCAAAGCAAAGAACCCAAAAACTTTGTAATTAAATCTTACAAATAAAAAAAGCAAAAGAAAATCAAGAAAAATTTTACAAGATTCAGATATTCTTTTAATAAGAATAAAAAATGAAAAGTTTTATTTTAATATAAAATATTATAAAATTTGGTCTCCAAAAAAAAAGAGAAAAAAAATTTAATTATGCCTCGTTCACAAAGAAATGATAACTTTATTGATAAAACTTTTACAGTTATTGCTGATATTTTATTAAAAGTCTTACCAACATCTCAACGTGAAAAACAAGCTTTCATTTATTATCGTGATGGAATGTCTGCACAAGCTGAAGGTGAATATGCTGAAGCTTTACAAAATTATTTTGAAGCAATGAGATTAGAAGTGGATGCATATGATAGGAGTTATATTTTATATAATATAGGATTGATCCATACTAGTAATGGAGAACATGGAAGAGCATTAGAATATTATTATCAAGCACTTGAAAGAAATCCTTCTTTACCTAGTGCTTTAAATAATATTGCAGTTATTTATCATTATCGTGGAGAACAAGCAATTGAAAATGGACAATCTGAAATTTCACAAATTTTATTTGAAAAAGCTGCAGATTATTGGAAAGAAGCCATTCGATTAGCACCAACAAATTATATTGAAGCTCAAAATTGGTTAAAAATGACAGGACGTGATAGTGGAATTTAATAAAAAAGAAGTCGGTTCTTCGCTTCCTCTTTCGCTTCGGCTCTTCTCTCCTTCGCTCGCGCAAGCGCAGCGAAGAACCGAACCGAAGCGAAAGAAGAAGGAGCGAAAAGCCGAGTGCAAAGATAAAAAAGAAAAAAGTTGTAAATAAAAAAAATCTCAAAAATTCTTATTAAGATTTGTATTAATATATAAAAATGATTTTTTGCCTTTTATTATAAATCAATAAAAAACGGAAGTGGTTCTTGAAAAAAAAAAAATTTTTATAATTATGAAATTAGCTGTATATGGTAAAGGTGGTATCGGAAAATCAACAACAAGTTGTAATATTTCTTTAGCTTTATCAAGAAGAGGTAAAAAAGTTTTACAAATTGGTTGTGATCCAAAACATGATTCTACATTTACATTAACTGGATTTATGATTCCAACAATTATTGATACCTTAAAATCAAAAGATTATCACTATGAAGATGTATGGCCTGAAGATGTTATTTATCAAGGTTATGGTGGAGTTGATTGCGTTGAAGCAGGGGGACCTCCAGCTGGAGCCGGTTGTGGGGGTTATGTTGTTGGGGAAACAGTAAAATTATTAAAAGAATTAAATGCTTTTTATGAGTATGATATTATTTTATTTGACGTATTAGGGGATGTGGTATGTGGGGGCTTTGCGGCTCCATTAAATTATTCAGATTATTGTATTATTGTTACAGATAATGGTTTTGATGCACTATTTGCTGCAAACAGAATTTGTGCTTCAGTAAGAGAAAAAGCTCGCACACATCCATTACGTTTAGCAGGTTTAATCGGAAATCGAACAAATAAAAGAGATTTAATTGAAAAATATGTAGAAGCTTGTCCAATTCCGGTTTTAGAAGTTTTACCTTTAATTGAAGATATTCGTATTTCTCGAGTTAAAGGTAAGACTTTATTTGAAATGGCTGAAACAGAAAAAACAATTACTTTTATTTGTGATTTTTATTTAAATATTGCTGATCAATTACTTACAGAACCCGAAGGCGTTATTCCACGAGAATTATCTGATTCAAATTTATTTTCTTTATTGTCAGATTTTTATTTAAATCCTACTAATAATAAAAATGAACAAAATTATTCAAAAATATCTGGGGAAAATGATATACCAGTAGCAAATAATTCTTTAAATAAAAATAATATAAAAGAAGAAAATATTGAATTCTTTTTAGTTTAATTTTCAATTTTTGTGTCAAATGTTTTTGCTTTTTCTTTTTTTTTCACTTTGCACTTTTGAGCAATACATTTTTTTATTTTGTTCTTTCTTATTCACTGTTTTATGAATTGTTGCACTCTTATTTTATTCTTTTTTTTTTTGCTTTTGCATGCAGCAATGTGCGCTCTGCTACGTGACACTCCTTCGCATTGACTCGCTTCAGCTTCTTTGTACTTGCTTGGTCTGCCCCTTTGGCTTTGCAGAGTTGAAGCAAGCTAGTGTAAAGTGAGCCTTGGTTTTTGCTTCTTCTTCCTCGCTCCGCTAAGGAGCGAACTCGGCTTTTCGCTTCTTCGGCTCTTCAGTGCGCTTGCGCTTCGGCGAGCCGAAGCGAAGCGAAAAGCCGAACCAAGGAACCGAAAGCGAAGAACTGAAGTGAAAGAGCAAAGCGCCTTGACTTCGGTTTGCTCCATGCAAGAAGTCTGGCCGAGATGAAAGCAAAGAAGCGGAAAGCAAAGAAGCCAAAGTGAAAGAAGTGAAGTAACAGAAGTAAAAAAAGAACAGAGAAGTAAGCTGGGGAGCAGTGAATAAGAAGTAAAGTAAAAGAGAGCATTATATTCCAGCGAAGAAGAAATTCTAAAATAAACTTCTTTATTACTTTGCTTTGCAAAGCAAAGTAATAAAGAAGTTTATTTTAGATTTATTCATTTATTTGGAATAGGGGATTGTCTCTCCTTTTTTTCGTTCCTACCAAAAGAAGAGACAATCCCCTATTTCGCAAAACTTTGCCCCATCATTCCACGAATTAAGAAGCAAAGGTATTGCCGATTTGGATATTATGTTTGCTTTGCATAATGAATGAAAAAAACAAAGAATAAATATAGTGTTCATATACAAAAAAAGATTTGTATTTTTGAACAATCGTTAAATAAAATTCAAATTCTAAAATTATGAAAGTTCGTTCTTCTGTAAAAAAAATTTGTACAAAATGTCGACTAATTCGTCGAAAAGGTAAAGTTATGGTGATTTGTACAAATCCAAAACATAAACAACGTCAAGGATAATTGTATGATTAATTTAGAATTCAATTGTTCTCTTTGTTTTTTAAACCAAAAAGAATAATTGAATTCTAAATTAATCATATAAAATTCTTATGTTTATTTTATAAAAATTTATCTATATTTTTTTTAAGATATTTATATTTATATTAATTATTATGATATAATTTATATAGAGAAGAAAAATTAAAGTTTAAATTTAAGCTTTAAAATTTTGTTGTTTGTTTTTAGTTAATATAATATATATTATATTATGATTAAATTTATAATTTTAAATTTAGAAATAGAACAACTATTTTAGTTTATTATTTAAAAAAAAATAAAACTTTAGTAAATAAAATCGAAAAGAAAATTTCTTTTTTTTTAATTCTTTTTAAAATATTACTTATTTTAAATGGTAGATTGTTTTTTATTCAAAAGAATCTATTATTCTTTTTTTTTTTATTTTAAAAAAATGAATTTTAAATTTTAGATGAAATCAAATAATTTAAAATTTCCTCTTTGTCTTTGCAAACAAATCAAAAATTATTTGAATTTGTTTTTGACAACTCTTTATTATTAAAAAAATAATATGTCATATAATAATATTGGTTTTTCCTTTAAAAAAACGGTTTTTTCAATGGGTATTGTTTTTGGGATCCTTTTTAACAATATGTGCCCAGCACAAGCATATCCTGTATTTGCTCAACAAAACTATGAAAACCCTCGTGAACCTAATGGTAGAATTGTTTGTGCAAACTGCCATTTAGCTCAAAAACCAGTTGAATTAGAAGTTCCTCAAGCCGTATTACCGGATACTGTATTTGAAGCAGTTGTAAAAATTCCTTATGATAAACAAGTACAACAAGTATTAGGAAATGGGAAAAAAGGGGACATTAATGTTGGTATGGTTTTAATTCTACCAGAAGGTTTTGAATTAGCTCCTGCAGATCGAGTTCCAGAAGAAATTCAAAAGAAAGTTGGAAAATTATATTATCAACCTTATAGTCCAGAGAAAAAAAATATTTTAGTTGTTGGACCAGTTCCTGGTAAAAACTATAGTGAAATGGTTGTACCAATTTTATCTCCAGATCCTGCAACAAATAAAAATGTTTCTTATTTAAAATATCCAATTTATTTAGGAGGAAACAGAGGGCGTGGTCAAGTATACCCAGATGGTTCAAAATCAAATAATAATGTGTTTAATTCTCCAGCAACAGGTAAAATTACAAGTTTAGCTGTTGGTAAAAAAGCATATGAAATTACAATTGAAACATCAAATGGTCCAATTGTAGAAAAAATTCCTGCTGGTCCAGAATTATTAGTTAAAGAAGGAGATACTGTACAACAAGATCAACCTTTAACAATTAATCCAAATGTTGGTGGATTTGGACAAAAAGATGAAGAAATTGTTTTACAAAATCCTGCACGTATTCAAGGATTATTAGCTTTCTTCTTTACTGTTTTACTAGCACAAGTATTACTAGTTCTTAAGAAAAAACAATTCGAAAAAGTACAGTTAGCTGAAATGAATTTCTAATTTTTAGAATGACTTTTGGCTTGTTACTTTTGCTTTTTTTCAATCAATCATTCTTCTTGCTTCTTTGCATCAAATCATTCATTCATTCGGCTAGTTTTTTTGCTTTTGATCCATTAAAGTAAAGAAACTAGCTGAATGAATGAATAAATGCTTCTTTCGGTTCTTTGCTTCACTCCACTTAGCAGCTCGCTTTGTTTTGCTAAGTAGAGCTAAGAAGCAAGCAACTGTGAAGGAGTTTATGTGTAAAGATAACCATAATTAAAGATTATTGTTTCTTATTAGGAATCTATATTTCCAAATTAAGAAACAAAGGAGTGTGAAGACCCACAAAAGAAATAACAAAAAAGTTTTAAAAACTCATTTATAAAAATGATGTGTTATTTTACTATATTTTTTAGATTAAATACCAATTTTAAAAAATCGAATAAATAACACATCATTTTTATAAAACTAAACTATAAATAAAAAAATATTATAAGATTTTTTTCCTGTTCAGAATTTAAATATATAAAATAAATTTTTCTTAGCAAATAAAAAAAGTTTTTTTAAAAGGTTTGAAATTGTATTATTCTATTTGAACTTTTTTTACTTTTGTCTTCTCTTCATTGGTTTGCTCAGCAAATTGTTGAACTCTTCTTCACATTTAGTCCTTTGTTTTGTCTTTTCGCTTCGGCTTTTCACTCCTTCATTTTCGCTTCTTCCTCGCTCCGCGAAGGAGCGAACTCTTTCGCTCCGGCTCTTTCGCTGCGCTTGCGCAAGCGAGGCGCTCCGCGCACCGAAGCGAAAACGAAGCGAAGCGAAGAACCAAGGCGAACTGAGCCAAGTCCTAGGAACTGAATCACTACTTTGTTACTTTGCAAAGTAACAAAATAGGAGTGGAGAACTGGACCAAAGCAAAAGAAGTGTTGATGCAAACGATGCTGAACTGAAGCAAGCATTCGCACTTCTTTACTTCAGCAACTCAAATTTTAAAATTAAATTTCAAAAATTTGGTACTTATTTAATAAATAAATAAATAAATAATTTATTAAAGAAATTCTTTTATAATAATAACAGTATTGACGCTGTTTAAAAAATCAAATAAAAAATGTCAGTTACAAAAAAACCAGATTTATCAGATCCAGTTTTAAAAGAAAAATTAGCAAAAGGTATGGGTCACAATTATTATGGAGAACCTGCTTGGCCAAATGATCTTTTATATATTTTCCCTGTTTGCATTTTAGGTACATTTGCTTGTTTAATTGGTTTAGCTGTATTAGATCCTGCAGCTATTGGTGAACCAGCAAATCCTTTTGCGACACCTTTAGAAATTTTACCAGAATGGTATTTTTATCCAGTTTTCCAACTTTTACGTACTGTACCTAACAAATTATTAGGGGTTCTATTAATGGCTGCAGTGCCTTTAGGATTAGCTCTTATCCCATTTGTGGAAAATGTTAATAAATTTCAGAATCCATTCCGCCGTCCAATTGCAACAACTTTTTTCCTTGTAGGAACACTTGTAGCAATTTGGTTAGGTATTGGGGCGACTTTACCAATCGAAATTAGTTTAACTTTTGGTTTATTCTAATGCAATAATTTTGAAATCAATAAAAAACAACTTACAATTTTAGAATTGTAAGTCATTTTTTATTGATTTTGGTTTTTGTTTTCAAATCTCTTTCCACTTTTTCTTTGCTTTTTTTCATTTTGTAAATGAGCAAAGAACCAAATCATATTTTATCAAACAATTTCAATAACAATAAAAAGAAACCACTTACAATTTTAATTAACAATCTTTAATAATAACATATTTGTAAATTTTAATATTTGACAAAATTTTGTTTTTTAAATAAAATAATGTTGTTAATTAATTGTCAAATTTTTTAATTTTTATTTTTTTAGCTTTCAAACAAAATTTGGTCTTTCTTTTATGTCAAATATTAGAGATTGCTCTCCTTTGCTCTTTGCTCATTCACACAGAATGCAAAGAATTGAAGCGCCTTGTCTTTTCGCTTTTTATTTGCCCTCACTTTTCACTCCTTCGCTTTCGGTGAAGCCGAAGCACCGCTCCTTCGCTCCGCGAAGGCGCGCTTTGCCTTCGTCGAAGGCAAAGATATTTGCAGAGTGAAGCAAAGAACCTAAACAAAAGAGTGAAGCGCCTCGTCAGAGCAAAAGCACAACCATTTGCTTCGGTTCTTCGGCTTCTTTGGCGAAGCCGAAGAAGGAGCGAAGAAGCCAAAGCGAAACGAAGAACCAAAATGCACTAAACATGAAGAAGTGAAAAAAGTAAGCCATAAAGTGCAGAGCGGTGAGTAAAGGAGAACAATATCCAAGAAAAAGAAAGAATTAATAATCTCCTTTTACTTTGCTCATTTATTCAGAATAACATATTCTGAATGAATGAGCCTTGTTTTTTACATTTGCTACAAGAAGCAATGAATCAAAAAACATTCTTTTTACTATGCTAAAAAAAAGATAAAAAAAAAGTAAAGTCATTCAAAAATTTCTAATTTTAAAATTTAAATTAAATTGTTCCTTTTTTTATAAAAAAAAGCTGTAAATTTTAGAGCTTATCGTCTAATGGATAGGACAGGAACCTTCTAAGTTTCTAATGTAGGTTCGATTCCTACTAAGCTCAATAATTTGAAAATGAATAAAATCAATAATGAAATACATTGTTTTCTTTTTTTAACAATTATTAGAACCATCAAAAATTTTTAACTTTTTAAAATTTGATTTTGGTTTTTTCTTCACAAAGCAACAATCTTTGATTCTAATTTGTAAGTTTTGCTATATCTTTTTTTCTGCTCTCCGCTCTGTGGCTCGCTTCGCATTCACCTCTTTGGCTTTGCTTCTTTGGCTTTGCCAAACGTGAAGAAGCTTGACTGTTTGCTTTCACAAAGTGAATGCGAAGCGAAGAAGCTGAATGAGAAGAAGTTGAGTGTGAACTGAAGCCGAGCGCAAAGGCTTGATTCTTTTGTGTCTTCTTTTTTGGCAAAGCCAGCCGCCTTGGCTAAGTTTGCTTCTTTGTGTTCGGCAAAGCCAAAGTGAACGGAAGCCAAACCTAATGCAAAGAAGCTGAGTGCAAAGGTGAGCACCAAACATGAAGAACCAAAGAGAATGGCTTGCATTTATTGCTTGTTTGAGTTTTTATTTTTCCACTTCTTTGCTTTAGCTCCGCTGAGTATAAAGAAGAGTAAAAGTTCGGGAGCAAAGAGAAAAAGTGAAGAACCGATTGTAATCCATATCGGATTGGCTTTTGGAATAAAATATTGTGACAAAGCAGTGAATAACTTTCAGTTCTTCTCTTTTTCAGCAGAGTGGAGCGTGAACTCCTTTACAAAGCTAACAGGAGTAAATAAGCCATTCATTTTTGCAAAATAAAGTGAAAGGAGATTTTTTGTTTATCTGCTCTTTATATTACTTTGCTTTGCAAATTAACAAAAAAAAAAGCAAGCTATAGTTTTTTTTGGCTCCTTTGCATTCTCTTCAAGAATGCTAAGAAGCAGAGACAATGAGAGATTATTCTTTGCATTTGCTTTCACATTCAATTTCTTTTGCATTTGCTTTCGCTTTTTATGCAAAAGCGAAAGCAAATGCAAAAGAAATATCATAAATTGCACAAGAACAACATGCAAGTTATTCAAATTTGTGGCTTCTTCACTTTAAGAAGTGAAGAAGCCACAAATTTGAATAAGGGAAGAAATTAATCCGGATCAGAGTTTGCTCTTCCTTTGATAAATTAAAGAATTTGTGCTGTGCTCTGGTCTGCTCTGCAGAAGAAGAACGAAGAGCAGAGCATGAAAAAGCAATGAACTGAATCTAAAAGATCTCTTAACTTCCTTCACAATATCTGATTGCAAAAGAAGGAGCAAAGGAAAAAAAAGAGAACTAAAAGAAGAGAGTGAACTCTAATTCTGACGAAGCAAAAAAGCAGTTAAAAAGACAATAAACAATTTGAAAGTTCTTCTAATCTTTGATGGAAGAACATTCAAATAAAAAAACAAAATTAGAAAAAAGAAAAAAGCAAATGATATTTTTATTAAACAAAAAGATTTATGCTTTTGATTTTAAGAATGTGATTTTTATAGAATATATATTTATATATAAATTAAAGATTATTATTGAAAATTTTACAATAATAAGATAAAATCATCAATAATATTTAATTTAGAATTACTTTAAAAAAAAAATTATTTTGCCTACTTAGCTCAGTTGGCCAGAGCATCCGTTTCATACGCGGAAAGTCACTAGTTCGAATCTAGTAGTAGGCATTAAAAACTTATAATCTTTTGAATCCTTTAAGTATAATAGCTATTTATTTTTTTTTTTTTTTTTGAAATCTTAATTTTGAAGATTTCATATTCTATATGAATGCAACAAAAAATTTCAATTGTAAAAGAACACTCAAAAGAAATAAAATAAAAAGAAAAAAAAATAAAATATAATTGATGGCAAAAAAATAAAGAATCCTTTTTTTTTAACAAGAAAGAAAATCTTTTTCCAGAATTATAACTCTATGACAAACTTTTTCCTCACTTGTAAAGAATGCATTTTAGAAAGTCCTACCAATTTTTATGGCTGTTTTTATTTGGGTCCTTTTAATTCAAGTCAAAGTTTAACAGTCGCAAATGGTTTAAGAAGAACTCTATTATCTGAAATTCCTGGATTAGGCATTCAAAGTATAGAAATTGAAAGTGTTGAACATGAATTTTGTACATTTCCAGGTATTAGGGAGTCCATTTTAGATTTATTATTAAATTTTAAAGAAATAGTATTAAAATATAATAATGAACAAAAAGAAACTTTTGAAAGTCAAACAATTTCAAATAAAAATGGATCTATAAATTGTATAAATTCTTTTAATAAAGTAAATAATAAAAAACCACTGTATGGATATTTGCAAGCAAGAGGTCCAGGCATTATAAGAGCTTCAGATTTAAAATTGCCAGCTTCTGTTATAAGTGTTGACCCAAATCAATATATAGCTACACTAACAACAGACGGTTTTTTAAACTTAAGATTCACTATATGTGAAGGTTTTACTAATATTCAAAATAAAAAAATAAAATATAATCAAATAAATAAAAATTTAATTGAAGATGGATTTTCATGGTTATTTGAAAATGAAAAAGATCAAATTATGAAAGAACCCAAAGAACAAGCTGAAAATGCAAAGAACATAAAACATCTAGAAAATAATGTTCTTCGCTTCGCTTCAGTTCGCGGAGCGAAGAAGCCGAAGCAAACCGAAGTTGCTGTGAATCAAAGCCGAAGCGAACACAAAGAAGCAAGACCTGATAAAAAAATCTTTAAAAATTCAAAAATTTTATGGTTAGATCCTTTATTTACACCTATTTTAAAAGTTAATTATATTATTGAATCTTATGGGTCTTTGGAATTAAAACCAACAAATCAAGTAATTCTTTTAGAACTTTGGACCAATGGAAGTATGCACCCACGCGATGCTCTTTATGCAGCCTTAAGTGAATTAAATTTAGTATTTTCCAAACTTGAACAAATGAAAATATTAAATAGTATTTTTGCAAAATCAATTTTAAAAGAAAACAAGTTTTATTCTAAAATTCTTAAAAAAGTAAAATATGATTACAATTTTTATAAATCTGAGAATTTAAAAAAATTAAAAAATAAAGAAAATAATTTGCTTCACTGTATGAGTTCAGAAATTGCGAAAGAAGCGAATATTAATGAAAGAAAAGATCTGAAAAATTATACAAATGAAAACATTTGTATAGATTCTCTCTCTTTACCTTTTCGTATCAAAAATAGTTTAAAAAATGCAAATATAATAAGTATTCAACATCTTTTAAATTACCAAATTGAAGATTTAAAAAAAATTCCAGGGATTGGAAATCAATCTTTAATTTTATTGATAAAAAAATTAAATGAAAAAGGATTAAAATTGAAAAGATAAAAAATATATATTTCAATTTTCAAAATGCTTATTGCGGAGCAAAGAAAATTAATTATAATGAAGAAGCCAATTAAAGTAAAAGAATTGAATGTGAAGAAGTTAAAGAACAAAGTATATTTCTTTATTAAAAATTAAAGAATTTTAATTGTTAACAATTTTTTTTAACTATATAAATAAAAAATGCAATTTGTAAATTAAAAAGCTTAATAAATATTTCAAAATTTATTTGTCTTAAAATTTTTTTTATTTCAAAATTGTTTCATTTTAATAAAAATGAAATAAGAAAAAATAAGAATATTATAAATATAATAAAATAAAAATATTTTTTTAGAAAATAAGTAATTTAGTAATTTGGATTTGTATGAATCCATTATAAATAATGGTTATAAAATTTGTTAGAAATACAAATTTTGGCTTCACGCCCTGTAGGACTTGAACCCACGACATCAGGTTTTGGAAACCTGCGTTCTACCAACTGAACTAAGAGCGTTTTTCTGCAAGAAAAAATTAAAATATAGGCTTATAAATTTATAAACATCTTTTAATTTTAAAAGATATTTTAAATCTCTTTTATAAATTAATAATATTATTACATATTTATTTTTTTGTGTCAATTTTTATGGTCTAAATATTAAAATATATGTTATATTAAAAAAAATGAAAGTATTTTAAACATTTCCAAAACAATATTTAAAATACTTTCATTTTTTTTTAAATTGAAAATGATATGAATAAACTTCAATTTTCTTGACAATTTTTTATATATTTGTAAAATATTATAAATAACATAAAATATTTTACAAATATATAAATATATAAAAAAGGCCCCCATCGTCTAGAGGCCTAGGACACCTCCCTTTCACGGAGAAAACGGGGATTCGAATTCCCCTGGGGGTAATGCCAACAGTGTTTTTTATATCGTTTGCTTCACCAACTGCCAAACGCTTTAATCAGCAAAGGAGTAAAAGCAAAGAGCTCTCTGAAAAAATGAAAAAACAAAAGAACCCACAATGATAGATATTGCAAATGAGAAGGAAGAATGAAGCAATAAAATTGAAATCGATTTATTAAAGTAAATAAATAGTATAAATGAATTATTATGTCAAGATATTTAGGTCCACGTTTACGAATTATTCGTAGAATTGGTAAATTAAGAGGTTTTACAAGAAAAAAACCTTTTAGACGATCTTTTAAAGGTAGAGGAGCTTTAGAAGGAAAAGTATTACCTCCAGGACAACATGGATTAACAAAATTATTCAAAAGTCGTCCTTTTGATTCAAGTGAATCGGATTATTTAATCCGTTTAAAAGTAAAACAAAGATTACGCTATAATTATGGGATTAATGAGAAACAATTAGTTAAATATGTACGTCAAGCTAAAAAAATGAAAGAGTCAACAGGTCAAGTTTTATTACAATTATTAGAAATGAGATTGGATAATATTGTGTTCCGTTTAAATATGGCTCCAACAATTGTAGCCGCTCGTCAAATGATTAGTCATGGACATATTCGTGTAAATAATCAAAAAGTAAACATTCCAAGTTATATGTGTAAACCAAAAGACGTTATTTCTGTAGCAATGAAAGCAAAATCATTAAAACTAGTTCACCGCAATTTACAAGAATATTATAAAAAAATGCGTTTTTATAAAAAAGGATTAGAAAAAACATTAGCTTATGTTCTATATAAAAGAAATTTAACATCTTCTATTACAAATGCACTTCAATTGATAAATCAAGGAAATGTACAAGTAAATAATCGAAAAATTTTATTTCCAAATTATATTTGTAATTCTAAAGACACAATTTCTTTAAAAACAGAGAAAGGAATTCGTAAATTTAAATTAAATGATTCTTTATAAAAAACAAATTTTTATTAAAAATAATATTTAAAAACTTTTATTTATTTTTGTTTTTAAATTTTGTTTGATTTTTTATTTTGCGTCCAATCTTTTGTCTTTGGCAATGTTTGGTTCACTTCATCTTTGTTTCTTCTGTTCTTCGCTCTTTTTTTCTTACTTTGCAAAGTAAGAAAAAAAGAGCGAAGAACAGAAGGGATAAACCAAAACAGATATTTTTAATTGAATTGAAAATTATCCAATTATTAAAAAATGCTCTGAACCTGGGTTGTCAATTATAAATGCTGCTGAAATTTATAGGTTTGCCAAGCAAACCTAAAGAAACTCCAAAAAAGTTGTTTGAGTTTTAAATGTGGCTTGAATGGCCAGTTTAATTATTGGCAAGCACTATAGAAGAAATGCAATTATAATTACAACAACAAATAGGTATGATTACAAAAATTATATGATTGCAGAACGAATAATTCAAAAGCATGTTGCATACTTAAGCGAAGATTATGTATTGGCTATCTTATATTATTGTTCTAAAGCCCTGTTTTTTGCAATAATTGAATTCATACCAAAAAGCAATTGGACTTTAGATGGTCCTTTCTACCCTCTTTTAACACCACTAATTGAATTTGATAATTTTACAAAAATATTTGAAGAAATTTAAAACATTTTTTATTGAAGTTTTTTAGCTTCAGCAAAGTAAAGAAGTTTGAGCTTTGCTTCGGTTCTTCGAATTCGGTTCCTCAGTTCGTCGCTTCGGCTTTGCCGAGCCCAAGCAAAGGAGCGAAGAGCCTTTTCCTTTTTCGCACTAGACTCTTTTGCCCTCCACTCTGCCGTTCTATATAATGGAAAAGCGAGGTAGTTTGCAAAGCTTTTTAAAGGAATTCTGAAATCTTTGATTTTAGTTCTTAACATTTTTTTTGGTTTGTTTTCTTCTTTCAGTCTGCTCTATTTGTAATTTATGGCTGGCTTTTTTGCTCCTTCTCAAAATGAAACAGAAAAAGCAAACCATAAATGCAAACAAAACCAACAATTCAAACATTATTTGTAAATTTTATTTTTATAAATTTGGTAATAAATAAGATTTATATAATTATTTTTATTTTTTTTTATAATTTGTTTTTTTTAGTAATTTATATAGAATTCTTTTCAAATTTATAGTATAATTAAAGAATATAAATATTTTTAAAGCCTTCGTGATGAAATTGGTAGACATCCTGGTTTTAGGAACCAGTGCACTTGTGCGTGTCGGTTCGAGTCCGACCGAAGGCATAAAAATAAAATTTGTTAATAAAAAAAAGGGTCTACATGAAAATTAAAAAAAAAAGAATTTAATTATGTTGTTTTTAATGAAAACTAACTTTGGTCTTTCAGTTATTCATTTTTTTTTTACTTTGCTCTTCTTTCTTTTATTTCGCTTCTTTCGCCTCTTTGCTTCAGCTTTTCACTTCGGCTCAGCTTTTCGCTCCTTTACTTTGCGCTCCCGCGCAGAGCAAAGGAGCAGTACTTTAGCTGTTTGGTTCTTCGGCTCTTCACGCCTTTGCTTCGGCTCTTTCGCTCCGCGAAACCGAAGCAAAGAACCGAGGAACCGAATGCGAAGAACCAAAACGCAATGGAAACGGGCAGAGCTAAGAGAAGGCTCTGCAGAGGAATAAATTGAACATTGTTGCTGCTTCACAAAATCACTTCTTTCTCTCTGATCTGTATATTGCAATCCACTCAGCTATGCTGAAAGCAAAGGAAGGCAATTGCAATCAAGGAACAATTTTGGGACTGAATGTGAAGATTAACAAAATAAGAAGCAAAACGACAACTCATGAAAGAGCCAGAGATTGTTGCTTTGTGAAGCAACCAAAATAAGAAAAAAAAGGATAAAACAAATATAAAATAAAAAAAAAATGTAATTTTTTGTTTTTTTATTATTAAAAATGCCAATTGGAGTACCTAGAATTATTTATTGTTGGGGCGAAGAACTCCCAGCACAATGGACAGATATTTATAATTTCATTTTTCGTAGAAGAATGGTTTTTTTAATGCAATATTTAGATGATGAACTTTGTAATCAAATTTGCGGTTTATTAATTAATATCCATATGGAAGATCGTTCAAAAGAATTGGAAAAAAAGGAAATGGAAAATAGTGGTTTATTTAAAAGTTCACAAAAGAAACCTTCTCGTTCTCCTTCCCCAGGAGACAGTTCTCCTTCAAATTTTGCAGGAAATTCTTTAATTAATGATTCTCAATTTAAGAAAAAAGAAAGATCTGTTGAAGATTTAATGATTTCAGAAGAAGATTTAGCAATTGATGAAAACTATCGTTTAGAACGTGATACACTTCAAAAAATTTCATTAGAATGGCTAAATTGGAATGCTCAGTTTTTTGATTATTCAGATGAACCATATCTTTTTTATTTAGCAGAACTATTGGCTCAAGATGTTACTGGAGATAATGCTGGACTTCTATATAATTTAAAAAATTCATTTGAAAGTTCTAATAATAATGAATTTTCTAAATTAATGACTCTTTTTAAACTTTTTTCTAACAAAGATATTTTAAATAAAAAAAATTTAAATGATACAAAGTTAAACAATGCTTTTGATATTTATTCTCCTTTTAGATTTTTATCAAATTTGTCATCTCTTTCAATTAAAGATATTAATATGTCTTATAATAATAAGAATTTTTTAACAAAATTACAACAATTACAAAATCAAACTTCGTTAGGAACCAATTATTCAGAAGGCATTTCAGAATCAAATATTTCAAGTTCATTACTTTCTTTCGCTTCGGCGGAGCCGAAGCAAAGAAGCGAAGAAGCAAAAGAAAAATTACATAAATTTCAATCTTATAAAGCTCAAAATGAATTTTTTTCAAAAATGCAAGAGAAACAAGTTCAACTTTCTAACACAGAAAAAGCATTCACTCAACGACAGTTACGTAGAGACTATACACAAGAAATGTCTTTTAAAGGAAATGCACCTTTCGCGAAGCGAAGAAGCGAATCAAATTATCTAAATTTAAATAATTATAATTATGAAACGACAGAAGCAAATTATAGAGAATATCGTGATTATTATAGAAAACAAACAGAGCGTTCTTTACAAGATGAAGAATCCAAAAAAGTTTTTATGGTGATTAATTCCTTTGGTGGTTCTGTTGGAAATGGTATTACAGTACATGATGCTCTTCAATTTATCAAAGCTGGGTCAATGACATTAGCTTTGGGGGTTGCTGCTTCAGCAGCATCCCTTGCTTTAGCTGGAGGGACAATTGGTGAACGTTATGTAACAGAAGGTTGTCATGTTATGATCCACCAACCAGAAAGTGCAATTACTGGACAAGCTTCGGATATTTGGATTGATTCTCTTGAAATTATGAAAATTCGATTAGATGTAGCTGAAATTTATTCATTAAGTACTTATCGTCCAAGACATAAAATCTTGCGAGATTTAGACCGTGATTTTTATTTAACAGCTACAGAAGCTGTTTATTATGGATTAGCTGATGAAATTGCAACAAATGAAGTCCTTCAAGACATCATGGAAATGACAAGTAAAGTATGGGATTATCATGATAGCCAACAACAAAAATTATTAGAAAGTCGTGAAAGTGCAACGGCTGGTTTGGATACACAAACACAAAATTAATTTTTATTTAGTATTTTTTCTTTTTAGAAATTTTTTAATATTGGTTTTTAAAAACGAAAATTTTGGTTATTTGCACTGTACATTTGTATTCTTTTGGGTTGCTCTCTACTTTCCGTTCCTTTGCGAAGCGAAGGCTCACTTAGGTTCTTCGCTTCGCTGCACACCGCTTCTTTCGCTTCAACTTCGTCAAAGAGAAGGAGCGCGAGCAAACGGCTTTTTACTCAGTGAACTGAAGCGAGCCTTCGCTTTGCAAAGAAGCGGAAAGCAAAAAAGGAGTAAATTACACTGATTTGCTTTGACTTTGCCAAATGCTAAGAAGCAAAACAAAGAAGTGAGGGGGTTTGTGATTTGCATCTTTCCCTTTACTATTTAATATCTAGATCTTGTTTGCATTCACAGACCAAAATAAAGGAGTAATTCAAATGAAGAAAAAATCAATTCAATTTTGATTTTTTTTTGCTTGCAATCCCTGTTAAAAAATCAAAATTGACATTTTTTAATTTTTTTTCAATTTAAAAAGAACTCATTTAAATAAAATTGTTATAATTCAATTTAAAATCTTATATATTAAAAAATTAAGATATAAGCTTTTAAATTGAATTATAATAAAATTGATTTACAAAAAATCAATTTTTTTCTCTTTTCTTAATGATTCTCTTCCATTATTTATGTTAAAAGAAATAAAAAGTTTAAAATTTTTTAATTTAACAAATATATATTTTAAAAATTAAAAATGTTAAAAAATTCTAGAAGTAAAAATTCTAGAAGCAAATATTCTTTCTTGACAAAAGATTTAATCTATATTAAAATTTTATTTGAACTTTTGAATTCAAATAAGATAACATTTTTATATTTAGGAAAAGAACCATTATCAATTTTTGTAAAAAATTGAATATATATAAACTTAAAAACTAAAAAAAATTCAATTTTGAATATTGTTGATTTCAAACTTGATTATTTATCGAAATCTACAATAAATTTTAAATAACATTTTTATTCTTTTAATTTGATAATAAAAGTGTATGGTTTGATTAAATAAAAATCATTTATAATAAACTTTCTTTTTAGATATTTTCTTTCCTTTAAAAGAAAAGAATATATTATATTTTATTTTATTTCTAAATTATAGATTATTTCCAATCAAAGATTGGAAAACACAAAGAAAATAAATTTTAAAAAGAAACAAATAGCTATTTAATATATATTTAAAAACTTATTTAATATTAATACAAATTTTTTTATAATAAATAAAAAATATTAAAACAATTGGTTAACAAAAATTATTAAAGGTTCTTTTTGGATTTTTAAATAATTTATTGTTCTTTTTAGTATAATAAATATATACTATAGTAATGTTTCTAAAAATTAAGCAAAATAAATATGTTAACAAAAAATTTTAGTAAAATAACAGCAATTAAAACACAAATGAAAGATACTAAAAATCGTGTTTTATCAAGACGTAAAGTTTTATCCGTTTCACAAATTTTAGCCCGTGTTTCAAAACAAAAACAAAAAATGTTAGAACAACGTAAAAGTAAAAAACCTATGAAACCAATTATTCCACCTAAATCTTTTTTAATTTTATTAAAAGAAAAACCAGAAAAAGCAATTTATAACTCAAGAATCATTGATTATAAACATTGTGGTTTATTACAAAGATATATTGGATTAGGAGGAAAAATTCTACCTCGTAGACAAACAAAATTAACGGCAAAACAACAACGTTATATTGCAAAAACAATTAAAAGTGCTCGAATAATGGGTCTATTACCTTTTGTAACAAAAGAAAAAGGCTTTTTTAGATAATTGCACTTTTCTTTTTATTAAATGATTCACTTCTTTCTTTGCTGCGCACTCAATGAGTGCCTTCGCTTCGCTCCTTCGCTCGCGCAAGCGCAGCGAAGAACTTCTTTGGATTTTCGCTTCTTCGCACTTGCTTGCAGAGTGAAGCGCCCCACCTCAGTTCTTTGCTCTTTCGTTTTTGGTCACGCTTCTTTCGCCTCGGCTTTGCGCTTGCCTCTTCACTTCCTCGGCTCTTCGCTCCTTCTTCGCTTCGCGAAGCGCAAGCGCACCGAAGCGAAGAAGGAGCGAAGAGGCTAAGTCGAACCGAAAAGTTGAAGAGAGCAAACTTTGAGAAGTGGGAAGACTGTAAATTTAAAATAAATTAATTATACGTTTAATGGCAATACAATTTTTTTAATTCTTTTTATGAGTAAAGTCTATGACTGGTTTGAAGAACGATTAGAAATTCAATCAATTGCGGATGATATTACAAGTAAATATGTACCACCTCATGTAAACATTTTCTATTGTTTAGGTGGGATTACATTTACTTGTTTTCTTGTACAAGTGGCAACAGGTTTTGCAATGACTTTTTATTATCGTCCAACAGTTGCAGAAGCATTCGCTTCTGTTCAATATCTTATGACAGAAGTAAATTTTGGATGGTTAATCCGTTCAATCCACCGTTGGTCAGCAAGTATGATGGTATTAATGATGATTTTACATGTTTGTCGTGTTTATTTAACTGGTGGATTTAAAAAACCAAGAGAATCAACTTGGGTAAGTGGAGTAATTATGGCAGTATGTACAGTATCTTTTGGAGTTACAGGATATTCTCTTCCTTGGGACCAAGTTGCTTATTGGGCGGTTAAAATTGTAACAGGTGTTCCTGAAGCAATTCCTTATGTTGGAGGTCCTTTAGTAGAACTTTTAAGAGGTGGAGTAGGAGTAGGTCAAGCAACTTTAACTCGTTTTTATAGTTTACATACTTTCTTATTACCATTAATTACAGCCGTGTTTATGTTAGCACACTTCTTAATGATTCGTAAACAAGGTATTTCAGGTCCTCTATAAAAAATAAATTTTTTTTATATTTTATAAAAGAATAAATTGTGTTAAAAAAAAGAACACAATTTATTCTTTTATAAAAAAACTTTAAAATGAACGCACCGTTGGCTGAGCGGATGAGGCAATCGACTCATAATCGATTTAAGATAGGTTCAATTCCTATACGGTGCATTTATTTGAACATTTTCATTTTCATCTTTTTATCATTTTAATTTTAAATCTTTTTCACTTATTAACAATCTTCAATTATTCTTTCAGTTTGCAAAGCAATTTTAAAGATTTAAAATTCATTTTTCTGAATAAAAGATTGTCACTTCTTATTGGTTACTTTGCTCTCTTTCTTCACTGCACTTCTTGGCTTTCCACTCCTTCAGCTTCTTCCCCGCTCCGCGGCTCGGTGCGGCTAGCCACACTGGTTCGCTTTGCAAAGAAGCCAAAGAACCGAAGTGAGCGTTTGTTCTGCAACGGAGCAGAGAGCCAAGAGCTGAGGTGAATGCTTTTCTTTGCTCTCCACTAATTTGCACTTGGCTCTTGGCTCATCTTTGACGCAGCCAAACTCCTTTTGCTTCTTTATTCTTTTCCTTCTCTTTGGCTCTTTGTGAAGCAAAGTTGTTTGCGAAGTGAAGCAAAAGGCAAAAAAGTGAAAGTGAATTGGAATTTGCAGGTTGGCAAAGCAAAGAGACAACTAGAGCAAAGAACCCATAGTAAATTTCTTTGCTTCGCACTCGGTATGCCCCCCCCCACTTTCATGTTTGGTCACATTTTGGCTCTTTGATCTCCGCTCCTTCTCTTCAGCTTAGCCAAACATGAAGGCTCACTTCTTTACTACTTCTCTCGTTTGCTTCTTCACGTTTGGCTAAGCTGAATGTGAAGAAGCAAACGAGAGAAGTAGTAAAGAAGCAAAGAACCGAAAGTGAACTCATTTGTTTCTTCACAAAGAAATATAAGGAGTGAAGCAGAACTAAATGAATCATAAATGTGAAGAATAAATGAATCAACCAAAATAAAGTTGCAATGTTTAATATTAATTGAAAATATTATTGCTTTGAAAATAAAAAGTAATTTGGAATTGTTGATTTCAAAAGAATAATTTCAAAAAAATAATATTTAATTTTTGTTTTTGATTTATGAAGTGAAGAAGTTGAAAGTTACTTACAAAAAAATTTTGTTAAAAAAAAAACAATTGAAAATTTATAAAAAATAAAGTTAATGTATATATGATTCATTGATTTTAAAATTCAAATTTATAATTATAAAAAAAAATTTATAATTATAAATTTGAATTTTAAAATCAAAAATTTTTTATAAAACCATACATTTTTGAGTAATTGAATTTATTAAAATACGGCCTGGAGTTGTTCGAATATATTTATTTAGAAGATTTTCTTCTTTATCAATTCGTTTATAAGATTTTGATTGAATTTGATCACGAATACCATAACGATTTAAACGAATTTCCATCATAGATAAAGGTTCATTTGCAAATTGTGTTTTTCCATTCCATTTTATCCATACAATCGATTGTAATGAAATTTTTCCAAGTTGGTAAGCATTTAAAACTTTTTCTAAATTAAAGAAATTTGAAATACAAAAGAAAGTACTATATTTTTTTTCATTCACTTCTTTCACTTCAGTTTCTTCTTTCGCGGAGCTAACTCCGCCGAGAAGCAAAGAGCCAAAGCGAAGAAGAGGTTGGCCGCTGTGCAGTTGTTTAGATTGGCTAGATGAAGAGCTGAAAGGAATAAAATCTTTGTTTTTACTATTAAAGATCTTTTTCTCACTTGTTAAATAATAACAACCTAAAACCATATCTTGACTTGGTAAAACAATTGGATCTCCAGTTGCTGGAGAAATTAAATGGTTTCTAGAAAAGATTAAAGTCCAAGCTTCAGCTCTGGCTTCTACAGTTATTGGTAAATGTACCGCCATTTGATCGCCATCAAAATCTGCATTAAAAGCTGGACAAACAAGTGGATGTAATAAAATCGCACGTCCTTCAACTAATTTTGGTTGAAAGGCTTGTATACCTAATCTATGTAAGGTAGGAGCTCTGTTAAGCAAAACAGGATGATTTGTCATTATTTCATTTAACAAATTGATACAATATGTTTTATTTGAATAAAGAAAATTTTTTGCACCAATAACAGTTCTAGCAATTCTATAATGTAAAATTCTTTTAATTAAAAAAGGTAAAAAAAGTTCAATTGCCATTTCTTTAGGCAATCCGCATTCATATAATTTTAATTTGGGTCCAACTACAATAACAGAACGTCCAGAATAATCAACACGTTTTCCTAGTAAATATTGACGAAATCGTCCTTGTTTTCCTTTTAAAATTTCAGAAAGCGATTTTAAAGCTTGACCACGAGAATTTGTTTCTGGTTTAACATTTCCTTTCCCATTTTGTATAAGATTATCAACCGCTTCTTGCAGTAATCTTTGAGCATACTTCATTTCAAATGATTGACTTGTCGAAGGATCTTTTAAAAATTTTTTTAATCTTTCATTTCGATAAATAATTCTTTGATATAGTCGATTAAGATCTGAAGCAGCAATTTGGTTTTGAAGTTTTAAAATCGGTCTTAAATCTGGAGGCAAAACAGGAAGAACAGATAGGATCATTGAAGTTGGTTCAACATTTTTACGAGAAAATTTGCGAATTAATTTTAAACGTCTAATAATATGATCTCTTTTGTTTAATAATTTTTGGATTTTAACAAAATCAAATTTTTTTATTGCTTTTTCTTTAAGTTGTCTTATATAATGATTTAATTTAGGTAATAATACTTGATGTTGTTTAACCATTTTTTTTAATTCAGAAGGAGTATATTCTGAAAGTAATTTTTTTACAATAGCTGCTCCTGCTAGAGGTGATTTTATATTTGAAAGAAATTCTGTTGTTCTTGCAATTTTTGCTTTTGAACTTTGTTCAAAAGTATATTCTGATTTTTGTTTATTTTTTAAATCTTTATGATTCAAAGAAATCTTTGATTGTTTGGAATTCACTTCTTTTTGAATCAGAGATTCATTTGTAATCGGATGAAGGAAGTTTCCAAAAGAGGATCCTAGATCTCCAATCATTATAGAATCTGAAAAAAATAAATCATCGATTTGAGAAGCAATATCCAATTTTGAATTAAATTTATTTGATTTTGTATAAAAACTGTTTTTTCTATATGAATAATAAATATGAGTATCTTCAAAATCTTTAGGCGCTGAATTATAATAAAAAAAAGATTTCCAATCTGCATTTAAAGGCCATAAATGATTATAAGAAATTGTATAAAGATCATTCTTTAACATTTTTTTTTGTAAAGGTACTTGCCCCTCTTCTTTGTGTTGCAAATTTTCTTTAGGATATAAAGAAATTTTATTGTTGTTGCTGAATAAATCTTTCATTTCAGTATATAATATGTCTTTATATAAATTTTCTGAATCATCTTTATCTAAAGACGATTCCATTAATATTGCTTCTTTTACAGTAGGAGATATCGGAAGTTCTTTTGGAATGGTAGATTCCAAAACTAGCCGAACCGAAGAAGGATTATTTTGTATTTTTTTAGAATAAATTGAAGAAAAAAATTGTGGATTTCGTAAAATTAAAGATTTTTGTTTTTGTAAAAATATATGTTTTTTTCTTTGATTAAGGGTATTTTTTTTATTCAAAAAGATTTTTGAAAAAGATTTTCTTAAAGTTATTGAATTGTCAGAGTTAAAATTAGGTGTTTTTTTTGGTTCTCGCTTCGCACTTGCAATATGTTCTTTTTTTGCTTCTTCACGTTCAGCGAAGCTGTTCACTTCAGCTTTGTGGTTTGCTTTAGCTCTTCGCTCCGCGAAGCCTAAGCAAACCGGAGTTGAGAGTGAAGAACAGAAGAAAGAAATTGCAAAAGAATTTAAAGAATCCTCTTGTTTTTTAAGAAAGTTTTCTTTAACATTGTATTTATTTGTTAACTTATTTTTCTTATTATTTGGAATCTTACAAAGATTATTAATAAGATTATTAAAATTAACAATTTCTGAGAATCTAGATTTATGCATTTTTATATAAAACATATTATAAAGTGTAGTTAAACAATAAATTTCATTCAATATACTAATTTTTTTATTTTGTTTATATTCAATTTTTGGTACATTTTTGTAAAAAATGATTTCTTTTCTATACAATTCATATAAAAGATATAAAATATTTGATACATTTTTTCGATTTTTTTGTTGAGATAAAATATCCTTTTTATATTGAATTTCACTTATTAGATTTTTCAGTAAGTTTGTTTGTTTTTTTTCTACTTTTGGAATAAAATATTGTTCTTTCATTCTTTGCATAAGCTCATTTGGAATCTCGGATGTAGGTGGTGTGGTCTGCCCTTGGTGAAGTTCGCTTTGGCTCTGGTTCATATCGGCTTTGGTTCTCTTTGGTTCGCGGAGCGAAGAAGCCGAAGCGAGGAAGCGAAGAAGTGAAAGAAGCGACTGCCCCGAAGAATGTCTGAATGTTAAAGAACCAACCGGACCAAAAGAATAATCTTTTGAATCCAAATGAAGTTTCAAATCTTCAAATAAATAATTTTTATTATTAAGATTATTATTATATGTTGTTTCTTTATTATTAGAAAAATTCAAATAAATTTTTTTATTTTTTTGAAAAAAAGTATTTAATTTTATTTGTTTTTTAAACAGACAAATTCCTGTATAATAAAGAAGTCCCTTTATAGCATGCATTGCTTTTTTAATTTTTGAAGATACTTTTAAAATTTTATTATTACCTTGTTTTATTTTATTTAAATAAATAATTTTATTCTTTTTATTATAAGTTAAACTTTTTTTGAATTTATTGTTTATTTTTTCTTTACTTTTGCTTTGCGAATTTGAAAGAAAGCGAAAAACAGGTAAAATTTTGGGTAAATTATTTAAAGGATTTTTTTTATTATAAAAATTTAATTGAATTTGTATAAAATAAAAAATAAAAAATTCACATAAAAGTTGTAGAATATCTTTGGGGATTTTTATTATAAAATTCTTATCTTTAAGATACAATTTAGTAAAATAAATTTGAAAAAAAGATTCAGCGAATATTAAAAAATCCTCTTTAAACTTCATAATGTCTTTTTCATATATATTTGAAATTATTTGCATTTTTGAAACAAGGTTTTTTTGAATCTTTGAATGATTTGGAATCAAAGATTGGTTGGGTTCTTTTACATTTGAAATAAAAAATTCTGAGCGTTTCTTCGCTTCGATTCGCGATACAAGCACTTCATTATTTTCATTCCTTCCCTCTGAAATATTTGATTGTGAAAGAACAAATTGTTTGAATTTTGGATTCTCTAACTTATTTCTTAAATCTTTAAAAAATAAAAGATTTAAAGAAAATAAAAAACTTTTGTTTGAAAGTAATAATACTTGAAAAAAGGTTTTTTTATAAATCAATTTTAAATTTTTTTCATAAAATTTTTCATAATTATACGATTGATTATTTGATAAAATTTTATTTTTTAAAAATAAAGAATTTACTATAGAGTTATATATAAGGTTTTTTGTTTTATAAAATAAATCTTGATTTTTTTTATATGAATTTATAAAATTCAAACGTTTTTTATTTTGTTTAAGTAAAGAAACTATAGAAACATTTATATTTTTTGGAATTTTTTTCATTTCTTTATGCTTTCTTTTTATCAACGTCTCCTCCTCTAATAACTTTTGCCAAATAGAATACAATGTAGAAGGTGAAGTATCTAGACCAAGACTTTGAGAACTTTTCCAAAGATTCTCTAACGTTATTGATTCTGTACAATAAATTATAGATTCTAAATGGCTACGTCTAAAATCTAAAAGAAGGCTCAAATAGCTAGGATTTGCTTTTAAAAACCAAATATGGCTTACTGGTGAAATTAATTGAATATAACCTAATTGATAACGACGGATTACAGACCAGGTATATTCTACATCACAATTTATACAAAAAAAACGCTTTTTTTGTGCATTTTCATTTATATAAGATTCCAATTCAATTGGTTTAGAACGAACTCCACAAGCACATTCAAAATCCTTTAAGGGACCAAAAATACGTTCACAAAACAAACCCCCTTTATGGGGTTTAAATGTTTTATAGTGTAAAGTATTTGCATTTGTAACTTCTCCAAAAATTTTTCCATTTGGAAGAACTTTTTCTGCCCATTCTTTAATTTTTTCTGGAGATGCAATTTCAACACTAATTAATTTAAGTTCATGAATTTTAGAATAACCCGATTTATAAAGATTTTTTGGTCTTAATTCTTTAATATTTTTTTTACTTTTGGTTTCAAACTTTGTTTGGTCTTTTTGAAGCTTCAGCTCTTTCGCTTCTTCTTCGCCTTCGCTTTGCGAAAGCGAAAGAAGTGAAGGAACTGAGTCGAAGGAGCGAAAAACCCAATTAACCCATTTATTTGTTGCATTATTTTTAAGAAGAAAATTAAAACGATTTAATTTTTTTATAAAATTTAAATCATAAATTTTTTTTTCTTTTACAATATCGGATTGTGAATAATCAAAGATTGTTGCTTCTTTTGTGGAGCTAAAAATAAAACTCTGTGAAATAACTCTTTTTATTTCAGACTTTGCATTTATTGGCTCATTAGCAACTGAACAAATTATAGAATACTGACTAAATTTAGAAACATAATTTGGATTCTTTATTTTTTCTTTAATAAAAAAAAATCTAGATTTTTCTTTTTGAAAAAAAAAAGATCTAAGTTGAGGTGAATTATTAGTTGTTTGATTTTTTTGAAGTAAAAAATTTTCTTTTTTTAGTAAATTTAAGTATGAATTCATAAAAAATCATTAAAAATTGATTCTTCACAAATAACTTGAAGAATATTCTTTGTTTTTATATTTATAAAAAAAAAATAAATATTTTCTGTATATTATACTTTATAATATATTTTCTTTTTTTAGTAATTTTTTACTATTTTTTTGTTTTTTGCTCATTATTTGATTTTTTGCTTCTTTTTTCAAATTTGCAACTTGTTAGGGAGTGAATAACCAAAAGAACAATCTATAATAATAAAATTATTGAAAATAAATTCAACAAATAGAAATAAATAACACTTAATCATCAAATTCAAACATCTGGGGCGGAAGGACTCGAACCTACGAATGGCGGTACCAAAAACCGCAGCCTTACCACTTGGCTACGCCCCAATTTTTTTTGAGTTGTAATAAATTTTATTTTCTTAAATTTAAAGAAAAAAAAAGTTGCCGAAGAGTTTTTAAACAAAAACTCAACCTAGAATTTTCATTCTAGCAAATACTTTGCAAAAAAATTTTAAAGTTTATGCTGCTACTATTAAAGTCCTGACATGATTTCTTTTAAATTTATTTAAAGTATTGGGCTTGATTAATAATATAACATAAAAAAAAAAAAAATCAACTTTTCTAAAAAATACAAATTTAAAAAATAAAGAAAATTTTATTTTTTCTAAATATAATCTTATATATAAAGATATATATAAAAACTTGTAAAATGTAACAAATTTAATAAAATTTCATTTTATTTAGAATAGAAATAAAAAAAAAAGAATAATTTTTTTAAACACTTAATTTATAATTAAATAGGCCCAACCGGACTTGAACCGATGACTTATTGCTTGTAAGGCAATCACTCTACCAACTGAGTTATGGGCCTTTTTTTAAATATTATATAAAATAAAATAAAAATTCGCAAGTTTTTAATAAAGTTTAAATAATTTTTTTAAATGCTTAATCCAGAATTTAATGCTTATTACAAAAGAAATTAAAAATCTATCTTTTATTATTCTAAATAATTGAATCCAAATAAAGTCAAAACTTTCAAGCAAAATAAAGTTGAAATTGTAAATGTTACTTATTGACTTAACAAAAGAATCTAAAAAGAAATCAAACAGAATTTGAAAGTTATTTTTGAATCATAAATTATTTTTTTAATAATTTATGATTCAAAAAAACTTGCTTCTTTGCTTCGCTCTGAAAACCGCTTCGGTTCACTGCGCACTGCTCCTTTGCTTCAGCGTTGCCTCTTCACGGAGCGAAGCGCTGAAGCGAAAGAGGAAGCGAAGAACCATCTTAAATTTTAAAGTACTTATTCAACAATACTAGTTACTACCCCAGCACCTACTGTACGTCCCCCTTCACGAATTGCAAATCGCATCCCTTTTTCAATTGCAATTGGACTAATTAATTGAACCGTCATTAAGATTGTATCTCCAGGCATTGCCATTTTGTTTGAATGCTCTTCTGCTACAGAAGAAGGTGTACGCATCTCTACGTGGTTAAATGCTGTTACTTTTCCTGTAATGTCACAAGTACGCACAAAGAATTGAGGTTGGTAACCTACTAAAAATGGACTATGTCTTCCACCTTCTTCTTTTGTTAATACATAAACTTGAGCTTCAAATTTTGTATGTGGAGTAATTGTTCCAGGTTTTGCTAAAACCATACCACGTTGGATATCTTTTTTTTGAACCCCACGTAATAAAACTCCAACGTTATCCCCTGCCATTGTTTCATCTAATGTTTTCTTAAACATTTCTAATCCAGTTACTACACTTGCTTTTGTATCTTTTAGCCCAACAAGTTCAACGTTGTCTCCAACTCTTAAAGTTCCACGTTCAACACGCCCTGTTGCTACTGTCCCACGTCCTGTAATTGATAAAACATCTTCAACAGCTAAAAGGAAAGGTTTATCCGTTTCACGTTCTGGAGTTGGGATATATTTATCAACTTGATCCATTAGATCTAAAATTTTATCAACCCATTTATTATCTCCTCGTTTAGTTAATGGATTTTCAACTAAAGCTTCTAATGCTAATAATGCTGAACCGGTTACAATTGGAATTTCATCTCCAGGGAATTCATATTTGTCTAAAGTTTCACGAACTTCTAATTCAACTAATTCTAATAATTCTGCATCATCAACTTGATCTTCTTTATTTAAGAAAACAACCATATTTGGAACCCCAACTTGTTTTGCTAAAAGAATATGTTCTTTTGTTTGAGGCATAGGACCATCGGCTCCAGAAACAACTAAAATTGCACCATCCATTTGGGCTGCTCCTGTAATCATATTTTTTACATAGTCAGCATGACCTGGACAATCTACGTGTGCATAATGGCGGTTTTCTGTTTCATATTCAACGTGAGCTGTATTAATTGTAATTCCACGAGCTTTTTCTTCTGGAGCTGAATCAATTTCATCATATTTTTTTCCGGCTCCACCACCTTGAGCTGCTAAAGCCATAGTAATTGCAGCTGTTAAAGTTGTTTTTCCATGGTCTACGTGACCAATTGTTCCAATGTTTACGTGTGGTTTTTTACGTTCAAATTTTGCGCGTGCCATAAAATTTTTCTTGGTTTCATAATTTTTGTGTATAAGCCAATTTTCCAAATATTATTATTTTATAAAAAAAAAAGAAAAAAAAAAAGAGATAAAATTATATTTTTAAAACTAGAAGTTTGCTTTTATTTAAGACTTTATATTTAAGACTTTACTTTTTTGGTTGCTTTTACTTACAAACTTTTTTTGGTTCTCTCTGCTCTCAACTCTCTGCACTTTTGACCTCAACTCTTCTTCTCTGTGCCTTTGTTTCTTCGCTTTCACTTCTTTCGCTTCGGTGCGCGGAGCGCCTCGCTTCGGTTTCGCGGAGCGAAAGAGCCGAAGCAAAAGAGCCGAAGTGAAAAGCTGAGGCTGCGCTTGCGCTTCGGTTCTTAGCTTCGCGAAGGAGCGAAGCGCCGATGCGAAGCGCCCCGGAGAGTGCCTCATGATCATACTGCTCTTTGCTTTCTGCTCTCTGCTCCTTTGCTTTCATCCTTCGCTTAGCCGGAGCTGAGTGCAAAAGTGAATGGCTTTTCAGCTCTTCAGTTATACCAAACTGAACCGAAGCGAAGAACCAAATTGCAGAGTGAATTGAAAGTAAAGCAGAAGCTAAGAAAAAGTAAACCTGCAAATCAAAAATTCAACCATTTGCATTCATTTGCAGAACAAAAAAGCAAAATTGAAGTGCCAAAGAGCAACTAACTGAGATTTTGCTTTAGCGTAGCTAAGCACAAAGGAGTTTGTGCATGAAGAGAGAAAAATCAAAATTAAAAATTAACAAAACTTTATGATTTAAAATTTTATTATATAAAGTTTTCTTTCTTTTGGTATCAAAAATTGGTTTTTTTCACATTTTTTTAAATCACTATTATGAGTATTTCTTATGGAATATACAATTCATAAAAGAAATACCCATAATAGTGATTTAAAAGAAATATTCAAAATTTTTATATAATAAATTTATTTCTCTTCTTCTGCTTCACACTAGATCACACTTCTTTTTCGCTTGGGTTCTTTACTTTTGGTTCTTCGGCTCTTCGCTCCTTTGCTTCGGTGCGCTTGCGCACCGAAGCGAAGAACCGAAGTGAGCCGCAGAGTGGAGAGCGAAGAGCCAAAGCGAAGAAGAAGTGAATATCCAAACGGCTGATATTGCCAATTCTGAATGAACTGAAAAGGAGTGCTAACTCCTTTAGTGCTTCAATTTGTCTAGGCAAATTTGTATTGCTTCAATTCTTCGCTTCTTCGGTTCTTCGCTCCGCTAAGGAGCGAAAAGCCGAAGAAGGAGCGAAAAGCCGAGGCAAAGAAGGAGAGCAATATGCAATTTATTATTTCATAGAAGCTGCTTTTGCTAATACTTCATTAACATTACCTACAAGATAGAAAGCTTGTTCTGGTAAATCATCTAACTCTCCAGATAAAATTTTATTAAATGCTTCAATAGACTCTGCTAAAGAAACATATTTTCCTTCTGCTCCAGTAAATACAGAAGCAACAAAGAAAGGTTGTGATAATAAACGTTCTACTTTACGAGCTCGAGCAACAATTAAACGATCTTCTTCTGATAATTCATCTAGACCTAAAATTGCAATGATGTCTTGTAACTCTTTATAACGTTGCAGTGTCTTTTTAACACTTTGAGCGCAATCATAATGCTTCTCTCCTAAAATCCAAGGTTGTAGCATTGTTGAAGTTGATTCTAATGGTGAAACCGCTGGATAAATACCTTTTGCTGCTAATTCACGTGATAATACTGTAGTTGCATCTAAGTGAGCAAAAGTTGTTGCTGGAGCAGGGTCAGTTAAGTCATCTGCAGGTACATAAACAGCTTGAATTGACGTAATTGAACCATCTTTAGTTGATGTAATACGTTCTTGTAAAGTACCCATTTCTGTTGCTAGAGTTGGTTGGTAACCAACGGCAGATGGCATACGTCCTAATAAAGCTGAAACTTCAGCACCAGCTTGTACAAAACGGAAAATATTATCAATAAAGAATAAAACGTCTTGTTTATTAACATCACGGAAATATTCTGCCATTGTTAAAGCTGTTAAAGCAACACGCATACGTGCCCCTGGTGGTTCATTCATTTGTCCATAAACTAAAGCTACTTTAGAATCCGCTAAATTTTTTTCAACAATTACTCCAGATTCTTTCATTTCAGCATATAAATCATTACCTTCACGTGTACGTTCTCCAACTCCAGCAAATACTGAAACACCACCATGAGCTTTTGCAATATTATTAATAAGTTCCATGATCAGTACAGTTTTTCCAACTCCTGCTCCACCAAAAAGACCAATTTTTCCTCCACGACGGTAAGGAGCTAATAAGTCTACAACTTTAATACCTGTTTCAAAAATTGATAAACGAGTATCTAAGTCCACAAAAGCAGGAGGTGTTCTGTGAATTGGAAGAGTTTCTTCATTTTTAACAGGACCCATATTATCAACAGGCTCTCCTAAAACATTAAAAATACGACCTAAAGTTGCTTTTCCTACAGGAACACTTAATGGTTTTCCTGTATCTAAAACTTCCATACCACGCATTAAACCATCTGTTGGATTCATAGCAACGGCACGAACACAACTATCTCCTAAAAGCTGTTGTACTTCACAAGTTACACTCATTTCTTGTCCTGCAGCATTTTTAGATGAAATTGTTAATGCATTATAAATGTTCGGTACTTGACCTTGACCAAATGCAATATCTAAAACAGGTCCAATAATTTGAACAATACGCCCGATGTTTTTTGTATTTACAGAATCGCTCATAAAAAAAAGAACTTCTTATTATAAGAATATTTATAATTTTAACTTATTTAAAAGAATATTTCTTTTATTATAAAAATAAGTTATGGAATTGTATAGCATATTTTTATAATATTTCATATTAAATGAAATGGACTATCAAAAAAAAAATTTTTAATAGTCTCTTATAAACAAAGAAATCTTAATAATTAATCTTTTTAAAATGCACTTAATAAATTTATTCATTAAAATGAAATTCTTTCTTAATTATATATTTTTTTTTAATTTAAGATTATTTCATTTTAATTAACAATTTCTGGTTAGTCATTTAAAATTTTTTGAAACTTTCAAACAGAATTCTTTTGTTTTATTTTCTCCTTTGTTATCTACAGTTCTTCTGTATTCATTTGTTTCTTATAAAATAAGATCCCAAATAAATATGAGAAGCAAAGAAGTGGATAACTAAACTATATTTGTATTCGTGGAACAAAAATAAAGTAAAAGAAATAAGTCAAAGATTCAGAAAAACCAAATAAACAAAATTTTTTTTATATAAAAAAATTTTTGTTTATATAAGCATTTTAAATAAATATGAATAAAATTTGCCATTGACAAATTTTATTTTGTTCAATTTAATCGAACACTTATTTAAGTTAAATATATTATTAAATATTTTAATATAATTTTTTAATCGGGATGACAGGATTCGAACCTGCGACACCATGCTCCCAAAGCATATGCGCTACCAAGCTGCGCTACATCCCGTTTCATATTTTTTTATATTATAACTCTTTTATACTAAAATTTCAAGATTTTTTATATAAATTTAATAAGAAACTAAGATTTTCTTATTAAATTTTTGTTTTAAAATTTTAAAAATAGAAAATTGAATTTAATTTTTTAATATTGTTGATTTCAAAATTGATTATTATATAAAAAAAATATTTAACATAAAAAATGAAGATTTCATTTCTATAAAATTAATTTTTATACAATAAAACTTTTTATTTTATATTAATAAAGGATGAAATCGAAATCAAATTTAAATATTACTTTAAAAGTTACTTTTATATTTGAGCTTGGAGGGATTCGAACCCCCGGCCCTGTGGTTCGTAGCCACATGCTCTAGTCCACTGAGCTACAAGCCCTTTTATTTTTATTTGAAAAAATAAAATTAAAAGAAAAAAGTTAATATGCCAATATTTTATATAAATTTCATAATAAAATCAAGTTTTTTTACATTTTTATTGTTTCTCTTGACACCCGTCTTTTGCTCCTTTACTTTCGCCTCGGCTTTTTGCTCCTTTGCTTTGGTTCAGTAGCGCTTCTGCTTTTCCTTCCCTCATGGAGCGAAGGAGCGGCGCTTCGGCTCTTCGCTCCGCGAACCGAACCAAAGAGCCGAAGCGAAGAACCGAAACGGTTTGCTTCGCGAAAGAAGTGAATGCGAAGAACCAAAGCTATAGAATTATTAATGTAATAAAAAAAATAACCAAGAAATTAATATATCTTACAAATTTTTGTAAGGTATATTAATTTCTTGATTTATTTAAATTTTACGATGCTGATTCATTTGCTGCTGTTTTTACATATAAAATTAGAAGAAATGAAGTAGGAATGATGATGAATAATGCAGTAGCTGTTAACCCAAAAATGTTTACTTCCATGGTGTTATATTTTAATTTTTATTAAAATTTTTGACATTTTTAAATGCATTTTTTACAAACCTATAAAAATAATAAACTTTTAGATTTAAAAACTTAAAAAAAATTAGAATTAATCGAATTAATAATCTTTGAAAGATTTGATTATCCATTTATGATCAATCCATAGTTTATTATAATGATGGATTCCATATTCAAAAGAAAGCAAAGAACCAAATGTGATTTTAAAAGTTCATTAAAAAGGTAATAAAAAAGCATTTAAAAGCTTTATTTTTTTAAAGCTTCGATTCGATTCATTTATTTTATTATAATAAAGAATAATAAGAAAATAAAATATTTAAAATCAAATTGAAATATAAGAATTTTTTAAATGAAAAAAGTTTTTTTTCTTCTTCTTCTCTGCTCCTGCAGATTGCAATATCAAAGATTTTACTTTGTTTAATCTTCAATTCTTTCACTTCTTTTTGCAGAATTTCGGAATCTCTAAATATTTGGAAATAAAGATTTATGCCAATTTGCTCCTTAATTGCAATCAAAATTGCTGTTTTGTTCTCCGCTCCTGTACGGAATGCAAGGCTTGCTTTACTCTTTCACACTTGGTATAGTTTGCACTCAGTTATTTGCACTCAGTGCGCACCGAAGCCAAGAAGTGAAGCGAACGAAGCAAACGAAGAACCTAGACGAAGCGAAGAAACGAAGCACACCAAAGCGAAGGAGAGAAAGGAGTTTGTTCTGAAAAAGAATCCTATATTTTAAAAGAAGGAGTGAATAAAAAATTAAAAAAAAACAACCAGCAAATACAAAGACGAGCAATATCAAAAATTCTTTTGAATCAAAGAAAATAAAAAACCATTTATAAAAATAATTTTCAGTGAAAACTGAACCTTTAAAGGAGATTAAAAAAAAAAAATTCATAATAAATTTTAACAAAAAAAAGATTTTTTGTTTTTTATAAAAAATTGATAAATAAATTGCAAAAATAAAAAAAGACGATATTACAAATAATAATATCGTCTTTTTTATTTTATTTTAATTAAATTACAAATGAATTGCAAATACCAACGGCAAATACTAAAAGAAGCCAAAGGCTTAAACCAGAGAAAACAATCCCTTTATTCTCAGACCAACCATTTGGTGTTGCAAAAACTACAGGTACTCCAACAACTAGAGCAAATGAAACAGCGATTAGGGCTAATAATGCAATTTGAAGAATTGATGTCATATGAATTTTTTCTCTTTATTAAGAAATAATTTTTGGCAAGAGGCATAAGAATCTTTTGTTTAATATAATAAAAATATTAAACTTTTTTCACAAAGCTTATAAGCAAAAAATTTTAAATACTTTTTTTATTTGGTTTTTATTTCTTTTTCCTTTGATCCGTTTTTGTTCTTTGCTTCTTCATTGCTTCATTATTTTGGAATCATAGATTGTTCTTTATTTGCAAAGCAACAATCTTTAGTTGTCATGGAATGAAGAACAATCTGTGATTTCAAAAGAACAATTAATGATATCAGCGAAGTTTGCATTTGGCTTCTTCACATTCATTTTGGCAGAACCAAAGCACCGCCGCACTTTTGCTTTCACAAAGCAAGCAGCAGAACAGAGTGAAAAGGCTCAGAAGCTAAAATAAGCTAAGAACTGAGTAACAGATTCTGAAATAAAAATATTTGTTATTGCTTTGGCGTAGCTGTTCACAGAGCAAAGCAAAAAAGAAAGTGAAAATCAAAGAAAAATCTTATATAGAGAGAAGTATAAAAAATCATTGCTATGCTTTTTTTTTATAAAAAACCTCTATTGTTTTTTGTTTAGTAAAATATTTTAAATTTTAAAAAATCAAAGATATTTGGTTTAAATTGTAAATGCCTGAGTATAAATTTTAGAGATAAATTTCATTTAAATCTAAGATTTAAACATTTTTTCTTTTGGAATCTTTAACTGGAATCTTTAACTTTTGCTTTCTTATTTGGAGCAAATCTTGGAGATTCCAAAAGAAAGAACAAGTAAGGATTCAGAAAAAAAAAAGGAATCTTTGAGTTTCACTTTCTTTTGCTTGACATTTGCGGATTACTCTTTTTGAAATCTGTGGCTCACAACTTCACTTTCTTTTGCTTTGGTTTTTTACTTTGTAAAAGAAGCAAAAGAATTAATGCAAAGTTATAAATGTAAAGAACCAAATGAATGCAAAGCAAATGTAAAAAAAAATGAAAAAGTTTTTTATATAAAAAAATAATTTTTTAATATAATAATTAAAAAACTTACTTATTTTTAATCATATAAAAAATTTTAAATTTAAAAATATTTCTTTTTAAACTTTTCCATAAAAATGGAACCAAATGGGTAAACGAATTTGAAAAATTCTATTAAACTTGTTAAAAATATAATTTAAATCTGATAAAATATACTTTTATATTAAAAGCTTTCAAGTAAAGTATTTTAGATTTTGGTCTATACAAAGTTTTAACCAAAATACAAAAGTAAAAACAAAAGTATGTTGATTGTTATTTACTACATTCAAATAAAAATTATTTTAAATTTTTCTTGTTCTTTTGACTTTTACTTTTTTTTTCTTAGTACTATGCAAAGCTGAATCAACCCTACAGTAATCAAAGAAGAAGCAAGAATAAAGTTCAAAAGCTCATTTATTCGAAACTTTTGAACTTTATCACTTTGGTGTTTGTTTTTGCTGCTTGTTCTTTCTTTTGGAATCAAATATTTTTTTCAATCAGAGATTGCAATCTGCAATCCTTTGCTTTGCTTTGCCAACTTGCTATGATTTACTTCAGTTTGACATAGACAAAGAGCCGAAGCAAAAGAAGCTAAAGAGGAACGAAAAAGCAAAGGAATTTGCACATAAAGAAAACCAAGCTAAAGCGAAAGAAAGAACAAGCAAACCATTTCTCACAAAGCAAAGATGGTGTTCAGCTAAGGTTTGTTCCTTCTAACAACGAAAGCAAGATGAGAGCAATATCAGCAAAAATTGGAAAAAAAGAAGCAATACAAATATTCTTTCAAAAAAATATTCTTTCAAAAAAAAGAAAGTCCAATTTCTTTTCTTGTCAACCAGAGATAGCTATATTACATAGCAAATCAAAAGAAATTGAAATAATATCAGAATTAAAGATTCTTAATTATCCATTCATTTTAATAAAACCATAACTATGTAAACCTTCTCCTAATAAATTAACACCTAGAAAACAAATCCAAACAATGAAAAATCCTAATGAAGCAATTAGGGCTGGTTTTTTACCTTGCCAACCTTTTATAATTCTAGTATGCAAATAAATTGCAAAAACTAACCAAGTTAATAAAGCCCATGTTTCTTTTGGATCCCAACTCCAATATGAACCCCATGCTTCATTGGCCCAGACAGCTCCAGATAAAATTCCTATTGTAAGCAAAGGAAATCCCACGCCTAAAATTCTATAGCTTAAATTATCTAAATCATCTGCTAATTTTATTTTTTTAGATTGACGATTTATATTATTTAAATTTGTATCATATAAGTTATTTGAAAAACTCAAAGCATATATATTTGCATTTGTAGAAATTGAAGAAGAACGACTTAAAGAATTTTTCAAGATTTCATTTGAAATCTCATTTTGTTGTTTTGCTTTGGAATTGCTATTATAATAAGTTAAAATTAAATAAGCAATTGATAATAAAGAGCCACAAATCAAAGCTGAATAACTTAAAATCATAACTGTTACATGCATCATTAACCAATTTGATTGTAAAGCAGGAACAAGAGGAGAGGGTGATTTCATATCTTCTGGTAAACTAAATGTAGCGAAAGCATTTGTAAATAAAGCAGTCGGTGAAGTAATTGCTCCTAAAAATTTTTCTGAGTTGTTTGAAAAAAGAGCCATCTTTTCTAAAATTAAATGAATAAGTGTTAAATTCCAAGATAAAAATAGAAAAGATTCATATAAATTACTTAATGGAAAATGTCCAGATTCTTTCCAACGCAAGATTAATAAGGTAAAAATCGAAAGGTTTGCTAAAATCATTCCAAAACTTCCTAAATTTTTATTTCTTAAATTAAAAGCAATATTTATCCAATAGTAAATCATTGAAACAAATAAAATAAAAAAGGAAAAATTTGAAAAAAAATTTTCCAATTGAAAATAAGACATTTTTTAATATATATTGTCTATTTAAGTTTTTATTTAATTGTATTAAATAAACCCTTTTTATCTTTTTTTTTACTTTCTTTTTTCTTTTGGGTCTTCTTTTGCTTCTTCACATTTATTTGGTTGTTCTTTCTTTTCATTATTCACTTCTCCTTCTTCGCTTCCTCGCTTCTTTGTTTTTCAAAGAAGCGAGGAAGCGAAGAAGCGGTACTTCGGCTTTTCACTTCATCGGCTCTTCGCTCCTTCACTCGCGCTTCGGTTTGCGGAGCAAAGAGCCGACGCGCAGCGAAGAACCAAGGAACCGAATGCAAAGAACCGAAGCAAAAAGTACAAAAAAGTAAAAGGATTGAAAATCCTTTCAGTATAAAAGATTACTCAATTTCTTCTTTCTCCAGTTTCACATTCACAGAATAAAGAAGAAGCAAAGAAGTTTTGTTTGCTAGCTGCAGATAGGAGAGCCTAAGAGAAAGAGAAAAAGAATGAAAGCAGCCAATGAAAATAAGGAGTAAATTCAAACAAGCAGCCAATTTCAAGCACTTAAACAAACCTTAAAAATTAAAGAAAAAAATATGTTTTAATATTATAGATATTAAAAAAAATTTCCACAAATTTTCTGTATAAAAATTTTTATTTTCTTGTTATTTGTTTGATATAATGAAAAGTTATTTAGAATATTCAATAGTCTTTTGCTTCATTGACTTCTTTTGTTTTTGAATGTTGAATTATTGCAAAGCGAAAAAAAAGAAAGAAGAAATAAAAAAAGGTAACAAATAAAGAGCAAAGCAAAAAAATAAACATTTCAATTTCAAAAAGATTTATTTAGTAATAAAAGATTATTTGCTTTTTCTTTGCTTCTTCACTCTTTAAATTCAGCTAAGCCATTCCTCACACTCAGAACGAACCAAAGCGAAGAACTTAAGCAAAGGAGTGAAAAACTGCGCAGAGGCGAAGGAGCAAAGCAATGAAAAAGCAAATAAAACTAAAAAATCACTTAAGAATTTGTTTCTATTATTTTCATTAATGTATAATTGTTAATAATTTTATTAAATATATTTATATATATATAACATTAAAAGTTTGATCTTTGATAGATATGCAAAAATAAAAAATATAAATAGATTTCTTTTATTCATAAAAAGAATATTTATATTGAATTTTTCAATTCAAAATTCATTTAATAATAAATGAAATGAGTTGAAAAATTCAATATAAATATTCTTTTTTTCAATTCATTTAATTTATTATTAAGAATTATTATATGAATTTGAAATTTTCAACTTTTGTTCTTTTATATATATTTGTTTCTTTTTTTATCAAAGATTATAAACTAAATAATTCTAGAAGAAATAAAAAATCTATAATTTTGAACAAATAAATAAAAAGCAAAGTGAATTTTTCAAAATATAAAAATTTATTTTTTAAATGTTATTTTTATCCAAATTTACCTGATGTTGATGCTAATAAGAAAGCAGCATAAGTAAATACATAACCTACAGAGAAGTGTGCTAATCCAACTAAACGAGCTTGTACAATTGATAAAGCTACAGGTTTATCTTTCCAATAAACTAAGTTTGCTAAAGGTGTTTTTTCATGCGCCCATACAAGTGTTTCAATTAATTCTTGCCAATAACCTCGCCAAGAAATCAAGAACATAAACCCTGTAGCATATACTAAGTGACCTAAAAGGAAAATCCATGCCCACACAGATAAACTATTCATTCCAAATGGGTTATAACCATTAATAAGTTGTGAAGAGTTTAGCCATAAATAGTCACGTAACCAACCCATTAAATATGTTGAAGATTCATCAAATTGAGAAGGGTTTCCTTGCCATAAAGTTAAATGTTTCCAGTGCCAGTAGAATGTACAATAAAACAAAGTTAAACTTCTTCCCTTGCTCTGCAACCAAAGGGGAGGGAATTGAAAGATTATAAAATATCTAACATTAAAACTTTGATTTACTTTGTGTTTCCACAAAGGTTGGACTATATCATCATCTCATTGTTGAGATGCCGGGCGCTAATGAGCTATTATTGTTGGGACTCAAGCTCTAGTCTCTGAACGTTCCAAGAAATGACTAAAATAATGACTTATTTTTATTACCCATTCTTGGCTTTGCTGCGAATTGTCATGTATATTTATTTAATATATTTAGACTTCTCGACAGTTCACCCAGTTTTTCGTTTTTTTTACATGTTAAACAAGAAAAAACCTGGTCACAATGGCACAAAACCCTTGAAGAAATAAAACCTATCTTGAGTTACTTGAATTTTATTCTGTATCTTTTTCTTTATTTGTATTAAAGCCAAGCATTCTTTGACGTAATTCTTCACGTTCTTTAATACTTTTTTGGGATGGATTTGGTGCTTTTTTACAGTTTTCAAAATGCCAACGATGCATTGCTGTAACTTGACCTTCGTTCCCACAATAACGGCAAACAACCTTTTGAGCATTCCTTGCTAACGCAGCTTGACGTAAAGCTTCTCTATCAGAGTCGGAACATTCTCGAGCCGTTTGATAAGCAATTAAACGAGCTAAACCTTCAGTTGTGAATCGATTGCGACCCTTTAAAGTTATTGAACATTTTTCATTAGACTCATCTGTTTGAATCGAACCAGTATTATCATAAAAAAAAGCAGTTGTAGTTTGTTTAGCTTGGTTTAAGAAGGCTTTATTCGTGTCTACTTTTAAAGTTTCATGATAAAGTACTTCACTAGCCAAAGCTTCTTGTTGAGTTAAATAAATTCCTAAAATTTTTTTCTTTAAACATTTTGAACCATGCTGTCTTTTTAATTCTTTTACTAGATTACTTGATGAAAAAGATTCATCTAGAAGTGGATGTGTTGTGCAACCTCTATAACCCATGTAATATTTTTTGATATCACTTCCAGGTTCTTGATAAGTTAAACGATAAGTGTAATATATTTTTGGCTTTTGCTTTTTAGTTTTAGACTTATTATCTACATTCTCAGAAGAATTCAGAAGATTATCCCAGTTTTGTAATAAAACCTCTTTAAAATTAGAAAGAAACTCCAAGAAGTTTCGAGCTTTCTCACGAATCGATCGCTCAATACCAGTGTTTTTACTTAAAACATCTTCATTTAATAACCTTTCCTGAGCTTTTAGAGTTGAAAAGATAGAGAATACCCCATAGACTAAAAAGTTAATTGCAACAAAAACGGAGTGATTAAGAATAGAATCACGAGAAATTGCTTTGTCTAATTGATACGACTCCGACCATTGACTTAAAAACGTTGAGACGTTCAAGTTTTTATAACCATTACGAATACCATAAGACAAAAGTTGCGTAGCTATAGTAAAAACGTCCTGTTGTGAGCAATTTAATGCAAGTTTTTCTGAACATTTACTTGAATTTTTAGATAACCATGTGAAAAAGATACGATTTAGAAGGATAAATTCATGAACATGAAGTAAGTTAATACGCTTTATTTCCATTTCTGGCGATTTAGGAACTTTTGTGCTCTTTGTTTTAATAAGTTCACGCTTATTAAGGGCTACTAATCTAATGCAACCCAACCAATTGTGTTTAACATCCAGAAAACAGCTAAATAGAAAGCATCATAAGCTGAAATGTCACAAGTTCCTCCACGTCCTGGTCCATCACAAGGGAAACTATAACCAAAATCTTTTTTATCTGGCATTAATTTAGAACCACGTGCATCTAAAGCCCCTTTTACTAAAATTAGAGTTGTAGTATGAAGACCTAATGCAATTGCATGGTGCACTAAGAAGTCACCAGGTCCAATTGTTAAGAATAAAGAATTTTGGTTATTATTAATTGCATCTAACCATCCTGGAAGCCATAAGCTTTGACTAGCAGAAGCCGCTGAGCTTGTAGGAGAAGATAATAAGAAATCAAAACCATAAAAAGCTTTACCATGAGACGCTTGAATCCATTGAGCAAAAACAGGTTCAATTAAAATTTGTTTTTCTGGTGTTCCAAATGCTTGCATTACATCATTATGCACATAAAGACCTAAAGTATGGAATCCTAAGAATAATGAAACCCAACTTAAGTGAGAAATAATTGCTTCTTTATGATCTAACATACGTGCTAATACATTTCCTTTATTTTGTTCTGGATCATAATCACGAATCCAGAAAATTGCACCATGTGCAAATGCACCACACATAATAAATCCAGCAATATATTGGTGATGAGTATATAAAGCGGCTTGTGTTGTAAAGTCATTTGCTAAGAAAGCATATGGAGGTAATGAATACATATGTTGAGCAACTAAAGAACAAACGGTTCCTACAGAAGCTAAAGCAAGCCCTAATTGGAAATGTAAAGAATTATTTACCGTATCAAATAATCCTTTGTGTCCTTGTCCTAAACGACCTCCTGGTGGAACGTGTGCTTCTAAAATTGCAGACATGCGGTGCCCAATACCAAAATTAGTACGGTACATATGTCCTGCAACAATAAAAAGAACAGCAATTGCTAAATGGTGGTGAGCAATGTCTGTTAACCAAAGACTTTGAGTTTGTGGATGGAAGCCACCTAAGAAAGTTAAAATGGCTTGTCCTGATCCTTCAGAAGTTCCAAAAATGTGACTTGCAGAATCTGGATTTTGAGCATATGCTGCCCAATTTCCTGTCCAGAAAGGAGTTAAACCTTGAGGGTGTGGAAGTTGTGTTAAGAAGTTATCCCATCCAACATGTTTTCCACGAGATTCTGGAATTGCTACGTGTACTAAGTGACCCGTCCAAGCTAAAGAACTAACTCCAAATAAACCAGAAAGGTGGTGGTTTAAACGGCTTTCTGCATCTTTAAACCAAGATAAAGATGGTTGAAAACTTGGTTGTAAATGAAGCCATCCTGCAAATAAGAAAATGGCTGAAACGAATGCTAAGAAAACAGAACCAACATATAAATCTTGGTTTGTTCTCATACCAATTGTGTACCACCATTGATATACTCCAGATGTTGAAATATTTACAGGTCCAGAAGCTCCTCCACGAGTAAATGCTTCAACTGCAGGTTGACCAAAGTGAGGATCCCAAATTGCATGAGCAATTGGGCGCACGTGTAAAGGGTCAGCTCCCCATTGTTCAAAATTTCCTTGCCATGCAACGTGGAATAAATTTCCAGAAGTCCACAGGAAAATAATTGCTAATTGTCCAAAATGAGATGCAAAAATTTTTTGATATAAATTTTCTTCTGTCATCCCATCATGACTTTCGAAGTCATGTGCAACAGCAAGACCAAACCAAATACGGCGAGTTGTTGGGTCTTGAGCTAAACCTTGGCTAAATTTAGGAAACAATTTTGTTGCCATATAATATGTTTGTTGACTCCTAATTTGCTCAGTGTTTGCAAAGCGAACTTTGCTTTTATATTTATGTCTCCTTATGTATTTTAATATATACAAAAAGAAAGTTTTTTATAAAAAAATAAATTTTATAGAAAATGAAAGCCTTTTAATTCATTTGTTTTTTATTTTGTATTTTATTTCTTATTTCAAATTTTCTTATCTATAATTTTAAGTAAAAATTATAAATTTGCCTTCGCTTTGGCTTTGCTGAACAACGCTCTTTCGCATTCGGTTTTTAGCGTGAAAAGTTGCGTAAAAGGAGTGGAGAGCGAAGAACTTAATCAATACTGGGATATCAGGGATATCCCAGTATTGATTAAATCATCAAGAAATGCATTTTCAGAGTGAAGTTAATAATTCAAAAAAAGCAAAATAAAAAACTTTGTAATTTCATTAAGAAATTTATCAATTTGATATTTTTAATCAATCTTTAATTTATTTTTTAAATGAAAGTTAATTAAAAAATAATAATTAAAAATTATGTAAGCGCTACGAACTTACTATATGCTATATGAGAAAAATTTTAAAAATTAAAAACTTAATATTATATATGAGTGTTTTATTTATCAAGCGATATTCTATTAAATAATAAAATATGATAATTTAATTTTAAGTTTTTTTTTTAAACTCAATTTTTTTATATCTTTTTTTCATTTGTTTAATGTTTTTATATTTTATTTTAAATTAATTATTGCAAAAATAAAGACTTTCAATATAAAAAATTTTTTATTTATAGTACTGAACTTATTTCAATTTGAATTTTTAGTTTTGTTTTTTACTACTAAAAAAAACATCCAAAATTATTTGGAATAAAAAATTTCATTTGTTGAATTAAATAAATATTTAAATTTTTTTGTATAATTTTTTAATTAAAGAATATTACGTTTAATATATCAGAATTCTAAATTTTAAACTAGTTTTTACTTGTTAAAAATCCTAAAAAAAAAATTTTTCTGTTTAAAATAAAGGAGATTTATAAAATCTTAAATAAAAGATTTATATAAAAGAAAATGTATAAAAAATAACAAGGCTTAAAAATTACTTTTTTATAATATGATTATTAAATTTTATCTCATAAATAAAATTTAAATATTATTTATAATTGAGTTTTTTTTAATTACAAAATTTATTCTATAAAAATATAGCCTTTTTATATTTTTAAAGTATTTTTTATTAAAAATTAAAATTTTTCTAAGATAAAAAAAATAAAATCTTCTTTATTTTACTAATTAATACATTAAAAAGAAGTTATTATCAATAATAGTGTAATAATTACATATTAAAAAAAAATTTTACTCTCTTTGCAGGCAAATACCAATGCTTCAGTATGATTTCGACTTGGCAAAGCTAAAGCTGCTAAAACTAAAGAATGCAAAGGCTTGCTTCTTTTTAGCTTTGTTCCTCTTTGTGCCTTCAACGCACTGCTTATAAGAAAAGAAAAAAAGGAGTGGAAAATGAAGGAATGCTTTTGCAGGTTTCTGACTTAACTTCTGTGCGAAGGGAAGATAAAGAAGCATGCTACAATCCCTTGCCCTCAGCTCAGCTGCGCAAGTGTTTTGGCTCTTTGCTCCTTCGCTCCTTCACGCCTTTGCAGAGCGAAAAAGACAAAACGCGACTGAGGTTCGCCAAGTGTGAAGAAGCGAAGGAGCGTAAAGTAAAGTAAATGAAAGAGTGGAGAATCAAATGAAAACTTGTGAAAACCTGCAAGTCAGAGATTCTTCTTTCATTTCTTTTGTAGATTATTCTTTTGCTATCTTAGATTTCAAATGATCTTTAATCTTTTTAAATTGGTGATTATTTTGAATCAGATACAAAATAAAAGAAAAAAAGAAAGAGCAATATCAAAGATTCTAAAAGAATAAAACAAAGAAATCGAAAGATTAAATAATAAATAATTTTTTTATATAAACAGAAAAGACTATGAGCTATAAACCAAATTTTTGATTTTTTCTCGAAAAATTATGCATTGAACTTCTTATCTGGTTCTAAAAATTTTCTAGAAATTTTCTGGTTTCTAAATAACTTTATTGTACTTGGAAAATTAAAAAAAAAAATGAATTCCAGAAAAAAAGGACCTCTGTTTTACATGATGTTTTTTATCCGACCACTTTAAGAGATTTTCTTACTTATTGACATTTAAATTGTTTTATATAATATAAAAAATGTACTTTTTAAGTACATCAAAGCCAAAAATTTGTATTTTACACTTTTAAAATCAAGTAAAGAAAAAAATAAAAAAAAATTACCCCCAGGGGAATTCGAATCCCCGTTTTCTCCGTGAAAGGGAGGTGTCCTAGGCCTCTAGACGATGGGGGCCTTTTATGTATATTCGTAAAATATTTAAATTTATTTTCAATATATTATCTTATTTTTTTCTTTTTGTCAATTTGTGAAAAAAAAATGAATTTTTAAATTTTTTAGTATAATATTGTTAAATTTTTAATTTATATATGATTTTATCAATTAAGTTAGAAATTAACAATATTATACTAATTATTTACGTTAAATTTTTTTCTAGTAAGTGTTTGATTAAATAAATATATTATTGACAATATAATATATATAATTCTTAAAAAATTCAAACAAAAATTAAATAATAAAACTTAATTGAATGTTTTTATTTTTTTAAAAAAGAACTTATAAAAGTTAATTTTTTATATATAAAATGTTTCATTAAAAAATTGTTTATTTAAAAAAACAATCCTGTTAAATTTATCCATTAATTTAGAAAAATATAGTTTAGATTTAAAAAATCTTATATATACATATATGAGAAATAAATTTTATGTCCAAAAATAAAATTTCATTCAAAAAAAACCATTGATTTTTTTCTTTAAAATTATTAATGAATCTTTATAAAAGATTATAAAAGTTTTGTTTTATTTAAAGCAACTTCTATAAATTATTATATTCAACTTCTTTGTTAAGTTGATAACAAAAATGATCTAAATTATTTTATTAAAATAAAATAAAAGAAAAATTTTTTCTTAATGAATAACACTTGGTACTGCCATATAAAGTCTTATTTAAAAAAAAATAAGATTAATTGAAAAGTTAATTTATTAATTAAAGCCTTTCTGTTAAGAATAAACAGAAAAACAGAAATCTTATTATAAGATTTATCTGAATCACTATTTTGTTGCAAACATTTCCGTAATAACGGACCATTCATTGGGCGATTCTTATTTCTTTATTTGCCAGGAACCAGGATTGAACTGGTGACACAAGGATTTTCAATCCTCTGCTCTACCACTGAGCTACCCCGGCTTTTAATTTTTTTAAAGTAATATATATATATTAAAATATTAACATTTTAAGAGATTTAAATCAAGATAGAAAAAAAACTTCAATTAAATGGATTACTTTTTTTGTTTATATTTTTTTAATCTTGAAAGTTTTGGAAATAAAGAAAATTTTTTTCTTTAATAAAATATAAAAGGTAAAATGTATATTCATATGAATATACATTTTACCTTTTATATTTTATTAAATTATTAAATTAAACAATTTTAACTTTTGCACCTGCTTCTTCTAGTTGTTGTTTTGCAGCTTGAGCTTCTTCTTTAGAAATTCCTTCTTTTAATGCTTTTGGTAAAGAACTAGTAAATTCTTTTACTTGGTTTACCGCAATATTTGCAATTGAACGAACAACTTTATAGATTGAAACTTTTTTATCTGCTGGAATTTCTTCTAAAACAACATCAAATAAAGTTTTTTCTTCTTCTTTTGGAGCCGCTTCAGCCGCTCCTGCAACTGGAGCTGCCATCATAACAGCCCCTCCTGCAGGTGCAGATGCATCAACTCCAAATGTTTCTTCAATTTTAGATACAAGTTCAGAAGCTTCTAATAAAGTTAAAGTTTTTAACTTTTCAATAATTTCGTTTACAGTAGACATTAATATTCCTTCATTAAATAATTAGTGTTTCTTATGAAATTCATTTGAAATATAAAACATTTTGCTTTTACCTTTATCTCTTTGCTTATTTGCTATAAAAGATAGATTTGTTTTTATTTTTTTTTTGTAAACTTTAACAAGCAAAATTTTTTAATAAATCTTATAAATTCAAAAACTTTGTTTTAGAATTTATAACACATTTTTTTAAAAAAGTAATTGTTCATGATTCTAAAAAAATCGTTATAAATTTTAATCCAAAAATACAAATAAACTGCCTAAAATATAAGAAAATCAAAAATAAAAATTTTTCTGCCTGTTTGTCCGCTCCCCGCTCCTTCACATTTGTTTTGCTCTCCGCTCCTTCACAGCGCGAAGGCTTGCTTTCGCTCGTGGAGTGAAGCAAATATGAGGAACTGAACCGAACCAAGGCAAATTCAAAGGCTTTCTTTATTCCAATATTTAATTGATCTTTGAGTTTTTTCTTTGTTTTTTTAATATTTGACTTACTTCTTTGCTTTCTTTTGCAGATTTTTTAACAACCAGAGATTGTTTCAAATAATAAATTTAAAAATAAAGAAGCAAAAAAGTAAATGTCAAGAAAACAAACGATTTTTATAATTGTTTTTTTTTAGTAAAATAAAGAAACTAAGAAGAAGTTATATTTTTATTTTTGCTTTAAAAAAAATTTTTGATTGTTCTTTTTAATATTATAAGAAAAAATTAAAGATTTTGAAAGATTTTTTTATTGAATCTCATAAAAATACAAAAGTCAATTTTTTTTCAAAATTTTTGAGATTGCTTTGCTCTGTTAAAAAATCTCTGATTTTTTGGAAAGATTGGATTCTGAATAAAAATAAATACATTCATGCTCCTTTGCTTTTGTTCTGTAAATGTGAAGAAACAAAAGAGAAAGTAAATTAATGTGAAAAACTTATTGCAAAGGAGTGAAGCCACAAAGAAGAAGAGCATACTTTATGACTTTGCATTTCATTGAAAAATTTTTAGGAATCTGTGATTGTTTCTAGTTTATTTCTTTTTTGAATTCAGAGAATGCAAAGGAAAAAAAGCATCCTTTCATAATCTGCTTTTCCTTTTTCACTTTACAAAAGAGCTAAGAGATCTGACTCTGCTAAACAGGAGAAGAAACAATTTTTGAAAATTCTGTTACAATCTTGAATTGCAGAAGCAGAGCAAAAAATTTGCAAATAATCTCAGATTTTTTTTTTAAGATCATGAATCAAAATAAACTCCATGATTCAAAAATTTAAAAAGTAGAGTTAAACCTCAAAAAAACGGTTGAATAAAAAAAGTTATTCAATCATAGCATGATAAGTAGCTACGGTAGCTGGAGAAGCTCTATTTAAATGACGGAATATTAAATATTTAAATAGAACGTCTAATAAAACTGGTAAAGTAGCTACAAGTAAAAAGATTGTTGTTTGACTTTCTGGCAATCCATAATGGTCAAAAATTGTTGAAAAAAAGAGTTCCCAAATATTTGGTGAATGATAACCAACTAATAAATCTGTTATAAATAAAATTAATAAAGATTTTTTACTATCATCAAGTCCAAAAAAAACTTCTAATAAAAAAGATTTTGTAATATTTATTTGGATTTCTAAAAGTTTAAGTAATACAAATAAAGTACTCAAACTTATTAAATCTGCAAAAAAATTTGTAATTGCTTCAATACTTTCTTCATTATAATGTTTTGCTAATTCTACTGTTTGCAATTGTAAACGTTTTTGAATTGATTGTGTAAACATTTGAGAAAATTTTGAATTTTGTTTTATTTTTTCCTGTTCATTTATGTTTACAAATTTTGCTTCATTAGGGATCCAATATTGTTTTTTCGGAATCAGAGATTGTTCTTTTGGAATCTCTGATTCTGAACAATCTCTAATTCCAAATGAAATGACTTTCTTTTGTGGAACTAACCCCTTTGCAAAATCTGAGTTCATTTCATTCGGAATTTGTGTTGCTAATTTCGGAATATCTGAAGTCAGCATAGTTCGCATTGGTTTTCGTTCACTTCTTTCAGAATCTGAGTTTGTTGCATCCGCTTTTTCACGTTCGCTTTGCAAAAGCGAAGCACTTGCACACTTCATCAGCTTTGGTTCACCTTTGCGTTCGTGTTCACTTTCACTTTTGCCTCTGCAAAGCTGAAGTGAATGCGCAGAAGCAAAAGAACAATCTTTGATATCTCTTCTTTCTGAATTGTCTATTCCAAATGAACTAAAAGAAAGACTTTCATTTGTATTTTCTGGTAAAAAAGAAGACAAACTAATCGAAGGATTCATTGGAAAAATTAATGATTCAAAATAAATTTTTTCTTCAAAATTTTTTAGTTCTGTAAAAGCTCTTTTTTGTTGATAAGAATTTAAAAAAATTTCCATTTGATGTGAATTCCAATAATATTCAGCAATTGGTCTTACAAAGTAATTTTTTGCAATAAAATTAATTGTTAATGGAACAAAAAGAAGAATAAACACACATTTTACAGTTGTTAAAAATAAATATCTATAAAATCGATATTCTTGAATTACTAAATTTTCTACATCAAAAAATAATTGTTTAAAAAATCGATCAAAAACACGATTGAATGATCTTGGAAATAAACCAATTTCTTCATAAGTAATAGATACTACTTGTTGTTTTGAAGTTTCAATAAAACGAGATTTTGATGGACTTGTATTTAATTTTTCTTTATAAGAAAAGTTTTTTTTATTAAATGGACTATCTGCATTTATATTTTCATTAAAAACTTCTATGTTACTATATAATTTTGAATTCTGTTGTTTTGTTTGTCTTTTGTCCTTTGCTTTTAAATTTTTATTGTCATTTTTTTTAAATCTTGGCAATTCTTTATAATCTCCTTTGCTTCTTTCTTTTGGTTCTTTTTCATTGCGCAAAAGAGAATTATTTGATTCCGAAAAACCAATTTCTGATTCTGACATGAATGAATCAAAAGAACGATCCAAAATTTCAAATGAACTATAAGAATTATCTTTGATTCCAACAACGTTTTTGTTTAATAAATTTTTATTATATTTTTCTTCTTTAGACTTCAAAGATTTTTGATTCAAAATGTTTAATTGATTTTCAGTTAAACTTTTATCTTCATCATATTGAGAATTCATTTTTGAATAAATTTTAGAATTTTTATGATGAGATTGATTATTAATTTTATTAGAAGTTAAAAAAGAAAGATTAATATATTTAAATAACAAATTAAACAAATTTAATTTATTATTGGTTTTTTTATTCATTATTTTTTTCTAAAATAAAATGAAATGAAAGAAATATATTTTATTTCTATACAAAATAAAAAATTCAACATAAATTTTTAAAATTTTTTGATTAAAAATTTTATTAAGTTGCAAACAAATCTTTTTTGTTTTTAAACTTTGTTTCAAAAATCTTTTTGAATAAAAAAAAACAAAAATAAAATTGGTAAAAATTTACAAACTTAATATAAAACTAAAATTCTGCATTCTTTTTTTTTTTAATAGAGTAAAAAAAAGAAAAGTGGAACTGAAACATTATAAAATATAAAATTCTTAAAAAAATAATATATTTTAGAAATTTAAAAAATTCTTTGTTTACTGTGCATTTCTTTTTTACAGGCATTTTTAAAATTGAAAAAAAAATTTTGGCTTTGCTTCTTCTGCGCACTGAGTGCGCAGAAGAAAATTTGTTTATTTTGCTTTGGCTTGACTCAGTTCCTCGCTTTAGGTCATTCACCGCTTCGGCTTTTCGCTTTTTTGCTTCAGTTCTTTGCTTCGGTTCTTCGCTTTCGGTTCACTCCTTCTGCTTTGCCGAAGAAGAGTTGAAGTAAAAAACCGAAAAGCCGAGTACGAAGCGAAGAACTGAGGAGAACTCAAAGAAGCGAGCCTTCGCTTCACGAAAGAGCGGAGAGTGAAGAGCAGAAGCACAAGCGCCCCAAATGCGAGGAGTCAAATCGAGCCAAAGTGAAAGAGCTAACTGAAGCAGATGCAAAGAAAATGTAAAAAATAAGAGAATGAATTATCAAAAGAATTCTTAAAATTTAAGATTTAGTATTTCTTTAATAAAATCTTAATATATATAAGTTAAATTTATTATAAATTTAAATTTATAAAAAAATTAAAAAAGAAATGGAATTATAGAATTTTGTGATTCCATTTCTTTTTTAATTTTTAATTTCTTCATATTTTAATTAGTCTAAATTCCCTTTTCCAGGGTTACGAGCTGGGTCATTAGATAAGAATCCAAAAACAAATAAGAATACAAAGAAAGTTACAACAGTATAAACAAAAATTTTAAGTGTTAACATCTCTAATTGTTAATTTTACAATTTTACGCGATTTATAGACACAAAGTCAAATTCTTTTATATTTAATTTTTTCATTTTAATTAAAAAAAAAGATTGATTAAAAATTTAATCAAAATAAAAAATAAAATAAAATTTAATTATAATCTATATTATAACATATAGATTATAATTAAATTTTATTAAAAATTAAGCAACATTTTGTGATTTAAAATCTTCAAGATATTCTTGAATTGCTGTTTTTAATAAACCTTCAGCTTCAGGAGTAAAATCTGATGTTTGTGCTACAATTTCTCCATATTGAGGACAATTTTGTGCTAAATAATTTCTGAATCCAGATAAGAATGGACGAACTTGTTCAACACTTAATGAGTCTAAGAAACCATTTGTACCTGCATAGATACTAGCTACTTGATCAGCTACTGAAAGTGGTGAATTTTGAGGTTGTTTTAAAATTTCACGTAATCTAGAACCTCTTGCTAATTGGTTTTGTGTTGCTTGATCTAAATCTGAAGAGAATTGAGAGAAAGCTTCTAATTCAGCAAATTGAGCTAGAGAAAGTTTTAAGCTTCCTGCTACTTTCTTCATTGCTTTTAACTGAGCAGCTGATCCTACACGAGATACTGAAATACCTACGTTAATTGCTGGACGGATACCAGAGTTAAATAAATCAGCTGATAAGAAGATTTGTCCATCAGTAATTGAAATAACATTTGTAGGAATATATGCTGAAACGTCACCTTCTTGAGTTTCTACTACCGGAAGTGCTGTCATACTTCCTTCTCCTAAAGCATTACTTAATTTTGCAGCTCTTTCTAAAAGACGAGAGTGTAAATAGAAAACGTCTCCTGGGAAAGCTTCACGCCCTGGTGGACGACGTAATAATAAAGACATTTCACGATATGCTTGAGCTTGTTTAGAAAGATCATCATAAATTGTTAAAGTTGCTCTTCCTGTATACATGAAGTATTCAGCTAAAGTTGCACCAGTATAAGGAGCAAGGTATTGTAAAGTTGATGGTTCATTTGCGTTTGCCATTACAATAATTGTATAATCTAAAGCCCCACGTTCTTTAAGACTGTTTAATACTTGAGCAACTGAAGATGCTTTTTGACCAATTGCAACATAAACACAAATAACACCTTTTCCTTTTTGGTTAAGAATTGTATCAACTGCAATTGCTGTTTTTCCTGTTTGACGGTCTCCAATAATTAATTCACGTTGACCACGACCAATAGGAATCATAGCATCTACAGATACTAGCCCTGTTTGTAGAGGTTCGTAAACCGAACGTCTTGCAATAATACCAGGGGCAGGCGATTCAATTGCACGAGTTTCAGTTGTTGCAATTGGTCCTTTTCCATCAACTGGACGAGCTAAAGAATCTACAACTCGACCTAAGTAATTTTCTCCAACAGGAATTTCAGCAATTTTACCAGTACAACGTACTCGGCTTCCTTCTGTAATTTTTAAACCATCTCCAAGTAATACAGCTCCAACATTATTTGCTTCTAAATTTAAAGCAATTCCTAAAGTTCCATCTTCAAATTCTAAAAGTTCTCCAGACATTACTCGATCTAATCCATAAACACGAGCAATTCCGTCTCCAACTTGGAAAACAATTCCAAAATCAACCATTTTTACTTCAGGAGTATATTCTTCAATAAGTCCTTTGATTAAATTACTTAATTCTTCTGGTGTACGCATTGTCATAAATTTTTTTAATTAAAAAGTAAAATATTAAATAATTATTCAATTTTATTTGTCTTCTTCGGTTTGCTTAGGCTCTGCTGAGGCAAACTGAAACTGAATACGAAGGCTTGTTTTGCGAAAGCAAGACATTTGGCTTTTGGAATCTTTTATTCCAAAGAATAGAAATTGAATTTTTAATACTAAATTAAAACAAAAAAAAAATTAATCTTGAAAAAACTTAAAATTTTAAATAAAAAATAAAATTTTTTTTATGATGAGTAAAAAGGTTTTATTTAATACAAAATAAAAAGAAATTAAATTCTTAGTTTTTAAAGAATTTGGTAATGTCTTTATTTATTATATAAAGAATAATAAATGAAGAATTAATATAAATTATCAAGATTAAAATGTTTTTAATTTTTTAACAAATAAAAAAGTAAAAAATTTTTTTATTAAACAACTAACTTAAGGTTCTTAAAAGCGGATGACGCGATTCGAACGCGCGACATTGGACTTGGAAGGACCACGCTCTACCAACTGAGCTACATCCGCATCAATTTTTATGTATATTAACGTAATTAAAAAAAAAAGTCAATATTTTTATTTTTAAATTTAATTTTAAAAATCTTCAATTAAAAGGCGTTCAATTATATAATAAAAAATAAATAAAAGACTTATTATTTTCCAAAAGAATAAGAACTCTTTTAAATCATAAGTCTTTTATTTACTTTTTATTTTTTAAAATTACCAACTTGCTTTTCTTACACCTGGTAATAAACCTTCATGTGCCATTTCAATCCCCCTAACCGGAGGCCAGTCGGATAATAAGTTGCCCTATTAAACTCTGTTTCAGAACTGTGCATGCGACTTTCACCGCACACAGCTCCTCTTAGTTTTATTTTAAGACTTTTTAATTAATTATATTTTTAAAGTACAAACAAAATTGTGATTTTATTCTTTTTTATAAAATCAAACTCTTCACTTCGCATTCTCCTCGGCTTGGCTTTTCGCTTTGGCTCGGTTCGCTGCGCACCGCAGAGTGGCGTGCTTCGGCGAGCCGAAGCGAAAGAGCCGAAGCGAAAAGCCAAGTGTGAAGAACCAAGCCGCACTGAATGCAAGGAACCCAAGCAAACTGCTTTGCATAATTTTTTTTTCAAAAAGTCTATCAACTAAACTAAGTGACCACGTGGGCATATCCATTCCATTACAGAATAGCATTTGCTTTTTGGTCAATCGTGCTCCTTTTATTGTATGCGGGGCTAGCTTCTCCCCTGCCCTATGGGAACAAAAAAAGGGTTTCCTCGTTCCTTATATAGATTTTCAAGTGCCTTAGGATCCAAAAATACTCCTTTATGTTTCAATCAACGGCTATACGCACATATATAACGTGAAATATTGTGCCACCATACCTTATGTTCCTTGCATTCATTTCATTCTTTCTTTTTTTTTTCTTTCTTTTTTTTTTCTTTCAATCCTTATTTTTGTTACATCCAAACTTCTTTGCTTATTATCTCTGCCCTTTATTTGGCCTCACTCCTTCCTTGCTTGCTCCTTCCTCGCTCTGCTCTGCAACTTGCTTCGGTTCCTTGCATTCACTTCTGCCTCGGTTCTTTGATTCCTCGGTTCTTCGCTTCGGTTCGCTCCTTCTTCTTTCAGTTCACTGCGCTTCGGCTCTGCCAAAGCGAAGAAGCGAAGAAGAGCCGAAGCAAAGGAGCAAAAAGCCGAAGCAAATACGAAGGAGCAAATAGCGGAGAGAACAAAGCTGAGGGTGAGGAAGAAGCATAGACCAAAGAGATGAACTAAGGACAAAGGAGCCAAAGAGTTGAAGTGAAGAATGATGTTGAGTTTGAAGAAATTCTCACATGAAGAGAAGGAAGAAAGAAGAGTAAAAGAATGAGAAGAAACAAAAGAAGTGATGAAATGAAATGAAATTGAACAAAAGGCCATCTTAAAAATTTTTGCTTTACAAATATTGATGGAAGAAGCTTAAATTGGTTACCTGCAATTATCCATAGCACCTCCTTAAATCTTTGCTCAACTGAGAAGGTAGCAAATCCTTCCATCAAGATTTAAGAGTCCACTTTGTATAGCAATGTGGAGAGGATTCTTACCTCTATCCATATAAAGTTATTATTATGTATAAATCACATAATCCTGCCTTTTCCTCAAAAATATTCTAAGATATTTCTAGTTAGGACAAACGAGTCGCTCCACGTAAAACATGTCTAGATAAACCAAAATCTCTAAAATAACCTTTTGGTCTTCCTGTTACTAGACAACGATTATGTAATCGAACAGCTGCACTATTTCTTGGAAGTTGTTGTAATTTTCTATGTAAAGTTAGTTTTTCTTTTAAAGATGAAGCTTTTTTAATTTGTTGCTTTAAAATAAAACGCTTTTTTGCATATTTCATAACTAAACGTTGACGTTTAAGTTCACGTTGAATCATTGCTTTATTTGCCATATAATATTAATTTTTTGTTTAATTTTTTATCATTCTTATTAAGAAGTTCAATAATATATTAATATTGCAATTATTAAACTTATTAATACTTAAAATAAAAATAAATAAATTCTTTTTTTCTAAATAAAAAAAAATAGATTATTTTTTATTCTTTAGAAATAAATATTAAAATCTTAAACTTCTTTTAATAGAAGTTTTTTTAATAATATTTTACTCATTAAATATTATTAAATTTATTTCTTACTTTCCTTTTATATTTAAAATTTGTTTTTTTTTATTTTAATTTTTGATATTAACGTCTTGTTTTTGCTTTTTTATCACTTTTAACATGGCCTTTAAATGTGCGTGTTGGTGCAAATTCTCCTAATTTATGTCCAACCATTTGATCAGTAATAAATACTGGAATAAATTCTCTTCCATTATAAGTTGAAATTGTATGACCAATCATCATTGGCAAAATTGTTGATGATCTAGACCAAGTTGTTAAAACTTTTTTTTGACCTTGTTTATTTAATTTTTCAATTTTTTTTAATAAATGGTCTGCAACGAAAGGACCTTTTTTAATAGAACGTGGCATAATAATTAAAAATTTTGTTTTACTTAGCTTTATATTTTTTATAAAAATAAAAAAGCTACGTTAGATTTATTTTCATTTTATAAATCTTAATAATAAGAATTATATGGTATAAAATCAATTATTTATACTTAATTAAAATTTAATGTTTGTTTAAAGTTTTGCTTTAAATTTTTTTATATTACAATCGATTATTTTCTTGTTGTTCTTTACTTTGCTCATTTTGAATCAAAGATATCTCTTGTTTTCCTCTTCAGTTCCATTTTTCGTTGATCCGGCTTCTTTGGCTCTTTCATATTAGGCAACACTGAAGCGAAAAACCAAGCCTAACATGAAGGAGCCAAAGAAGCTGAAGTAGATGAAGCGAAAGCAAACAGCATCCTTTTCATTGTCTCTTCAGCTCTTTGCACTAGGCTTTTAGCTCCCTTGGCTTGCGCTTCGGCTCTTCGCTCCTTCGCTTCGGTTCTTTGCTGCGCGTCAGCTCCGCCGAAGCACGAGCGAAGGAGCGAAGAGCCGAAGCGCGCCTTCGTGGAGCGAAGGAGCGGTGCGCAGTGAAGAACCGAAGCCAAAGAACTGAAGCAAAACAAAACAAACCAAAACGAACTTAAAGAAGCAAGACGGAGCAGAGACGCCAATATGCAGTGATAATCATTGATTACAATTTGCAAAGCTGAAAAGTAAAGGAAAAGAAACAAAAAAGAGACAAAGAAAAAAATTATTTTCTTATTACAATTTAACAATAAAACTAGGGATTAATTGAATGAATAAAAGCAAAAACTTCTAATTAAGAAAATTTTATTTTCTTTTTCTTAAAATCAGTTTTGAACTATATTTTTTAGGTTTACGAGTTAATTTACCTAGGGCTGGTTTACCCCAAGGAGTCACTGGTCTACAACGTCCAATTGGAGCACGTCCTTCACCACCTCCATGTGGGTGATCAACTGGGTTCATTACCGAACCTCTAACAGTTGGTCTTTTTCCTAACCAGCGGTTGCGCCCTGCTTTTCCAATACGTAAAGTATAAGCTTCAATATTACCAACTTGACCAATTGTAGCCCAACAATTTTTTGAAACAAAACGGATTTCTTTTGAAGGTAGTCTTAAAGTTACAAAATTTCCTTCTTTAGCTAATACTTCTACAACAGCACCAGCTGATCGTCCTAACTGTCCCCCTGAGCCCGGTTGAAATTCAACATTGTGAACTTGTGCCCCTAAAGGAATATTGCGTAAAGGTAAAGAGTTTCCAACTAAAAGTGGAGCTTGAATATCAGATAAAATAATATCTCCTACAAATAAACCACGTGGCTGTAGAATATAACGCTTTTCTCCATCTTCATATCGTAAAAGAGCAATTCTTGCATTGCGGTTTGGATCATATTCAATTGAAATAACTTTTGCTGCTACACCAATTTTATCACGTCTAAAATCAATTTCACGATATAAACGTTTATGTCCACCACCTTTATGACGGCATGTTATAATTCCTCGATTATTACGTCCTTTTGCTCGTTGAATCCCAAATGAAAGTGATTTTTCTGGTTTTGCTTTTCCGCTTTTTTTCTGCTTTGATGAAGGCAAAGATTTTTGAGAGATTTCACTGAAATCAGACACTGATCGATTTCGAGTCCCGGCTGTAAATGGTTTAAGAAAACGAATTCCCATAAATTTATAAAATTTTTTCTAAAAAATAAACAATTCAAATGAATTTGTTTTCTGTGCTGGGGCTTTTTTTATATAAAATTTTTTTTTTAAATTATTGATTCAAACTTAAAAAGTTTCTTTAAGTTTGAAATTTTTTATAATTTTTATCTTTTTATTTTTTTAAATAAAATGAAATCTTTTATAAAATATAAAATATAAAAGATTCATTTTTTAAGATAAAAGTAAGCCCAGAGTGGAGAACAAAAAAAATTACAAATCTAAGATTTTTTTTATATTTGAACTTTATGCTTCTTTCAAATAATAAAAATTATTTGTTAATAACTTTTGAATCGATTGTTTGAATTTTTTGATTCAAAAGTAAATTTTTTGATTTTATATTATATATAGAATATATATGATTTTGAAAGAATTTTGTACAATAGAAGTTCAAATATTTTTAAAGAATAGATTGGATAATAAAAGAACCTAGATAAAAACAGAATATATAGTAAGAATATATAATATATTCTTATAAAAATTTTAGAATATTTTTCCTTGTCTTATTTTTATTTTATTTGAATTTTGATCTTCTTTTAACTTTTTCTTTTAAACTTTTTTAAATCTTTTAGAATTATAGATTTTAATTATTGCAATTGCTTTTTTTGCAATTTTTTATTTATCTTATATAAAAATATAATTTTTTGAATATTTTTATTTTGTTAACCATTTTTCAATTGTAAAATATTTTTAAATAAAATATAAGATTTAAAGCAAATTTTCTTGTTAGTAATCAAAAATTGTTCTCTGCTCTGTGGCTTGCTTTACTTGTTTGTTTGATTGCTTTCATTCGTGCCATTTTTTTCACAGAGTGAAATGGCAATGGATGTGAAGAGTTCTTTGCTCATTTTTTCAGTTTTTTAGCTTTGGCCAAGTTGATGTGAAAAAGTACATTCAAATATTGTTTTTTCTTTTTTTGCTTTTGTACCTTAGGTCGTGCATCGCCTTGGTTTCTTAGCCAAGTGTGAGGAAGTAGCAAACAGAAGGGGATACGAAAGAAGAACAATTACAGATCGGAGGTGGGCGCTTCTGCTTCCCTAAGTGCAAACTGCACTGAAGTAAAAGAACAATCACCAATTCCTAAGCAATGTATTTATTCTTTTCAGCTCCTTCATGGAGCAAGTTCATGAAGAAGCAAATACTAAAAAAACCAAGCATAGTTTGAAACCAAAAGTCAAAAATTGGATAACATTAAAGATTATTTGAAATTGAATATTTGAAGTAAAAGTATTGATCAATATATAATTTTTAATTCAAAAAAAAATTTATTCTAAGACAAATATTATTTAAATTGAAATTATTTATAAAAATAAGACATTCAATTCTAAAAATAAAGTTATTAAAAAATTTTAATCAAATTTAATTGATTGCCCTTTTTTTAATGTAAAAATAACACGTTTTAAACGTGGACGATATCCTTGAACAGTGCCTACACGTACTTTTTTGCGTGGTGGAATATGTGTATTAATACTTACAATATTAACTTGAAATAAATCTTCAAATAATTTTTTTATTTGAGATTTTGTTAATCTAGGATCTACATCAAAAGTATATTGTTGACTTTTAAACATTGCTGTAAAAGCTTTTTCTGTTCGAACTGGGTATTTAATAAAATTCAGTTTTAATTTTTCTGGAGATAAATTTGATTGAATTGTTTCTCTCCATTTTGAAATTGACTCTTTTTTTTTTAAAGATTCACTTTCAATTTTTGAATCTTTAATACCTAAAGGAATTTTTTGTAAGTTTTCAAAATTTTTTTCTTGATTCATAATGTATAAAGTTAATAAAATTTTTTATCAATTAATGTCACATTTATATATAAAATAAATAAAAAATAGAATACATTTGAAAAAATGGATTCTAAGAATTTTTCTAATTACAAATTTTTTTTTAATATCTAAAAATTTGTAAAAATTTCAAATATGAAACTTCTAATAAAAAAGGAAACATATTTGAAATTTTGTTTAATAAAAAGAAACCAAAATTAAAAAATAACCTTAATTATATTTTATTCTAAGATATATAATTAACTTTATATCTAAATGGATTAAAATTCAGCAAAATGCTATATATATAAATATAAGATTTTTTTTTATATTTCAACTTTATTAATATTTTTTAAAATTTAATCATAAATTATGTATTTATAATTTTATTTAAATTTTTGTTTACAATAAAAGTTTTTTTGTTATATAAAATCATTTGCAATCAAATATTGGTTAAATGTTTGAAGCTTTATTGCTTTGCAAATTTGTTGAAACTTTATTCAAAAGTTCTTTTGCAATACACAATTCTTTATATTTTTTTCTTTCAATATTTTCTTTATTTTTGTTAAGCAAAAAAGAAAAAGACCAAAAAAAATATTATGAATAAAAGAAAAGATTCAAAGAATTATTTCAAAACTTATAATAATAATAATTATTTTGATGAATACTAAAAAAAAAGTTAAAAAAAATAAAAATAATAAGAATAATTAATAGGCTTTAGTATTCGATTCATTATGCTAAAAAAATGCAAGAAATAAGGTCTTAAGAAAAGAAATAAAGAAATAAGGTCTTAAGAAATAAGGTTTTAAGAAAAGAAATAAAGAAATAAGGTTTTATTTCGCGGATTATTCTCTTCGCTTCTTCGCGTTCGGCTCGGTTCTTCGCTTCGCTCCTTCGCTTCGGTTCTTCGCTGCGCGTCGGCTCTTTGCTCCGCAAACCGAAGCGCTTCGGCGTAGCCGAAAGCGAAGGAGCGAAGAGCCGAAGCGCAAGCGCAGCGAAGAACTTCTTCGCTCCTTCTTTGCTCCTTCCTCGGCTAAGTTCAGCGATTCGCGGAGCGAACTGAAAGAAGAAGGAGCGGTTTCGGCGAAGTTCTTCGCTTCTTCGGCTTTTCGCTCCTTCTTCGCTTCTTCTTTCGCTTCGGCTCTTCGCTCCTTCGCTTTCGGCTACGCCGAAGCGCTTCGGTTTGCGGAGCAAAGAGCCGACGCGCAGCGAAGAACCGAAGCGAAGCGAAAGAAGAAGAAGCAAAGGAGAAGAGAAAGAAAGAAAAACCCAAAAGAAATCAAAATCAAAATCAAAATCAAAATCAAAAGAAGCAAAGGCAGTCAAGGGATTAAATACGGAGAGAGAGGGATTCGAACCCTCGGTACGAAAAAGATCGTACAACGGATTAGCAATCAGTCGCTTTCGACCACTCAGCCATCTCTCCTGCTGCTTCTTTCTCTTTGCAGCCGCTTCGGCTCTTCGCTTCGGTTCGGCTCGCCGAAGCGCGCCTTCGGCGAAGCCGAAGGAGCGGTGCTTCGGCGAGCCGAACCGAAGCGGAAGCAAAGCGAAAAGCAGAAGAAGGAGAGAAAGAACCAAAAGATTAAACCTGCTGCTTCTTTCTCTTCGCAGCCGCTTCGGCTCTTCGCTTCGGTTCGGTTCGCGGAGCGAAGAGCCGAACCGAAGCGGAAGCAAAGCGAAAAGCAGAAGAAGGAGAGAAAGAACCAAAAGATTAAACCTGCTGCTTCTTTCTCTTCGCAGCCGCTTCGGCTCTTCGCTTCGGTTCGGTTCGCGGAGCGAAGAGCCGAACCGAAGCGGAAGCAAAGCGAAAAGCAGAAGAAGGAGAGAAAGAACCAAAAGATTAAAAAAGAAAAAAGATCATCCTGGCGCTAGTTGAGTTTTCCTGCCAGACTTCCAACAAGTCCATCAACTTCCAAAGAGTTTCACAGCCAAGTTCGGGATGGATTGGCGTGGTTCCACTTTAGCATAGAGCACCAGAATTTCAGCGGAGCAAAGCTCCGGCGTGTTTTTATTCTTTTTTTTTATTTAAAGAATATAAAAAAAAAAGAATATAAAAATTGGTCAAAATCAATTGGCCTTTAGTATATCTCGGCTCAAATCCTTACAGACCTTTCACCTGATACCTATCATCAGCTTGTCTAGCTGTGGCATAATGGAGAGCGCTCATCTTGAGGAAAGCTTCCCACTTAGATGCTTTCAGCGGTTATCTAAACCGTGCGTAGCTACTCAGCGTTTCCCTCTGGAGAGAGAACTGATACACCATAGGCACGACCTTAAAAATCCTCTCGTACTATTTAAGGATCCCCTCAGCGCTCTAACGACAACATCGGATATGGACCAAACTGTCTTACGACGTTTTGAACCCAGCTCACGTACCACTTTAATGGGCGAACAGCCCAACCCTTGGGACCTACTACAGCCCCAGGATGTGATGAGCCGACATCGAGGTGCCAAACCTTCTCGTCGATGTGAACTCTTGGAGAAGATCAGCCTGTTATCCCTAGAGTAACTTTTATCCGTTGAGCGACGGCCCTTCCACACGGACACCGTCGGATCACTAAGGCCGGCTTTCGCCCCTGCTCGACTTGTAGGTCTTGCAGTCAAGCTTCCTTTTGCCTTTACACTCTGTAACGTCTGATTTCCGTCCAGACTGAGGAAACCTTTGCGCGCCTCCGTTACCTTTTAGGAGGACTTTCGCCCCAAAAAAACTGCCTTCCTGAAAACGTCAAATGTCCCGATTAGGGATCACTCTTAGGATTCTAGCCTTTCCAGAGTGGTCTCTCACTGATGGCTCCAATTTCTCCGGAAAGAAATCTTCAATGCCTCCCACCTAGACTGCGCAAGAAAAGCCCGAACCCAATTCCAGGATACAGTCAAGCTTCATAGGGTCTTTCTGTCCAAATGTTGTTAATCCGCATCTTCACGGATAAGTCTATTTCACCAAGTCTCTCTCTGAGACAGTACTCAGATCATTACGCCTTTCGTGCAGGTCGAAACTTACTCGACAATGAATTTCGCTACCTTAGAACTGTCATAGTTACAGCTGCCGTTCACCGGGGCTTCGGTTGTCAGCTTCTCTGATTATAAAACCAAATAACCAACTTCCTTCACCTTCCGGCACTGGGCAGGCGTCAGCCCCCATATATTGTCTTACGACTTTGCGGAGACCTGTGTTTTTGGTAAACAGTTGCCTGAGTCTTGTTACTGTGGCCCTTAATTTGATCAAGGGCGCCCCTTCTCCCGAAGTTACGGGGCCAATTTGCCGAGTTCCTTAGAGAGAGTTCTCTTGCGCCCCTTAGTATTCTCTACCAACCTACCTGTGTCGGTTTCAGGTACAGGTTTTTTGAAGGTTTAATCTCACCGCAAGCGGCAAGATGGTGTACGAGCTTTTCTTGGAAGCATGACATCATTGACACTCAACTCGAACAAGTTCAAGAGAGTGGGATCACGCCTTTGTTACAGATTCGTTTTTCTTCGATCTGTTTGCTCTTGGCTTCGCAGCTAAGAGCACTCGAACGTTTCCACTGCATTCCATTCACAGACTCAATTTAGCCGACTTCGTCCCTCGGTTCCCCTTCAAAAAAGTACAGGAATATCAACCTGTTTGCCATCGACTACGCCGGTCGGCCTCGCCTTAGGTCCTGACTCACCCTCCATGGACGAACCTTGTAGAGGAACCCTTAGGTTTTCGGGGCATTGGATTCTCACCAATGTTTTCGTTACTCAAGCCGACATTCTCACTTCCGCACCGTCCACTCAAACTTACGTTGAAGCTTCACCCAGTGCAGAACGCTCCCCTACCGATTCGTTACTTTTTTAAAAAAAAGAACAAATCTCATAGCTTCGGCAGGCTCCTTAGTCCCGGCCATTGTCGGCGCAAAAACGCTTTACCAGTGAGCTATTACGCACTCTTTAAAAAATGGCTGCTTCTAAGCAAATTTCCTGGTTGTTTCAGCATTCTCACATCCTTTTCCACTTAGGAGCCATTTAGGGGCCTTAGCTGATGATCTGGGCTGTTTCCCTCTTGACAATGAAGCTTATCCCCCACTGTCTCACTGGCATATGGAAAGCAAATCTAATATTCGGAGTTTGCCACGACTTGGTACCGCTTTCGCAGCCCGCACCGAAACAGTCGCTCTACCCTTAGATTGCCCATCATTGCCGCTGCGCCTCAACGCATTTCGGGGAGAACCAGCTAGCTCTGAATTCGATTGGAATTTCTCCGCTAACCACAAGTCATCGGCCGATTTTTCAACATCGGTCCGTTCAGCCCTCCACTAAGTGTTACCTAAGCTTCAGCTTGCTCATGGTTAGATCATCCAGGTTCGGGTCCATAAGAAGTGACTTAATGCCCTTTTCAGACTCGCTTTCGCTTAGGCTCCAGATCTTACTCTTTAACCTGCCACTTCCTATAAGTCGCCGGCTCATTCTTCAACAGGCACGAGGTCAGATTCTTTAATCAAATCCTCCCACTGCTTGTCAGCTCACGATTTCATGTTCTATTTCACTCCCTTACAGGGGTTCTTTTCACCGTTCCATCGCTGTACTACTTCGCTATCGGTCTCTCAGGAGTGTTTAGCCTTACGAGGTGGTCCTCGCAGATTCACACGGGATTCCACGTGCCCCATGCTACTCGGGATAGACATTCTTATAAATCTTTATAAATAAAGATTTATTAATATAAGAAAGAAGTTTAATAATATGACTACTGGACTTTCACCATCTATGGTGCAGGATTCAGCTGCTTCGTCTTTTATTATATTATTAATATATAATATTAAGTTCTTCGGTTCGGTGCGCATTCGCAAAGCGAAGCGCGACCGAAGCGCCAAGCTTCTTCTCCGCTTCGGTTCTTCTTTCAGTTCGCTGCGCTTGCGCGAGCGAATCGCTGAACTTCGCCGAGAAAGCGAACCAAAGCTGTTCAACGTCTTCCCACAACCCCAATAAAATTGGTTTAGGCTGGTCCCAGTTCGCTCGCCGCTACTACGGGAATCGCTTTTGCTTTCTTTTCCTCTGGCTAATGAGATGTTTCAGTTCACCAGGTTGCCTCTAATCGATTTATGAATTGATCGATAGTTCTCGAGGTTGCCCTATATCGGGAATCTTTGGATCAATGCATTCTTCCTGCTCCCCAAAGCTTTTCGCAGGTATCGCGCCCTTCATCGTCTCTGAGAGCCTAGGTCTCCGTCGTGAGCCTTCTTTTTTTTGACCTAATACTTTTATACTTTTCAATTTGTTTCTTGCGCTTCTGCTTCTTCGCTGCGCGTCGGCTCTTTGCTCCGCAAACCGAAGAGCCGACGCGCAGCGGCGCGAAACGATTGAATTGAAAGCATATGGTATGGTGGAGATAAGGAGATTCGAACTCCTGACTTTCTGCGTGCAAAGCAGACGCTCTACCAACTGAGCTATACCCCCTTTGTTTGAACATAAATTATAGTAACTTTTTTTATTTAAAATGTAAATTTTTTAGAATTCATAATTTTTGCTTATTCTCCGCTCCTTCGCGAAGCGAAGGCTCGCTTCTGTTCTTCGCTTCGGCTTTGCGTTCGCAGAGCGAACGCGCACCGAAAAGACGAGGGCTTGCGCGCCTTCGCTTTCGGCTACGCCGAAGCGCTTCGGTTCTTCGCTGCGCGTCGGCTCTTTGCTCCGCAAACCGAAGCGCGAGCGAAGAGCAGAAAGAAGAGAAAAAAATGTGGACCATGTTGGACTTGAACCAACGACCTCATGCTTATCAAGCATGCGCTCTAACCAGCTGAGCTAATGGTCCAAGCAATCACTTCGGTTCCTCGCATTCGCTTTGCTCTTTTGCTTGTGCAAAAGCAGCGAAGAAGTTCGGTTCTTCGCTTCCTCGGCGAAGCCGAAGAAGGAACGAAGAGCCGAAAGAAGAAGAAATTTATTTGTTTAAAGCAACGCTTTAAAACAAATTTTAAAGCGTTGCTTTAAACAAATAAAAGGTTAAAATCTTTGGTCTTTCTTTTTGAATATCGGATTCGAAAAGAAAGACCAAAGAATTGTAGATTGTCGCTCACCTTCTTCGCCTCGGTCGCGCTTCTTCGGCTCTTTCGCTTCGACGGAGTCTCGCGCAAGCGCAGCGAAAGAGCCGAAAGGAGAAGATAAACAAAATAAAAAAAGGAGGTTCTCCACGCCCACCTTCCAGTAGGCGTACCTTGTTACGACTTAAGATTAATCACAAACCAAACCGTTGGGACCCTCTTCGTTACTTCGCGAAGCGAAGCAATATTGTTAGAGTAAGCCACTTCGGGTTCAATCTGCTCTCGACCTTTGACGGGCGGTGTGTACAATCTTAGGGAACGTATTCACCGCCGTATAGCTGACCGGCGATTACTAGTGATTCCAACTTCATGTAGGCGAGTTGCAGCCTACAATCCGAACTGAGATTGAGTTTGCCAGATTCGCTCCCCCTCACGGGTTTGCTGCCGATTGTCTCAACCATTGTATTACGTGTGTAGCCCAGGATGTAAGGGGCATGCTGACTTGACGTCATCCTCTCCTTCCTCCGAATTACTTCGGCAGTCTCTTATGAGAAAAATTAACATAAGACAAGGGTTGCGCTCGTTAAAAGACTTAACTCGACACCTCACGGCACGAGCTGACGACAGCCATGCACCACCTGTCACCAAGTTCTTCTCTTAAATTAAGAGAAGCACTAACCTATTTCTAGATTATTCTTGGGATGTCAAACCCTGGTAAGGTTCTCCGCGTAGCATCAAATTAAACCACAGAATCCACCACTTGTGCTAAGACCCGTCAATTCCTTTGAGTTTCACTCTTGCGAGCATACTCCCCAGGCGGGATACTTAACGCGTAAGCTACAGCACTGTTTTTGACAGCACTTAGTATCCATCGTTTACGGCTGTGACTACAAGGGTATCTAATCCTTTTCGCTCCCACAGCTATCGTCCCTCAGTGTCAGTAACGGCCCAGTAGAGCGCTTTCGCCACCGGTGTTCTTCCTAATCTCTGTGCATTTCACCGCTTAACTAGGAATTCCCTCTACCCCTACCGTTCTCTAGCTCTTGAGTTCTCTACTGCCTGGCCAAAGTTGAGCTCTGGGATTTGACAGTAGACTTTAAGAACCACCTACGAACGCTTTACGCCCAATCATTCCGGACAACGCTTGCACCCCCTGTATTACCGCGGCTGCTGGCACAGAGTTAGCCGGTGCTTATTCCTCAGATACCGTCGGTTGTCTTCTCTGAGAAAAGGAGTTTACAGACCACGATCCGTCTTCCTCCACGCGGTATTGCTCCATCAGGCTTTCGCCCATTGTGGAAAATTCCTCACTGCTGCCTCCCGTAGGAGTCTGGGCCGTGTCTCAGTCCCAGTGTGGCTGATCATCCTCTCAGACCAGCTACTGATCGTCGCCTTGGGGAGCCTTTACCTCCACCAACTAGCTAATCAGACGCAAGCCTCTCTCTTGGCAGTTTTCACTTTTAGCTTCTCAGCACTATGCGGTATTAGCAGCCGTTTCCAGCTGTTATCCCACACCAAAAGGTAAGTTCTTACGCGTTACGCACCCGTCCGCCACTAGAATTAAATTCTGTATTATTCATACAAAACTCAATCTCGTACGACTTGCATGTGTTAAGCATACCGCCAGCGTTCGTCCTGAGCCAGGATCAAACTCTCCAAAAAATTTTTCTCTTACTTTCGGCTTCTTATAATATTAATTAATATTATAAGAAGCCAAATGCGAAGCAATAAGGTTGTTTTAACCTTAAGATTGCAACAATTGGCCAATTTAGCTTTTAATAAGCTTTTGTTTTTTTGAACATTCCTAATTTATAAATTTATCAAAAAAAATTTTTTTGTCAATTTTTTTTATTATTTTTTTTATTATTTTTTTTATTATTTTTTTTATTATTTTTTTTATTATTTTTTTTATTATTTTTTTTATTATTTTTTTTATTATTTTTTTTATTATTTTTTTTATTATTTTTTTTGCTTATTTTTGCTTATTTTTGCATCTTTTTGCATCTTTTTTAGATGCTTTGAAAAAGACTTGAAAAATACTTTTAGAGTTTTTTATTTTTATATTTATATTTTTAGTTTTTTTCGTTTTTGTTTCCTCGTTTCCGCTCCTTTGCGAAGCGAAGGCTTGCTTTAACTCAAGCAAAGCTTTTAAAATTGGTTTTTATGGAACATTTGCAGAACAAAATAGAAAAACCTGGAACTTGTAGAACGTTTTTATTCATTTTATGCACTAAAAGGACTTGAACCCATAACTTATCGTTTCAATTAGAGAGAGTTCAGTTTATGTTGTACTTCCGCGGAGCGGTGCGCAAGAATTTTTATACAGCGCGCAAGAATTTTTTATTCTTTTATACAGTGCGTTTTTATATAGCGCTTTGGCTCTTCGGCTCGGTTCTTCGCTTCCTCGGTTCTTCGCTTCTTTCGCTTCGGTTCGGTCGCGCTTCGCTTTGCGAATGCGCACCGAAGAGCCGAAAGCGAAGAAGGAGCGAAAAGCCGAAGAAGGAGCGAAAAGCCGAAGAAGGAGCGAAAAGCCGAAGAAGGAGCGCGACCGAAGCGCTTGCTTCGCTTTGGCTCTTCGCTCCGCGAACCAAAGCGAAGAGGCAACGCCGAAGCGAAGGAGTTCGCTCCTTCTTCTTTCGCTTCGACGGAGTCGAAGCACCGCGGATTCGGTTCGGCTCTTCGGCTTTGCCGAACCGAAGCGCAAGCGCACCGAAGGAGCGCGAGACTCCGTCGAAGCGAGGCGCTCCGCGCACCGAAGCGAAGAAGCGAAGAGGCAAAGCCGAACCGAAGCGCAAGTGCAGCCTAATATGAAGATATTTCAATATATTATATAATATATTGATTTTGATTTGCTGCGCTAGCTTCTTCGCTTCTTCGGCGAAGTTCTTCGCTGCGCTTGCGCTTCGGTTCGGCAAAGCCGAAGAGCCGATGCGAAGAAGCTGAAAGAAGAAGGAGCGAAGAGGCGTTGCCTAATACAAGTCAAAGATTTCAACTTTATTCATTTTATGCACTAAAAAGATTTGAACCCATAACTTACGGTTTCAATTTGCGGAGTAGAAGATTCAATCTAAGGTAGTGAAGCGAGCAAAGCGAGCTTCACGGTGTTACGAAGTCCTACAGAGTAGGAGATTCAATCTATAGTAGGTGTTCGCTTTCGGTGCTTCGGCTCTTCGCTCCTTCGCGAAGCGAAGAACCGAACCGAAGCGAAGAGCGAAGTGAGCGGTGCCTACGGAGTCCTACGAAGTAGGAAATTCAATCTAAGGTAGTGAAGCGAGCTTCACGGTGTTACCAGGTATTCAATCCAAGGAGTTCGGTTCCTCGGCTCTTCGCTCCTTCGCTTCGCGAAGAAGCAAGCGCTTCGGCGAAGCCGAACCGAATAAGCGAGTCGAAGATTCCGAACCGAGCCGCGGAGCGGAGGAGTTCGCAAAGCGAACTGAAGGATTCATCGAAGCATATTCGGAATCGAAGATTCCGACCGAAGGATATACCGGAGGGGGAGGAGGGGGAAGGGGAAGGGGGAGAGAGGGAGAGGGGGGGGAGGGAGAGGATTCTAGTGGAGGGAGAGGATTCTAGTGGAGGGAGAGGATTCTAGGAGAGGGAGAGGATTCTAGGAGAGGGGGATATACCGGAGGAGGGGAGAGAGAGGGGAGATTCTCAACGTTCTCAACGAAGGACTATTTTCCTTAACTGCCTCTCCGCTCCGCGGAGGGGAGTCATTCTATTTTAGCAAAAAATAATTTTTTGTCAAGATTAAAAAAAAAATATTTTTTAATATTATTTTAATATTAAAAGGATTAAAAAAAGATTCAAATTTTGGTCTTCGTTCTTATTTTTTTTGTCAAGATTAAAAAAAGATTCAAATTTTGGCGCTTCTTCTTCGGCTTTTCGCTCCTTCTTCGCTTTCGGCTCTTCGGTGCGCATTCGCAAAGCGAAGCGCGACCGAACCGAAGCGAAAGAAGCGAAGAACCGAAAGAGCGGTGCTTCGGCTCTTCGCTCCTTCTTCTTTCAGTTCGCTGCGCGTCGGCTCTTCGGCTTTGCCGAACCGAAGCGCTCGCGCAAGCGCAGCGAATCGCTGAACTTCGCCGAAGAAGCGAAGAACCGAACCGAAGCGAGGAACCGAAGCGAACGAAAGCGAAGGCAAAGCCGAAGCAAATGCGAAAAGCCGAAGAAGAAGCAAAAGAATGAAGAAAAACCAAAAGAAATCACAAAATCACAAAAAGAACAAATAAATTGACTTAAAAAAAGATTTAAGTTATACTTAAAGCGGTTGTTATAATTTTACTGATTTTTTACTAGGAGGAAATTCATATGAATCCAATTGTTGCTGCTGCATCTGTTGTTGCTGCTGGTTTAGCTGTAGGTCTTGCTGCTATTGGTCCTGGTATGGGACAAGGAACAGCTGCTGGTTATGCGGTTGAAGGGATTGCTAGACAACCTGAAGCTGAAGGAAAAATTAGAGGAGCTCTTTTACTATCTTTCGCGTTCATGGAATCTTTAACAATTTATGGACTAGTTGTTGCTTTAGCTTTACTTTTCGCTAACCCATTTGCTTCTTAATTTGATCGCTTCTTCGGTCCACTGCTTTCGGTTCGCTCCTTCGCTTAGGTTCGGTTCTTCGCTTCGCGAAGGAGCGAAGAGCCGAAGCGCTTCGCTTTGCGAATGCGCACCGAAAGCGACGAAACGCCGAAACAAAAAGCCGAAGCAAATTCAAATTTTAACTTATTAATTAATAAGGCTTAGGTTTTCTTTTTTTGATTTCTAAGCCTTATTTTTTTTTTTATAACTTATTCCAATCTTTATCAATTCTTTATCAATTCTTTATCAATTCTTTATTCCAATCTTTATCGATTCTTTATCAATTCTTTATCGATTCTTTATTTATTATAAATATGTTTTTTTATAAACAAAAACATTTTTTTATTTCCTTTTTTTTTTGTTATAATATAATATTATTATTATATTATATTTATATGAATTTTATTTTTAAGTAAATTATTTGTGTTTGGCGAAGCCGAAGCAAAATTAATTTAAAAGTCTTTTAAGTAATTGGTTCTTTGCTCTTTACTTTGCAAAACAACTATATCTGGTTTAACTTCTTTTTCTCTAAAGAGCCGATTCCCTAAAAAATCTCTTATTGCAAAATAAAGTTGCAAAATAAAGAACAATGCAAGAAACAAAGAGCTCTAATTCCAAAACCAATCGGCAAATATGCCGATCAATATAACAAAAATGTTAAAGAGTAAATTAAAATAATCTTTTATTAAAATGTTGGATAGAATTTCTTTATTTCACAAAGAGATCTGGAGATTTCAAAAGCAATGGTAAAGAAAAAAAATAAAGATGCAAGACCAAATAAGCATTGGTTTTTTTTTTACAACAAATCCACCCTTAAAAAGGGTCCACCGATTTGGTGAGAATTTTTTCAAGTTTTACTTATTATTAAATTTGGATCTTAAAAAATCAATAAAAATTGGTCTTTTTAGTCTTCCAATCTTTGACTTTTGCTTTCAAAAATGATTTGAAAGTTTGATTCTTTTTTGGTTAATTCTTAAATTTCACTCTTTTGCTTTGCTTTGCAGAGGCAATAATGGCAAAACAAAAGGTTAACTTCTTTCGCTTCAACGGAGTTTAGCTCTGAGGAGAAGCAAGTCGATGAATTCACATTTATTTGTCTCCTTTGCAAAGCCAAAGTGCAAAGATATAAAAGATTTTGACTTAATTTCAGAATCTTTTATTATTCTTTAGAAATCATAGAATATAAAAGAACAATCACAATTCCAAAGGAATGAAGAGCAAAGAAGGGGACAAATAATTGAAAGAATAATATTCAATTACTTCGGCTCTTCTTCGCTTCGCGAAAGGAGCAAACCGAAAAAAGCCATTTTTTATAACTATATAATTTCCTCGCATTCAGTACGTGCTGCTCCTTCGCTCCTTCGCGAAGCGAAGAAGAAGCGCTTCGGTCGCACAAGCACACCGAACCAAAGCGAGCAATTTATTTTTATTGATTTTTAATTAAATTTTATATAAAAATTTATGCATATTTCTCTGTCTTTATTACAACCATTAAGTGATTGCAATATTCTTCACTTCGGCTCTGCCGATGCGAATGAATTGTTTATTTCAAATTTATTTGGAATCTTTGATTCTGGAAAATTAAATTTTGCTGAAGGTTTTGGTATTAACACAAATCTTTTTGAAACAAATGTTATTAACCTTGCTGCAGTTGTTGCTGTTGTTATTTCTTTTGTTGGAAAAAATTTAACTGCTTTATTAGAAGATCGTAAAAAAACAATTTTAGGTAATTTACAAGAAGCAAGTCAAAGAGCAGCTGAAGCGCAAGAAAGACTAAATGAAGCAAAAGCTCAATTAGAATTCGCAAAGAAAAAAGCTCAACAAATTCGTAAAGAAGGTGTTTTAAGAGCATCACAAGAAGTTAATAACTGTGTTTCACAACATGAAGAAAGATTATCAAAACTTGAAGAGTTTAAACAAGAAACTGTTCAATTTTATCAACAAAAAGCATTTAAACAAGCTTATATTTATGTAATTTCACGTATTATGAGTCGAGTAAAAGAACGTTTAAATAAAGGTTTAGATTCAACTTATCATGTAGTTGTAAACAATTTCTATGTTTCAAGATTTACAGAATATAACCCTTAATTTTATTTCTTAAAAAACTTTGTAGGTTAATAATTTATTAATTAATAATTTGTTAATCTATAAAGTTTTTTTAAGAGATAAATTTATTTATTATATTATTTAATTTAAATATATAAATAAAAGAATTTAATTGACAAATAAAAAAAAATAAATTAAAATATAATTAATTTTTAAGAAAATAAAATTGTATAAATCATACAAAAATTCTTAATCAATTCAAAAATTAACTTCTTTACTTCTTAATTTTGCTTTTAGCGATTTACCTTCTTCCTTGGTTCTTCACTTCCTCGGCGAAGCCGAAGAAGAAGCAAAAAGCCAAAGAAGGAGTGAAGAGCCAAGGAACAAAAAAAACCCACGGATAGATTATTATAGGATCGACAAGATATTTAAATGAACTTTTTTTATGGTTCCACAAACTGAAACTAGAGCCGGTGCAGGATTTAAAGCTGGTGTAAAAGACTATCGTCTGACTTACTACACTCCAGATTATGTTGTAAAAGATACTGATATTTTAGCTGCATTCCGTATGACTCCTCAACCAGGAGTTCCAGCTGAAGAGTGTGGAGCAGCTGTAGCTGCAGAATCTTCAACAGGTACTTGGACTACTGTATGGACAGATGGTTTAACTAGCTTAGACCGTTACAAAGGACGTTGTTATGACATCGAGCCAGTTGCTGGGGAAGACAACCAATATATTGCATATGTTGCTTATCCAATTGACCTTTTTGAAGAAGGTTCAGTAACAAACTTATTCACTTCAATTGTAGGAAACGTATTTGGTTTCAAAGCTTTACGTGCTTTACGTTTAGAAGACCTTCGTATTCCTCCTGCTTACGCTAAAACATTTGTTGGACCTCCACATGGAATCCAAGTTGAGCGTGACAAACTAAACAAATATGGTCGTGGTTTACTAGGTTGTACAATTAAACCAAAATTAGGTTTATCAGCTAAAAACTACGGACGTGCTGTGTACGAATGTTTACGTGGTGGTCTTGATTTTACTAAAGATGATGAAAACGTAAACTCACAACCATTCATGCGTTGGAGAGACCGTTTCTTATTCGTTGCTGAAGCAATCTACAAAGCTCAATCAGAAACAGGTGAAAAAAAAAGAATAATAATTTTGCCCAACAAAAAAATCAATTTTTTGTATGTAATTGGATGAATTGCAGGAACATCTACATTATGTTGAATTCGGTTCGCTTCTTCGCTTTCGGTTCGCTTTCGGTTCGCTCCTTTCGCTTGCGCAAGCACAGCAAAGAAGAGCCGAAACGAAAGAAGAAGCCGAAAAGATTCAACTTGATAATAACTTTATCAAAAATGCAACATTCAAATCCTTCGCTTTCACTCTTCGCTCTGCAAAGACAAAGTAGAATTTGTTCACAGAGCGAAGAAAAATAATTTTTAATTGTTATCACAAGCAATTAGTGGTTTGAATTTTGTATTTATAACATGATAATCTGCAGCCAAGTTTATTTTTATTCTATATTTTTTTATCAATTTACAATTATTATTTATGCTTATAAATAAAGTAATATTAAATAAAAAAGTTTTGAAAAAATAAAAAAGGTTCAACGACTAGAAACAAAAGTTTCCACGAGTGTCCAAGAATGATAAGAAAAATCATATAAGATATAGTCTGAACTCTTATGAAAATAAGAGAAGTTTTAGATAAAGAGCTAAAACGGTAACAAAATTGGAAATTAAAGGGCATTACCTAAATGCTACAGCAGGTACTTGTGAAGAAATGCTTAAACGTGCTCAATGTGCTAAAGAATTAGGTGTACCTATCATTATGCATGACTACTTAACAGGTGGTTTCACAGCAAACACTTCTTTAGCCGTTTACTGTCGTGATCATGGTCTTTTATTACACATTCACCGTGCAATGCACGCTGTAATTGACCGTCAAAGAAACCATGGTATTCACTTCCGTGTTTTAGCAAAAGCTTTACGTATGTCTGGTGGAGACCACCTTCACTCAGGTACTGTAGTAGGTAAATTAGAAGGTGAACGTGAAGTAACTTTAGGTTTCGTAGACCTAATGCGTGATGACTACATTGAAAAAGACCGTAGCCGTGGTATTTATTTCACTCAAGACTGGTGTTCTATGAGTGGAGTTATGCCAGTAGCTTCTGGAGGTATTCACGTTTGGCACATGCCAGCTTTAGTTGAAATCTTTGGAGATGATGCTTGTTTACAATTCGGTGGTGGTACTTTAGGACACCCTTGGGGTAACGCTCCAGGTGCAGTAGCTAACCGTGTTGCTTTAGAAGCTTGTACTCAAGCTCGTAACGAAGGTCGTGACTTAGCTCGTGAAGGTGGAGACGTTATTCGCTCAGCTTGCAAATGGAGTCCTGAATTAGCAGCGGCTTGTGAAGTTTGGAAAGAAATTAAATTTGAATTCGAAACAATCGACAAACTTTAATTTTTTAATTAATTTAATCTTTAATAAAAGATTATTACAATACTTGTAATAATCTTTTATTAAAGATTAAATATTAATTTAATTAAATTAAATCTTGTTAAAAAATAAAATTTTTGCTATAATCAACTTAAGATAAGTTTTTTTTTATTAATTAAAAATGAATAATTTTGCTCTTTACTTTTTTTTGTCTCTTCAGTGTTAAGCGAAGTTGAGAATCAAAGATAAAGAATTGAAGAAAAAAATATCTGATTCCAAAATTCTTGCTGTTCTTCAAATTCAATGAAGAAAGAAGCAAATAAAAAATAAAGGGGCCGATGCCCGAGTGGTTAATGGGGGCGGATTGTAAATCCGCTGGTTTATTCCTACGTTGGTTCGAATCCGACTCGGCCCAATATATTTATATATTGTTTGGAAATATAAAATTGATTTTTGATTAAAAAGTAAAAAAAGTAAAACTTGGCTTCAATTTAAAAATATAGAAATTTTTCTTTCTGATTCTTCTTTTAAAATCTATGATTTTTTGGGATTTGGAATCTATTACTCTTTTGCTTTATTTCTCTTTTCACAAAGAGAATGGGGGGAGATTGCTGAAAAGCAGATGTGAAGCTCTTCGCGTTGCAAAGAAGAAAGAGAGTAAACCAAAAAAAAATGAAACAGCAAAAGCAAAAGAGGGAAAAGTTTCTTTATAATAAAAATTCTTTTTTAAAATTATAAAAAAAATGGCAAAACAAATTCGTAAAACAACACCTATGAAATTAAGAAGACGAGCATATCGTGGAGTTGTTCATATTCAAACAGGTCATCACAATACAATTATCACGCTTACGAATGTTCGTGGAGAAGTATTATGTTGGAGTTCAGCAGGATCTTGTGGATTTAGAGGAAAAAGAAAAGCAACTACATTTGCAGCAAAAAAAGCTGCAGAAGTTGTTGCTAAAAAATCTCGTGATTTTCTGATGAAAGAAGTTAAAATTTTAGTAACAGGTCCTGGACAAGGACGTGAAACAGCAATTCGTGAAATTTTTAAAGCTGGTGTTAAAGTTAGTGTTATACGTGAAAAAACAGGTATTCCACATAATGGGTGCCGCCCTCCTAAAAAACGACGTGTTTAATTAAAACCAAATATTTATTATATTAAAAGATTAAAAGAAAAATTTTTTTTTAATATAGTAAAAAATATCATTTTAAATTCAAAATTTTAATTGAAATCTTAAAAAAAAAGGTTTGTGTTAAAATTTTGAATTTATTTAGTATTCAGTTGTCTTTATTTTAAGGTTTTGTTTCTTTTTGCTTTTATATGTAAATATGCCTTTTTTATATCTTAAATTATCGCCTTTTTTTTATTGAATTAATCTTAATTTTTTGAATATTAATATAATCTTTTTTGTTAATTTAATAATTAAAAATCAAGTGTTATTCGATTTTTAAAACTTTATATTATTTTAAAAAAATTATAAAATAAAGGTGAAATTTAATAAAATTCATTCTATAATATAAAAAATATATATGTTTATGCAAAATTTTATTAAAAATTTATTATTTTAGAGTAAGTTTAATAAAAAATATTGAAAAATCTTTTTTATTATTATATAATTAATTAATAAAATTAAAAGGGATTGTAGTTCAATTGGTTAGAGCACTGCCCTGTCACGGCAGAAGTTGCGGGTTCGAGTCCCGTCAGTCCCGTATTTATTAAATTGGTTTAATCTTTCGTTTTGTCTTTCTGTTTAATTCGTTCAAAAAAAAGTTTTTGAAATTTTAAAAAATTGTTTTATATTTTTTTTTTATGCCTCGTAGACCAATTAAAAAAACACGTGTTTTATTACCAGATCCAGTTTATAACAGTATTTCTGTACATATGCTAGTAAATCGTGTAATGAAAAGTGGAAAAAAATCTTTAGCTTATAAAATTGTTTATACAACATTAAAAGAAATTGGGGAAGTAACTCAAAAAAATCCTGTTGAAGTTTTTGATATTGCATTAGAAAATGTAATGCCAAAAGTTGAAGTAAAACCTAAACGTAGAGCAGGATCTGTACAAATGGTACCAAAAGTTTTAAGTTCAATTGAACGTGGACAAGCAAATGCTTTACGTTGGATTTTAGAATCTTGTGAAAAAAAATCAAGCAAAGGAATGGTTTCAAAACTAAAATCAGAAATTTTAGATGCATATGAACAAAAAGGAAATGCGATTAAGAAAAAAGAAGAACTTCATAAAATTGCAGCAAATAATGCAATGTATTCAAACAGACCACAACTTATTTTAAATGTATTAAATACAGCTGGATAAAAAAAAAGCAATCAATTTTAATGGTTTGATTTATTTTTTTTTTATTATTTGGGGGTCTTCTCATTATTCTTTTTGCAATATGAATCTGTAATGCATTTATTCACTTTTACTGCTTATTCTTTTGGTTCTTCGCTATTGCACTTGGCAAAGCCAAAATGAAAGAAAAGCAAATTGCAGTTGGCCTTTGCTTCAGTTCGGTGGCTCGTTTTGGTGCGCTCAGTACGCTGAAACAAGTCGCAGAGCAGAGAGTGGAGAGTGAAAAGCCGTTTGCTTTAGCTCTGCAAATGGAAAGCTAAGCAAAGGAACGAAGAGCAAACAGAAGTGAACTTAGTGCAAAAAAAGCAAAGAAATAAGAAAGAATAACCTACAAAAAAGAGATTCCAAATGAAAAAAATGAAAGAAATACCATTTTCGAATCATCTAGAAAAGTTTATACAAAAATAAATTGAAGAACTTTATATCACAAAGTATAGAACTGAGTTTTTTAACAAGTAAAAATATTATCAAATAAATAAAAAATGAGTTTACAAATTTCAATTCTAACTCCTGAACGTCCTTTTTGGAATGGTCAAGCTGAAGAAATTATTTTACCTACAGAAACAGGAGAAATGGGGGTATTAAAAAACCATGCTCCAATTATTACTGGATTAGATGTTGGTGCAATGTTAATTCGTACTAAAGAACAATGGAATTCTGTTGCAGTAATGGGAGGATTTGCCGTTGTAAAAAGAAATCAAATTACAATTTTAGCAAATGAAGCTGAATCTGCTGAAACAATTGATGCTGATGAAGCTAAAAATGCTTTTGAAATTGCAAAAAAAAATTTAGAAACAGCAGAAGGTGTAAAACAAAAAGTTGAAGCAAATTTTGCTTTCAAACGTGCAAAAGCTCGTTTTCAAGTGGTAAAAGTTGTTAGTGGAGGTCGTTAATTTATAAATACAATTTCATTGCATTTGTTTATAATAAAAAACTTAAATTGGGCTTCTTTGCTTTCCAGAGTAAAGCTTTGCTCTGTGAAGAAAAGAAGCGAAAGAAGCTGAAAGCAGTGATTTGCTTGCAACTGAAGTGAATTTAGCCAAGTGCAATGAAATTGTATTTATTTTATTAAATAATTCAAAAAAAATTTTTTTATATTTTTTATAAATTTTTATAAAAAATTTGATTTTTTAGTTAATTATGTTATAATATTTTTACATAATAAAGGAAAGGTGGCAGAGTGGTTGAATGCTCTGGTTTTGAAAACCAGCGTGGCTTTACGGTCACCGGGGGTTCGAATCCCTCCCTTTCCGAAAAATTTAAAAAATCATTTGGTCCGCTTAGTCATTTTTATTTCACTCCTTTGCTTCTTCTGAGTACTCAGGGCGCTCCGACACACTAGGTCATGTTTTGCTCCTTCACGGAGTAAAGGAGCAAAGCATGGCCTAAGCAAAAGAAGCAAAAAGCCAAAGTGTGACTGAGTCGAATGCAAAGAACTTTGACAAGATGCATCCTTTTCAAATTCAAAGATTATTTAGAATCATTCTAAATTCAACTAGAATAAAAAAATTGTTATACAAAACAAAATGAATAATTGTTGAAAAAAAAAAATATCTTTAATAAAAGATATTTTGTATTTATTTTTATTGATTCAAATCAAACAAAAAATTGATATTCTTTTTTTTTTAGAAAAAAACATTATAAAAAAAATCCTTTTTTTACACTTTTTAAATATTATTCATATAATATTTATGTTTAAATAAAAAACATAAAAATATATTTTTTTTATTTTTAGAAATAATGGGCGAACGACGGGAATTGAACCCGCGAATGGTGGAGTCACAATCCACTGCCTTACCACTTGGCTACGCCCGCCATTTTTTATCTGGTTTAATTTATAAACTTTTTTTATATTGATAATTGTATCATTTTATTTTATAAAAATAAAGTCTAAAAACTATATAATAAATATATAAAATTGTTTTTGTGAAGTTATAACTCTTTTCTTTTTATTTAAAGAGTATATACATCTATATTGTTTGATATCTTTTGCTTCGGTTCAGCTAGTTTTGGAATTGCAGATTCCAAACAAACTGCTGATCACCTTAATTAAATGTATTTATTAAACAACATTTAAGGCAACTTTTCATTTTTACAAATGTGTATTTATTTATATGGAATCAGAGATAAAAAACAATGCAGAAAGTCAAACATGAACACATAAAATTTTTTTTATCTATTTATGGGTTACCTAGGACTCGAACCTAGAACTAATCGGTTAAAAGCCGAGTACTCTACCATTGAGTTAGTAACCCTAAAATAAAAAAAATTTTAAGAAAAAAAATAAATATATAAATAAATATAATAAATTTTATACAATTTTACAAGGTTTTATAAATATTTTAGTAAAAATAAAACCTAAACTTAATTGAAACTTCTATTTGAACTTTAAAGTTCAAATAGAAGTTTCAATTAAGTTTAGATTATAAATTTCCACCACGAGCTGATAATAAAACAACAACAATAGGTCCAGCTGCAACAATTAAAAGTAAACTAGCAAGTTGAATAATAATATCTACGTTCATAAAATGAAATATAAGAAAAAATTAAAATTTAGTATCAAAAAAATCAAAAAGTAATAAAAATTTGTATTATTAAGCATTTACAGCTTCTTTAGCTGCAAACATTATTTCTAAAGTAATTAATGAATGGTTATTTTCTAAAGCAAAGTTTTCAACATTTTTTTTAACTTTTCCACGAACAAACCCCGGTACACCAGAAAGTTCTTTTAAAGCTTCATTAGACCATTCTAATTTGTTATTTAAATTAACTTCTTTGCCTTTTTGAGATGTTACTTGTGTTTTTGTGTCATGACCATTAAAAATTTCAAGTAAATGGTCTTCCATCCCTAAAGTAAATGAATTATATACTAAATCAGCAATTTGATTGGTACCTTCATAACCAAGAAAAGGGCGATAAGATAATGGAAAATTTTGAATATGTACAGGTGCAGAAATAACTCCACAAGGAATTTCAATTTTTTTTCCAATATGTCTTTCCATTTGAGTTCCAAAAATTGCGGCAGGTTCTAAACGAGTAATCATATCTCCAACTTTAGTATGATCATCAGTAATTAACACTTGATCACAATATCCTAAAACTTGTTCACGAAACCAATCTGCGTCATGTTTACAGTACGTTCCTGCACAAACAACTTTTAGCCCCATTTCTGTTGTTAATATTTTTGTCATAGCAGCTGCATGAGTGGCATCCCCAAAAACTACCGTTCTTTTTCCAGTTAAATTTTGACAATCAATTGAACGAGAAAACCATGCTGCTTGAGAAATAAATTGAGTTTGTTTTTGTACATAATTTTTATAAAAAACTTTATTTAAATATTCTTTATAAATAATTGATAAATCTGTCACTTTTATTTCAGAATTGGAGATTGTCACATTGACTTTTCTTTTTATTGGCTCCTGTTCGCTTTCACTTTTTGCCTCGGCATTGTGATCACGCTCCTTTACTCCATTTGGAATTGACGATAATGGCAAAGTTTGCTTTAGCTCTGAGAAGTCGTGAGAGGAGCCGGTGCGCACCTTTTCAGATCTTGCTTCTTCGCTTGCACTTTCGCTTTCTTTCGCTTCGTCTCCGCCAAAGCGAAGAAGTGAAGAAGCAAGATCTGAATCTAAACAAAGAGATGAAGTTATATTCTTTTTGTTTTTTGTTTTTAAATTTTGAGATTTTAAAAATTTGATTTTTTTATTTTTAAATGTTGAAAAAATTAAAGTATCTAAAATTTGTTGTATTTGAAAAATAAATTGAGAAGTTTGTTGAATTCCCATTGGAGTTATTGAAATAAATGGCATTTGATATTCTTTTTCTAAAAAATCAGCTGTCATTAAACCAACTTCTCTATAAGGTACAATATTAAACCATGCTTTTGTTAAATTTTTTAATTCATGAACAGAACTTCCTTCAGGAATCACTAAATTTACTTCAATATTTAAATCAGCGAATAAACGTTTTAATTCTCTACAATCATGTTGATTATGGAATCCTAAAGTAAAAATACCTAAAATATTTACTGAAGGTTTTTCTGTTTTCTCTATAATTTTTTCTAAAGAATCATTATCTTTTAGCTTTTCCTGTTCCAAATTGTTCAAAAGTTCTTTTTTTTTTTCACGTTCAATATAAAAACGAACAATTTGTTCTAAAGTACGATCTGCTGCTTGAAGTTCATTAACTCTATAATGGTTAACATCTGCCAATATTACATCACTATTTGACTCTAACGAAGCTCGATTTACAAAATTTTGTAAATCTTCTTGTAAGATACTCGATGTACAAGTAGGAGTTAGTAATATTAAATCTGGATTTTCTTCTTTGTCTTTTCGTGTTATATTTTCAACAACCTTTTCTTGTGAACCTTGAGCTAACACATGTCTGTCAACAATACTTGTTGTTACAGGAGTAAAATCTCTTTCTCTTTCTAGCATTGAACGCATTACATTAAAATAATCATCTCCCAATGGAGCATGCATAATTGCATGCACATTTTTAAAAGAACTTGCAACTCTTAAGGTTCCCATATGAGCTGGCCCTGCGTACATCCAATATGCTAATTTCATAAAAATATATCTTTTTTTTTTTAACCTATTAATTCAAACTTTTTATATATTATAACATTTAATTCAAAAATAGAAATATTAAAAAAATAAATTTTATTAGACATTTAAAATATAAAAAAAAATTTTTAATTGACAAAAAAAAAAGAATAATGTAAAATCAAGAATATAAAAGCACAGCTGAATCATATAAAAATATATTAAGAAATAAAATTTTCTATATTAATCAAGCAGAATTAATCAAGCAGGATAGAGCAGTCTGGTAGCTCGTGGGGCTCATAATCCTAAGGTCGCAGGTTCAAATCCTGCTCCTGCAAAATAAATATATATTTAAATTGTAAATATAAATATCCTTTATTATTTACAATAAATAATATTATGATATTATATAATTTATATAAGTTTAAAAAAACGAATTAAATTATATTAAAATTCAACAAAATTTTGTAATAAAAAAGTTATTTTTTGTTTGAATAACTTACTCTTTATTATAAAAAAAAAGCCAATTTTTTTATTTTTGAAATTCTCGATCTTTTTTTGTATTTAATTCAATAAAAAAATTCTTTATATGTCACATATTGTTAAAATTTATGATACTTGTATTGGTTGTACTCAATGTGTTCGTGCTTGTCCTTTAGATGTTTTAGAAATGGTTCCTTGGAATGGTTGTAAAGCACAACAAATGGCTTCTGCTCCTCGCACAGAAGACTGTGTAGGATGCAAACGTTGTGAAACAGCTTGTCCAACAGATTTTTTAAGTGTTCGTGTTTATTTAGGTGCAGAAAGTACTCGTAGTATGGGTCTATCTTATTAATTTGCCTTTTTTTTATTTCTTCACATTGATTACTTTATACAATCTATGATTATTCTTTTGCTTGATTCAATATCTACAACTTGCATTGTCTCACTCGCTCAACTTTGCATTTGACTTTTTGCTCCTTCGCACTAGGGGTGCTTCAGCAAATTTCATGTTTGGTGGATCGACTTTGCTCCACTCCGCAGCTCAGTTCTCTCTGCAAAAAAGACAAATCAAAGAGTTTCAGTTGTCTCTTCAGTCCTTTGCTCTGTGCCTTTGCTCCATTAAGAACTGAAGCTCTTGACAAAGGAGTGAAGAACCGAAGAAACAAATGTGAAGTGAAGGAGAGCCGAGTGAATGCAAATGCAAAGAAGCAAAGGACTTGGTTTACTTTTCAACTGTAAACCCCCTTCTTTCAGAATCAATTATTGTGAAAGAAATACAGAAACAAACTCACAAATAAAAAAAAACAGCAAAGAAGAAGTTAATCAAATCATTTTTTTTTTATTTAGTTGTTAATTTTTGGGGTCAAAGAAAATAAAAAAAGATTCTTTGATCCCAATTTTTCTTTATCAATTAATTTAAAACTAAATGAAAAAAAATAAATAAAGAAACAATCTTTTATTCAAAAAAATGTTTAATAAAAATTCAAATAAAAAATATTAAAATTTTTGTTGAGAATTCAAAGATAAAACTTGTTATTAACTCTATGAGTTTTTGCTTCGACTCAGTTGTGCTTCAGCGAAGCCAAGGCACTTTGCTTTGCGAATAAGCACCTCGGCTTTTCTCTTTTTTCTGGAGTGAGGAACCTAAGTGAGCTGCGGAGCAGAGAGCAAAAAGCCATTTGCAGAACTAAGCGAAGAACCAAAGCTCCCTGAATGTGAAGAACAAAAGTGAAGGAGTACGAAGGCTTGCTTCAGTGTGATAAAACTCTTTTTTAATTCAGTGTTTTTAGCCGCAAAGCAGTAAGAAATTTTTAAGTTATAATTAATAAAAAAAATAACTTATAAAAAAATTTAAAAAAATTGAAATAGCTTCTGATTTCCTTTTAATTTATTAATTAATTAAACATTTTAGATTAATTATTTATTTAGTGAATAAATATTTTTTTTTTAATAAAAATTTATGTTAACAATTACAAGTTATGTTGGTTTATTAGTTCTTTCTTTAGGATTTACTTTAGCACTTTACTTAGGTCTTGTTAAAGTTGTAAAATTAATTTAATTGATAAAATAAAGAAAATATATTTAAAAGTTTTTCATTTATTTTATTTATTCAAGGCAGAAAAAATTAAAGATAAAAAAATTTGTTAAATGTATAACAAATTTTTTTATCTTCGCTTCGCATTAGTCTCTTTCATTCCTCGCTTCTGCACTTCCGTTCACACCCTTGAACTCGGTTGACCTCAGTTCTTCGCTGCGTACCGCTCCGCAGCACGTTTCGGTTCTTCGCTTCCTCTTTTGCAAAGCGAAGAAGTTTGCTTCGACTCCGTCGAAGCGAAAGAAGAAGCGAAGAGCCAAAGCAAAGAAACGAAGAACCAAAGCAAAAAGCTGAAGGGAAGGAGCGGTGCATGACTGAGACAAATATGAACTTTGCTGTTCCTCGCACTGAGTTTGGAGAAGCAGAGAGCAAAGAAAAAAGTTCTTCTTGAAATTTAAAAACAAAAATACTTTAAAATATGTGTTTTTTTTATATTTTAAATTTTTTAATCTTGACAAAAAAAAAAATAATGATAATATATTTATAGATAAAACACTAAAAAAGAAAAGTTCCTTAGTAGCTCAGTGGTAGAGCGGTCGGCTGTTAACCGATAGGTCGTAGGTTCAAGTCCTACCTGGGGAGTCGAACTTATGACTTCTTTTTAGTTTGCTCTCTACTCTTAAATATGATCTTTAGCTTAGGCTTGTAAAGAGCAAAAAAGATGCAAATAAAAATAAAAAAAACACAAATCAAGATATTTTTTTTTTAATAAAAATGCGAATGAAAGCCGTGTGCAGTGAAAATTGCATGCACGGATTTTATGGGAAGTAGTAAATATTCTTTTTATTTATTTAACTTTACCTAACTATGTATTTCCATGGAGCACGTTTTTCAAATTATGAAGCTTGGTTAAGTGACCCAATTCATATTAAACCAAGTGCACAAGTAGTATGGCCTGTTGTTGGGCAAGAAATCTTAAATGGGGATGTAGGAGGTGGTTTCCAAGGTATCCAAATTACTTCAGGATTCTTCCAATTATGGAGAGCTAGTGGGATTACTAGTGAACTTCAACTATATACAACTGCAATTGGTGGATTAGTAATGGCAGCAGCAATGTTTTTTGCTGGTTGGTTCCATTACCATAAAGCTGCTCCTAAATTAGAATGGTTTAGAAATGTTGAATCTATGTTAAACCACCATTTAGCTGGTTTATTAGGGCTAGGTAGTTTATCTTGGGCAGGACACCAAATTCATGTATCTCTTCCAGTAAATAAATTATTAGATGCAGGAGTTGATCCAAAAGAAATTCCATTACCACACGATTTATTATTAAATCGTCAAATCATGGCGGATCTTTACCCTAGTTTTTCAAAAGGTTTAGCACCATTTTTTACATTACAATGGGGAGAATACAGTGATTTCTTAACATTTAATGGAGGATTAAACCCAGTAACTGGAGGTCTTTGGTTAAGTGATACAGCTCACCACCATTTAGCAATTGCTGTTTTATTCTTAGTTGCTGGACACATGTATCGTACAAACTGGGGAATTGGTCATTCGATGAAAGAAATTCTTGAAGCGCACAAAGGTCCATTTACAGGAGAAGGGCATGTAGGTCTTTATGAAATTTTAACAACATCATGGCATGCTCAACTTGCTATTAACTTAGCATTATTTGGTTCGCTTTCAATTATTGTTGCTCATCACATGTACTCTATGCCACCATATCCTTATTTAGCAACAGATTATGGTACACAATTATCTTTATTCACTCATCATACATGGATTGGAGGTTTTTGTATCGTAGGGGCTGGAGCTCACGCAGCAATCTTTATGGTACGTGATTATGATCCTACTAATAATTATAACAACTTATTAGACCGTGTAATTCGTCACAGAGATGCAATTATTTCTCACTTAAACTGGGTTTGTATTTTCTTAGGATTCCATAGTTTTGGTCTTTATATTCACAATGACACAATGTCTGCGTTAGGGCGTCCGCAAGATATGTTCTCTGATACTGCAATTCAATTACAACCTGTTTTTGCACAATGGATCCAAAAAACACACTTCTTAGCTCCACAATTAACAGCTCCAAATGCTCTTGCAGCAACAAGTGCAAGCTGGGGAGGTGACGTTGTTTCTGTTGGTGGTAAAGTAGCTATGATGCCAATTTCATTAGGAACAGCTGACTTTATGGTGCACCATATTCACGCATTTACAATTCACGTAACAGTATTAATTTTATTAAAAGGAGTTTTATTTGCGCGTAGTTCTCGTTTAATTCCTGATAAAGCAAATTTAGGATTCCGTTTCCCTTGTGATGGACCAGGACGAGGAGGAACTTGTCAAGTTTCTGCTTGGGACCATGTATTCCTTGGTTTATTCTGGATGTATAACTCTTTATCAATTGCTATCTTCCATTTCTCTTGGAAAATGCAATCGGATGTTTGGGGAACTGTAACAGCAAACGGAGTTTCTCATATTACAGGAGGAAACTTTGCACAAAGTGCAAATACAATTAATGGTTGGTTACGTGATTTCCTTTGGGCACAATCAAGTCAAGTTATTCAATCATATGGTTCTGCTTTATCTGCATATGGTTTAATTTTCTTAGGAGCACACTTTGTATGGGCATTCTCATTAATGTTCTTATTCTCAGGGCGTGGTTATTGGCAAGAACTTATTGAATCAATTATTTGGGCACATTCTAAATTAAAAGTAGCTCCAGCAATTCAACCGCGTGCTTTAAGTATTACTCAAGGTCGTGCAGTTGGGGTTGCTCACTATCTTTTAGGTGGAATTGCTACAACATGGTCATTCTTCTTAGCACGTATTATTGCAGTAGGTTAATCCTTAATTTAATTAATTTTTTAATTAAATTTAGAATGAAATCTTATAAATAATAAATAAAGATGCAAAGTAAAGGTTGCATTAGCCAATAATAATTTTTTTAAAATTTTATATAATTTAATAGCAATTCATTTTTTTTATGAATTGCTATTAAATTATATAAAATTTTTTTTTCAGTCTTAAAATTTATATAAATTTCTAAAGTTTTTTTAATTAGCCGTTGCTTTAAAAAGGATTTTTTTAATAAAAATTACAAAAAAATTTTGAAATTTATTATTTTTATTTTTAAAATTAAAAAAAAATTAATAAAAGGAAAACTTTAAATTTTTAATTAATTGTATTTGACATATTATGTTATTTTTTGAAAGTTTATTATTATTATAAAAATACCAACTTATTTTTTTATAATTTAATTCTTCATTTTTCTTGAATTTTTTTCTTTCTTTGATCTTTACTTCTTCTTTACTTTGCATTCACTTTGCATTCACTTTGCATTCACTTTGCATTCACTTTGCATTCACTTTGCATTCACTTCGCATTTGCATTTGCATTTGCTCTGCAACTAGAAAGCTAACAACTTTATGGATTACCAAATTGAAGAAAGCCTTCAAACTTGGTGTAGCTGTTCTTCTTTGAGCTCAGTTCTTATCCTCATTCATTCAGAATCTTTGAGATGGTGCCTTGTACTCGGCTTCACTGAAGGGAAGAAACGAAGAAATTTGCATTGGTCAAGAGCTGCCTCAGCTTTTTGCTCTCCACTCCGCAGCTTGTTTCGGTTCTTTGCTTTGACTCTTCACTCCGTGAACCAAAGCAAAGGAGCAAAGAACCGAAGCAAAGAAAAACCAAGGGCAAAGAAGACATAAAAGAAGAAGAACAATCTGCAATTGTTTGGAATATTTGATTCCGAATGCATGAAGATAAGAACCAAAGCAAAGACATGAACGTGTGGAGTAAAGATGTGAAAAGAAGTCATAGAGTAAAGGAACTGAGCAAAGGAATTCACACTCCTTCGCGGAGTGAGGACTTTGACATCTGCTTTTTCGCTTTGCTCCTTCATACTGCTTCACACTGCGCATTCTCCTTGGTTATTCACATTCGCCTCAGAGAAGCCGAAGCGAATGTGAGCCTTCGCTTCGACGGAGTCTCGCGCAAGCGCAGCGAAAGAAGAAGGAGCGGAGAGCAAAAAGCAAAGCAGTGCGAAGAAGTGAAAGAAGCAAATTAAAGCCAATGCGTGAAAATTTTTTATTTAAGTATTATTTTTTGTTTTATCCTAAATATCAAAATAAATCTTTGTTATTTTATTTTTTTTTTAATAAAAAATATTTTACTTTTTTTATTAAAAAACTTCATGCTATAATATTAATTATAATATTGGTTTTAATTTCTATTAATTAAAAAATTTTCTTACTTTATACGTACAGATGAACTCTATAAAATTATAATTGGAGATCGCGTAATGACTATTGCGATTGGTAGCTCATATCAAGAAAAACGTACATGGTTTGATGATGCAGATGACTGGCTTCGTCAAGACCGTTTTGTTTTTGTGGGTTGGTCAGGACTTTTATTATTACCTTGTGCATACTTTGCTTTAGGAGGATGGTTAACAGGTACAACATTTGTAACATCTTGGTATACTCATGGATTAGCGACTTCTTATTTAGAAGGTTGTAACTTCTTAACAGCTGCTGTATCAACACCAGCAAACAGTATGGCTCACTCACTTTTATTCTTATGGGGTCCTGAAGCTCAAGGAGACTTCACACGTTGGTGTCAATTAGGTGGATTATGGACATTTGTTGCTCTTCATGGAGCTTTTGGTCTTATTGGATTTATGTTACGTCAATTTGAAATTGCTCGTTCAGTAAACTTACGTCCTTATAACGCAATTGCTTTCTCTGCACCAATTTCAGTTTTTGTTTCAGTTTTCTTAATTTATCCTTTAGGACAATCAGGATGGTTCTTTGCACCAAGCTTTGGGGTTGCGGCAATTTTCCGTTTTATCTTGTTTTTCCAAGGATTCCACAACTGGACATTAAACCCATTCCACATGATGGGAGTAGCTGGTGTTTTAGGAGCTGCTTTATTATGTGCAATTCACGGAGCAACTGTAGAAAACACATTATTTGAAGATGGTGATGGGGCAAACACTTTCCGTGCTTTCAACCCTACACAAGCTGAAGAAACATACTCTATGGTTACAGCAAACCGTTTCTGGTCACAAATTTTTGGAGTTGCTTTCTCAAACAAACGTTGGCTACACTTCTTCATGTTACTAGTACCAGTAACAGGTCTTTGGATGTCAGCAATTGGTGTAGTTGGTTTAGCTCTTAACTTACGTGCTTATGATTTCGTTTCACAAGAAATCCGTGCAGCAGAAGATCCAGAATTTGAAACTTTCTATACTAAAAACATTTTATTAAATGAAGGTATTCGTGCTTGGATGGCTGCGCAAGACCAACCTCATGAAAAATTAGTATTCCCAGAAGAAGTATTACCTCGTGGTAATGCTCTATAATTTTTAATAAATTAAAATTTTATTTTTAAATTTATTAAAAGTTTTTTTTAGTTCGATAAAAATCGTTTTATTGAATGTCCAATAAAACAATTTTTATCGAACTAAATTTTTTTGTATTATATTCATATACAATATAAATCAATTTTTTCTTATTTTTTTTAGAAATAAATTTATATGAACCCTTTATAATCATTGTTTTTTTTAATCTCTTTTTTATTGAAGACTTCACTTTTAAAAATTTTTGCTTTCCTTTGGTTCTCTCCTTAGCTTCGTTTCCTCGCTTGCTCTTCGGTGCGCTTGCGCGACTGAAAGCGCAGTGAACCGAAGCGAAGAACTGCCGAATCCGCGGCAATCAACATTTCTTTGCTCTCTTTTACTTCTTCTTTGCTGCTTAGCTTCTTTTGCTTCCCTTTCCACTCCTTTGCAGAGATAAACAAAAGAAGCTAAGCAGCAGTTCGGCAAAGCCGAAGCAAAAAGCTAAAAATCAAAAGTGAATAAGGAGTAAGTGCGAAGAAGCAAAGAGATTTTTTTTTAGTAATTAAAAAAAAATATTTTATTAAACAACAAAGGATAAATCTTTTTGTTTTTATGAATAAAACCATTTTCATTTATAAAAATGATATAGTTTTTATTATATTGGTTAAACCAATTTATTTACTTATCATAGAGTCTATAATATTTTTTCCTTTCTTTAAAGAGTATGTGAGCCATATGCTTTTAAAAGAGCACATATGGTTCTAAAGGGTATTTATCTTAAAAAAAAATTGCAAATTTGCATAAAAAACAATTTAAGATAAAAAACCTAACTAAACCTGGACATTTTTCAAGAACTCTTTCAAAAGGTCCTAACACAACAACTTGGATTTGGAATCTTCACGCAGATGCTCATGATTTTGATAGTCATACAAGTGATTTAGAAGAAATTTCAAGAAAAGTTTTTAGTGCTCATTTTGGACAATTAGGAGTTATCTTTATTTGGTTAAGTGGGGGCGAGACGAAAAAATACAAAGAAATATTTAACTAAGTTAAAGTAAATGGTTTTTAAAAACCATTTATTAAGCTTATACTTAAATAAAACAAAGGCTTACAGAAAAGCAAAAGAATGTAATAATTTCTTATTCAAAAGAAAAAATCTCTGATTGATTTAATTTTTTGACTTTGTTTTATTTGTTAAATTCTTCAATTTTTAAATAAAAGATTAAACAATCTTTTATTTAAAAAAACTTTTTTAAGGTAATTTTTAATAAGCTTTTATTTAAGAAATTTTTAAGTTTCCACTTTAATTTAAAAGTTCTTTATTTTTATTGTATTATATTTTATTTAATTGTTATTATTTGAAATAAAAATCATTTATTTCTTTAAAATTTTAAATGTTGTTGATAAACAATAAAATTCATTAAATAAAGTAAAAATTTTACCTTTGACAAATCTAAAAATATAAAATATTTTTAATTGTTTGTTATTTCTTTGTATTAAACGTATAAATACTTTAGATTTTTTGATTAAAAATTTTTTTTTTATCGCTTAAAAAACTAAAGTATAAGGAAACTCAGTAAGATTAATAACAAAAAATCATTAGTATTTATGGTTTTGAATTATAAAAATTGGATCCATTCCATTTCATTTCATTTCATTCTCTCCGTTCCTTTGCATTTGTTGATCCTTTTCTTTTGGAATCTTTGATTGTTCTTCTTTGGCATCGGCTCTGCCGAAGCTCAAGCGCTTCGGTCGCGCAAGCGCACCGAACCAAAGAAGAAGCAAAAAGCCAAGGCTGTGCTTGAGCTTCGGCAGAGCCGATGCCAAAAGAGCAAGGAACCGAAGTGTGAGGCTCAGCTTTTCACTCTTTTGCTTTATCTTTTTATTCTCCACTCTTTTGCTTTCGACAAAGAAATTAAAGGAACTGAACGTAAAGAACCAAGCTTTCGGCAGAGAGCAAACCAAAGAAGCAAATGTGAAGTGGAGAGCTGAAGCAAAAGATAAAGATCAGACTAAAGTGAGCCTTCGTATTCGGCTCGGTTCACTTTTGCTCTGCGAAGAAGCAAATGAGGGGAGAGAAGCATAAGAAATTTTAAAGATAAATCTTAATCAATAAGACTTATTGAGTACATTCGTGTAAAATGTTTTTAGTTAGAAAACCATTTGTTTATTTTATTTCTATTATTTTAATTGTATACTTTATTTTATATAAAATTTTGTTAAAAATAGTACACTTAGAAATTTTTTATTACTATATGTTAAATTTCTTTAGACTTAATTTGTAAGTCTAAAGAAATTTAACATATAGTAATAAAAAATTATAAAATTAAAGATCCTCCTTTTTATAGGATTTTTAAAAATTTTTTTTTAAATATATTTAAGAAAAAAATGGCTGCTTTCTTTAATCATTCAATTTTTATTAATTATAAAAAATCAAATTATTTGGTCTTTATGTCTTTTTGAATCTAAAGTTCCAAAAAATCTATTTTTATTTGTTATCTCTTTGCTTTTTCTCATTCTTTTATTTTGCTTTTTTCTTTTGGTTTGTTTTATGAATTCTCTCTCTGATTCTTAAGAATCTTCAACTTGTGGAGTAAAGGAAGAGCAAAAAATTCAAATGTTTGCAGAGTAAAGAAGCCAAAGAATAATTTTTCTTAGATTCTAAGAAAATTTGATTTATTTATATATATTTTTTTTTTATTAAAAAGCTCCCAAAAACAATGTTCGATATTTTCATACAAGTCAAAAAAATTTTTTGGTTAGTTAAAAATAACCAAAAAGTGAATGTACTTTTTTGTTTTTGATTTCACTTCGGTTTGGTCTTTTGCTTTCGCACCTTCGCCTTGCCTTTTCAGCATAATTTTTTCGGTTCGGCTAGTTTTGGAATCGATGATTCCAAATGAACATCTTATATAGCCGATTCCAAATAAACCTAAGCGGTTCCTCACTTTCGTCTTGGCGGAGCTGCAGCGCTTTGGTTTTTTCGCGCCTTTGCTTTCGCTTCGGTTCTTCGCATTCGGTCGCGCTTCAGCTTTGGCTTCCGCGGAGCAGCGCGCACCGAATGCGAAGGAGCGAAGAGCCAAGGCGAATGTAAAGAACCGAAGCGAAAAAGCTGAGAAGCAAGCAAACCCAAAGAAAACAAGGAGGGAAAGTAAAGGAGCGCCTAATCGCCGAGTGCATGCTGCAAATTTTTAGATTTTACTTTATATTATGTCTAATACAGGAACTACTGGGCGTATTCCATTATGGTTAGTTGGTACATTAGTTGGAACAGCTGCGATTGGATTACTAGCTATTTTCTTCTATGGTTCATACGTTGGTTTAGGATCTTCTTTATAAAATATTAAACCAATTCTTATTTTTAAGATAAAAAAATACTTTATTCTAAAAAACTAACTAAAAAAAATTTTTAAATAAAAAATTTTTGTTGGTTTTTTTGACTCTTTCATATAGCAATTCTTTTGTTACTTTGCACTAAGTGAAACCACAGCAAAATAACAAAAGAATTGCTTTTTTTTTGCAAACAGATATTTCTCTTTTTTTCCAATATTTTGTTTTCCTTTTGGTTTGCTCTGCGAATCCACAAATTCGGAAGAATCTTGCATATCTTCACACTTATTTATGCCAAAGCAAGCCTTCACTTAAATGTGGAGCAAATAACAATAACAAATCAGTAGGGCACACTGCACCTTTGCACTCAGTGCTTTTTACTCTCCGCTCCTTTGCAGAGCAAAGCCAAAGCTAAGCCAAAATGAAGCTGAAGCAAAACTGAAACGAAGCTGAAGCGAAGAAAAGGAGAGTGAAAAGCTGTTCCTCGCTGTGCATCGCTCCATGGCACGCTTAGGTTTGCGGAGCGAAGAGCCGAGATGAAGAAGAGAAGCAGCAAAGAACCGAATATGAAGAAGCAAAAGAATTATCAAAGTTTGCTTGGAATCACTGATTCCAAGCAAAAGAGTGAAGAATTGAAATAAACAACACTTTCAACTTTTTCTTTTGACTTAATATTTGATTCAAAGATAGTAATTTTTACTAGAAAAACGTTTATTAGTATATTGTAAAATTTTAAGAATTTGTTTTTTTTGAAATAAACAATAAATTCTTATTTTTTAATATATATTTATCAAAAAAAAATATTTTATTTTAAAAATCTTTATTTTTTCATAAACAAAATGTAGGTTGCGTAGTGACCTGAACTAAATACTTTATTTTATCAATTTTTATAATATCAAAACTAAATTTCAAATTTAATTTTATATAAAATGGACTTTTGAAATTGTTTAAAATTAATTAAGATTATTTTTTTTGCAATTGAATTAATTTTTTGGTTCTTTGCTTGTTTCTTTTAAAACTTTTGGAATAATCCATTCTTCATTTTCAGTTTGGTTTTTTCTTTTGGTTTGCTTGAAGAATTCTTTTTAGAGATCTCGCAAAGCAAACGAAAAAGAATGAACCAACAATTTTTTAATTGCAGAGCAACTGCAAACAAAAACTGAATAAAAAAAAGATTCAAAAAACAAGATTTTCTATTTTAAAAGAAAGCAGGTTTTTATACCAAAATTGCTTAATAAATTAAATTGATTGCAAAGAAAATAATCGAAAAAGAAAATTGTTAAAGTTTTATTGTTAAAGTTTAAATAATTCTTTCTTAATTATAAGATTAATCGTTAATAGAATTTTATTCTATTTGTACTGTATTCTTTTGGATTTTGGTTCTTTACTTCACATTTGTGTTCAGTCACATGTTGCCTCAGTTTCTTTGCCCTTGGCTTTGACAAAGTGAGCAAAGTGGGGCGCAGCAGGACGAAGCAGCAAATCAAAGCAAAGTAACATAACAAAAGAGTGGAGAACTCCATTCTTTACTTTGTTTTTGCTCTTTTATTCTCTTCAGGCTTGGATTCAGTTTTTCTGTTCTTCATTGTAAAAACGAATTGAAACCAAATTGAATTAATGGATGAATAAAAAGAATGAATAAATTAAAAGAAAGAAGAACCTTTTTTCCCATATAAAAAGAAGATTTTATTTAAAGATTAAAAATAAAAAATTTTAAATAAAAAATTAAGAAATGAGTGAATTTGTTTTAAATCCATTCTCAGAAATTGCTGAAGTTTCTGTTGGTCAACATTTTTATTGGCAATTAGGGCCTTATCAAGTACATGGTCAAGTTTTAATGACTTCTTGGTTTGTTTTAGCAGTTATTTTTGCATTATCATTTTTAGGAAACAGCAATTTAAAATCAACTCCAGAAGGTTTTCAAAATTTCACTGAATTAGTAACAGAATTTATTCGTGATTTAGCTAAAACACAAATTGGGGAAGAAGAATATTTAAAATGGGTTCCTTATTTAGGAACTGTATTTTTATTTATCCTGGTGTCGAACTGGTCAGGAGCATTATTACCTTGGCGTTTAATTGAATTGCCGAATGGTGAATTAGCTGCACCAACAAATGATATTAATACTACTGTTGCTTTAGCATTATTAACTTCTATTTCATATTTTTATGCTGGAATCAAAAAGAAAGGTCTTGGATATTTCAAACGTTATGTTCAACCAGCCGTATTTTTATTACCAATCAACGTTCTAGAAGATTTTAGTAAACCTTTAAGTTTAAGCTTCCGTTTATTTGGAAACATTTTAGCGGATGAACTTGTTGTAGGTGTTCTTGTTGGTCTTGTTCCTTTAATTATCCCAATTCCAGTAATGTTACTTGGTGTTTTCACAAGTGCAATCCAAGCATTAGTATTTGCTACATTAGCTGGTGCATATATTGGAGAAGCAATTGAAGATCACCATTAATAATAAAACATCTTTGCTTTGTTATCCGATCTTCTTTACAATTACTCTTCCTTCATGTAGTGAATGAGTTTGTTTTGCTTTTGCTGCATTTAAACGGTTTCGAGAGTCAAGAGCAGAAGAGAAGCAAAGGAATAATCTTTGATTCTGGTTCTTTTGCAGAATTAACATTTTCAAACTGGCTAAGGCAAAGGCGTAAAACAAAAGAAAATTCAAAAAATGAACTTTAATTTAAAAAAAATCTTTTTTTTTGTTGATTATTTTAAATAAAAAAAAGATTTTTTTTTAAATTAAATTAAACTAAAATTAAAATATAATATATGATATTATTTTTTTTATAAAATAAAAAATAATATCATATATTTCACTAAGAAAGATAATTTTTTAAATTGATTATGACAGTTTTTATAATCGATAGAAAATACTTTTTTGTTTTTTTTATTTTGTCTTAATCGAATTTAATCAATTTAAAATAGAATATTTATACAAAAATTATTTATGAAAGACTTTACAACTTATTTATCAACAGCTCCTGTAGTTGCTTTAGCTTGGTTTACAGTAACTGCTGCTTTATTAATTGAAATTAATCGTTTCTTCCCTGATCCATTAGTTTTTAGTTTTTAAATTGAAAAATCGAATTAAAATTCTTATTAAAAATTTTTAATAAGAATTTTAATTCGATTTTTCAATTTAAAAACTTATAGATTTTTTTTTAACAACAATTGATTGTTGTTACAATATAACAAAAAATTTAAATTTTGAAATAACTATATTCTTAATTCATTTCAAATTTATGAAATTATATATAGAATTAAATCAATTTTTTCTTTTGTATTTAACTAAAAACCCAATTTTACTTTTTAGCCATTTATTTGGAATCAAAGATTATTCAGTATTAAATATTGCGTCTTTCTGTTCACTCTCAAATTCCAAAGATCAGCAATTTGAAAAGAAAGAAGCGTATTTGCTTCTTATTCTTTCACTTCTATTTTTTGGGGAAGCCAAAAAGGAGGATTTATGATGAATAATAATATCTGGCTTGGTTCTGTGGTTTCATCTGAAAATTCATTTCTTTTCTCCCTTTTTTTGCAATGGCTGAATTTGCCTCTTCGGTTCGCTTTGGCAGTGCAGTGCATCCCCTGCTTTGGAGAAGAAGCAAGCGAAGCAAAGGAGTGAGAGAAGCAATGGAGCCAAAGCAAAGGAGTGAGAGAAGCAACGGAGCCAAAGCAAACAAAGATAATAATATTCAATGCATGCGTTCTTTTTTTTTTTGAGATTTTGAAGAAAACAAAGAAGCAAAATATATCTGATCTTTTTTTTTTATTTTCTTCTTTATTCATCACTTCTTCAAACTTGGTCTGCTGAGCAAAGAACTGAAGCAAAAAAAAAGCTACAATCTCCAATTTCTAAAGAACCTGTGAGATCAGCTATTATTCAGGGCATTTTCACTTTGTAACGGAGTAATAAAGCACACTGGATATTTTTGCTTTTTAGCTTTTTTTTGTTTTGGTTCTCCATTTCTTCACACTTGGCTCTTTAACTTATTTGCAGAGAAAAGGAGTAAAGGAGCAAATAACAGATGCTAAGTGTCCAATGTGAAAAAGAAAGAAGAATTCACAACAGGAGATTTTTAATAAGTAAAACAAAAATTTTAATATAAATTAAAAATACATTAAAAATAAATGTGAATATAATTATTATATTAAAATCTTCTTATATTTTATTTAGTAAAAATAAAATATAAGAAGATTAATTATTTGTTAAATTGCTTAAATTTAACAAACTCTTTCAAAAAATTTATTATTACAATTGATATTATATGCCTACAATTCAACAATTAATTAAAACGGCTCGAAAAAAAATGACAAAAAAAACAAAAGCCCCTGCTTTAAAATCTTGTCCTCAAAGAAGAGGTATTTGTTTACGTGTTTATACAGTAACACCTAAAAAACCAAATTCTGCATTAAGAAAAGTGGCTCGTGTAAGACTAACTTCAGGTTTTGAAGTAACTGCATATATTCCAGGAATTGGGCATAATTTACAAGAACACGCAGTTGTTCTTGTAAGAGGAGGAAGGGTAAAAGATTTACCTGGAGTAAGATATCATATTGTACGTGGAACTCTTGATACAGCAGGAGTAAAAAATCGTGTACAAAGCCGCTCAAAATATGGTGTAAAATTAGCTGCTACAAAAACAACAACTAAAAAATAAAAAAATATAAATTTTTTGACTGTTTGTAAAACAGTTTTTAACTGTTTCATTTATTTCTTCTTATTTAAATGCAATTATGTGAATAAAAAAACAAATTGCATTTAAATAAAAAGAAAATTGAATTCCAAGATATATATATATTTCTTAAATCCTTTTTTTATAAAAAAACTTTCGATTTGAATTGCAATGCTGATTAAAATATAATTAATTGTATTTAATTTGGCATAATTAAATAATTTTTTAATTGTGCCAAATTAAATAAATTTTACCAAGTTGCTTGATCTCCACGACGATATTGTAAATATGCTGTTACAAATAAACCAGCAATAGTAACAGGAACTAATCCTAAAACAATTCCAGAAAGTAAAGGTTCTACCATAATAAATAAAAAATTGTTGTTTTTATATATAAAATCTGTTCTTATCTTTTCAAAAGTTGTATTTATTTTGAAGTTGTTAATTATAGATAAAAAAAAATATCTAATCGGTTAAATTATTAAAGACAATTTTTAAGAAAATCAAAAAAAAAAATTTTTAATTTTTCTTAACTACCAGAAATCAAAATCAATTTTGCTAAATAAAAAAATTTATCAAAATAATTTTATTAAATTAATCTCACTTCTTTATTTTTTTAAAATGGGGATAGAGGGACTTGAACCCTCACGATCGCAAAGATCAACGGATTTTCAATTCATTTAAAATTGATTTTTAAATTTTCTTCAATTTTCTTCTGTTGGACTCTATCATTATCTTAGAAAGAAGATAGCTTTCATTGAGTCTCTGCACCTAAAATAAAACACAAAAAAAATTAATTGTTTTATACATTGGCTCAGTATTCCTTATTGTATTTTTAGAATCTTTTATTCCTGTTAAAGGAATCATACTTTGTTTAATCGTATTTCTAGACTCTAAACTCCTATTAAATGATTAAAAGATTTAACAAAAAGGTTTTCTGATTTTGAAAGCTTTCACTTTTTAAAATTATTTAAAAAGGCTCAAAATTATTTATTTTTAAGTCCGTAGCGTCTACCATTCCGCCATATCCCCATCAAATTTTATTTATAGAAATATTATAGCATTTTTTATTTTTTTTTGCATTTTTTATTTTTTAGAAAAATAATTGAATAACTTCAATTAAAATCAAATATTCCTAGTAATTAAAATGTTTAATTCTTATCTGAAAGATTTAACATTTAAAAAATGTTAAAATTTTTAATAAAGTTTGAAAATCCTTTATACTTTTTTAAAGTATAAACAACACTTTTTAAAAACTTTAAATCAATAAAAATGTGAATATTATTGAAAATATTCACAACAAACAAATTCATAAAAAAAGATTTCTTATTTTACCAAAGATTTTTATTAATTAAAAAAAAAATAAAAAAAAATCATTAAAAACTTTGAATAAGTTTTTAAACATTGGTTATCTTAATAAGAAATTATATTGGTTTTATTTTGGTATAAACCAAATTAGTTGAAAATATAACTTGAAAATAAAACAGCTAATACAAAGATTAGTAATAGTCCCCAATAAAGACTAGTACGGTTAAGTTCAACAACTTGTTTATTGGGATTAGGTCTAGCCATAGAAAAAGAAAAAATTAATAGGTCTAGTTCAAAATTTTATTTTTTAATTAATTTGATAAACTCTATCTATAATATATTTTATAGAAATAAAATATATCTATAAAAATGTCAAATAAAAAAAGCGTAAAAAAAAAAGAAATAAAGAATCTAGCCTAGTTCTAAAAAGTTGACGTATAAATATATAAAAAAATGCTTTTCTTTTAATTAAATTTTAAAATTATAGCATGTGTTAGTGAAAACAAAAGCAAACTTAAAATAAAAGGACTATAAAAGTAAATTATTTTATTAAAAAATCGAAAATTATCGTTGAATAAATTGCATTGCTGTAATTGAACCTAAAAAGAAAATTGTTGGAACAGCTAATGCGTGAATTGATAACCAACGTACAGTGAAAATTGGATAAGTAATAGCTTCTGTTGATTTTCTTGTTGTCATAAATTTTTTGAAATCAATATTTCTGGTAGGTCACATAATTTTTTATTTTTATTCGATAAAAAAATTTTATAATTTTTAATATTTTATTTCATTTTTGTTTATCAAATAAAATCATTTATATGAAAGAAATGATAAATAAAAATGAAACTTAAAAAAATGTGCCAATAATCCAATGATATTTTTATAATTTTTAATTTATAAAATAAAATTATCCGTATGGAACGGACCCTTTAGGGTGGACTTAAAATGAAAATAAAAAAATAAATCTTTCTTTTGTTTGAATTTTTTTTTACTAGTTGATTTTTCACTTTTTTGCCTCTTTGCACTCGGCTCTGCAAAGAAGCGAAAAAGCAAAGAAAATGCCAATAAGAGCAAATTCAAAAATTTGGATTATCAATGAAAAAATCAATAAAAATAAAGATAGAGTAATTCAATCCTTAAAAAAAAAAAATAAAAATTGTTAAAATTGATTAAAATATTAGAAAGTTTTTTTTCATAAAAAAATCATGATTACTTTTTTTATTATAATTATCGAAATTATACTTTTTTGCTTTTTTGCTTCTTCATTTATGAAGAAGCAAAAAGATGTAAAGAAAATACAAAAATATTATTTTAAAGATTATTGATTGAATTTAATCTCAATTTTATTGGAACCTTAATATAAGGTTCTTAATATTTTTTCTTTAAGCTTTGTTCAAAAATCCATATTGAATTACATAAAAAAACACAAGTGTAGGAATAAATTTAATTTTTATTATAACACAAAAATTAAATATTAACATTTTTACTTTTAAAAAATGTTAATATTTAAAAAAAAAATAATAAAACAATTACATAAAAAAATTACATCTTTAATTATTTTTTTATAGTAAATGAATTACTAAATAGTATTTATTTTTTCAATCAAATAATACTTTCATTTCATGAATATAAAAAAAATAATTTTTTGTATATTAAATAATTTGAACTTTGAAATTCAAATAAAACCAAATAAATTTTTATATGTTTTTTAATATTTTTTCTTAATTTAAATTTTGTAACCTTGGTATTGTTTTAGTTCACAAAACAATATCATTTATTGATTCTTTTAAATCAAAAATTTGAAATGATTTTTGATATTGTTTTTTTTCTTAAATTTTGCAAAATTTAAGAGGAAATAAAACAAAGAAGCAAAACAACTTAAAATTTTTGATTTTAAGGAAAAAATAGAATATTTAAAATTTGAGCAATTTATTTATGCCTAAAAAAAAAACACGTTATTTTTTACCAGACTTTGTTGATATGCAAAGGCAAAGTTTTTTAAATTTTTTGGAAAAAGGAATTATTGAAGAATTTGCAAAAAGAAATCCTATAACAAATGTTCATAAAAATATTGAAATCTTCTTTTATCCAGAATATTATCGTTTGACAAAACCTTCTTATACAATTCAACAAGCTGTTTTTTATCAAAAAAGTTATATATCAAAACTTTATGTTCCAGTTCAATATACTGACAGAAATAAAAAAAAAATTCTTTTAAAATGGATGCTTCTTGCACAATTACCATTAATGACAAAAAGGGGCCATTTTGTACTAAATGGTTCTGCAAGGGTTATTGTGAACCAATTAGTACGTAGTCCAGGAATTTATTTTCGAGAAAATTTTTATGAAATTTATGGAAATTTATGGAATCCAAAACCAAATGCAGTTGCAAAAAGATTTTATGCAGATATTATTTGTTTAAAAGGAACCTGGTTAAGAATTGAAATTGATAAAGATTATTGCATGTGGGTTCGTTTAAAAAAAGGACCAAAAATTCCACTTTTATGGTTTTTAATAGGAATGGGATTAAATGAAAAAATGATTTTTCAATCTGTAATCTCTCCAAACTTTTTATTAAAAAGTTTTCAGAAAGATAAGAAGAATTTAAAAAGTTATTCAAAAAAAACTTATCTATATGTAAAGAATGCACCAGAAGCTTGGAATGAAATTGCAAAACTTTTAAATTTAAAAAAGGGTAATATAAAAACGATAAATAAAAAAACCACAAGTATTGCTGTTTCTTCACTATCCGCTTCTTCGCTCCTTCGCTTCGGCTCCGCCGAAGCAAAAGAAACAGAGTCGAAGGAGCGAAGAGAAAGCGAACCGAAGCGCAGCGAAGGTGAACGTGAAAACAATATCAATAAAAAAAATAATAAGAAAAAAGAAACCTTAGAATTTGGAAGAAAATGGTTTTTTAAAAAATTTATGAATCCTAGAACATACGATTTAAGTAAACAAGGACGCCTATCAATTAATCAAAAACTTTCATTAAATCTGTCTCCACAACAAACAACATTAACAGCTCAAGATTTATTATCTGCAACTGATTATTTGATGAAAGTCGAAAAGGGAGTTTATGAAATTGATGATATTGATCATTTAAAAAATCGTCGTGTACGTTGTTCTGGAGATCTTATTCAAGTCCAATTTGGTATTGGATTAATGCGTTTAGAAAAAGCAATAAGATATAAATTAAATAATGATAAAAATTTATTTAAAAATGTTATATCTACATATAAGAAAGAATCTGGCATTTCAAAAAAAATGCATTCATTAAATTCAGTTCACTCTGTGTCTCCTTCACTTGGTGAATTAAAAAGCATCCGTAGCTCAAAAGCAAAAACAAATGAAAAAAAAATTTCATCAACAAAAAAAAATTCTTTAAAAAAAGATTTCACATTTAATAAAAATAAAGATCTTTCTTTTGGAATTGGAGATTATTCACAATCAGGGAACTCGCAGAAGCGGATGCAAGAACAATTTTTGATTTCAAATAATCTTAAATTTTTCGCTTTAAATTCAATCATTCAACCAAAATTTATAAATGGAGCTTTAAAAGAATTTTTTGGAACCCATCCTTTATCTCAATTTATGGATCAAATAAATCCTTTATCTGAAATGACCCATAAAAGACGTCTTAGTTCTTTAGGTCCTGGCGGAGTTTCTAGAGATACAGCAACATTGGCTGTACGTGGAATTCATTCATCTCACTATGGTCGAATTTGTCCTATTGAAACTCCTGAAGGGAAAAATACTGGATTGGTGAACTCTTTAACAACTTATGCTCGTGTTAATAATAAAGGCCTTATTGAAACACCTTTTTATAGTCTTTATAAAGGACAAGTTCAAAAAAATTATGGAAGGATTTATCTTTCAGCTGAAAAAGAAGAATTTTTTAAAATTGCAACCCCTGATTTAAATATTTCAAATATAAATTTTTTACCAAAACAAAAAATACCTGTTCGATTTGGAAAAGATTTTATTCCTACTTTTCGACGTTATGTTTCATTTATTGGAATTTCACCTGTTCAAATGATTTCGATTGCAACCGCTTTAATCCCTTTTTTAGAACACGATGATGCTAACCGAGCTTTAATGGGATCAAATATGCAACGTCAAGCTGTACCTTTAGTAAGATCGCAAAGACCTTTAATCGGAACAGGTTTAGAAGCTCGCTCTGTATCGGATTCAGGACATGCTTTAGTAACAGCTAAAAGTGGTTATGTTTTGTATGTAAGTGGATCTAAAATTCTTTTATATACAAATTAATATAAACTGAATTTTTATATGATATTTTTTGCTTTTTCTTCTTTACTTTTGGTTATTAACTTTCTGTTACTTTGACGTTTATTTTTTTCTCTGCTTTTTATTTGCACTTTCGTTTCTTTGCTTCGCTCCTTTGCTTTCGCTTCTGTTCAGTTGCGCGCCACTTTGTGGGGCGCACCAAATGTGAAGAAGCCAACCGCTTTGGCAAAATTCGTGTGCAGTTGGCTTCTTCACGTTCGCTTCTGCTCTTTGCTCTACAAACCAAGGTGAAAGAGCAAAAAACAGAATTAAAGGAGCAAAAGAGCACAGAGAGCAAAGAGCAAGAAAGTGCCACAAAAGAAGGAAGTAAGCCTTAGCTTCTTTCGCTTCAGCAAAGCTTTTCATATCGATTTGCTTCCTTGCACTTGGCTTTTTGTTCACCGTGAGTGGCTTGCATTGGCTTAATCAAGTGTGAAGAACTAAAGTGAGAAGCTCTGTAGTGAGCAAAGAGCCTAAAAGCTGAAGCAAGCTGCTTCTTTCCTTCACACTCAGTCATGCTTCTTTCTCTTCAACTTGGTCACGCTTCGGTTCTTCACTCTGTGAAGCAAAAAGACGAAACACTTTGCTTTGGCTTTTTGCTCTCTGCTCCTTTGCTTCTACTTTGTCGAATGCAAAGGCTCGCTTTGACTTCGACAAACATGGAGGCTCGTTTCAGTGCTTTTGCGTGACCTAAAGCAAGTAACCCAATGTGAACTGCTGCTTGCTTCTTCTCTGCTTTTTATTACTTGTTTCACGCCACAAAGAGCTGAACTAAAGGCAGAACAACAAATACTTTTTTTGGGTTCAGCAACCCCTAAAAAGAAGAGAAGAAGCAAGCTGATTGTTCTGAATTGCAACGCTTTAACTTCACTTACTTCACAATCTCTGACTCTTCTCTTATTTGCTCTCTGCTCCGTCACTTCATTTGCTTCGCAAACTCCTTCGTCTTCTTTAGCTTTGTTCTTTTACCTCTTCGGCTTTGCCTAATCCACAAAATCGAAGAGGTAAAAGAGCAGAGAGCAAAGGAGCGAAAGAGCGAACTTAGCTGCAGAGTCAAGAAAAATCAAAAATAAAGAGAAAATTCAAAAAAATGTAAGATTACATCTTATTAATAATTAAAATTTTTTTGATTTAACATAAAATTTATAAATATTTTTTTATTTTTTTACTTAATTATTATTTAATTAAAAAACATTTTCTTTGCTTTAGTTCACTTCTTCGTTTCTTCACATTTGTTGAAGAAACTCCAAGTGCAACAATATTTGATTCTGTTTTTTGGTTGAATCAAATCTTTCAATAATTTACAATTTAAAAAAAACTTTGAATTTGCTTTTCTTTATTGCTCTTTGCTGCTTCTTCTCCACTCCTTCTTTTTTTCAAATTCCTCCTTCATTGATTCCCTGTGATAGAATAACAAAGAAGGCTCACATCTTTGTTTTGCTATGCAAATGCAAAGAAGGCATTTTAGTCCATTCATTTGTGAAGAGGTTTCTTTTCGTTTTTTTGGCGATTCTTTCGAATCTCCAATTCTAAAATGTATTTACTTCACTCTTTTGCTTTTGCTTCAGCTTTCTTAAGTGCAAATGAATGCGAAACAAAGAAGTGAGCCAGATATTTTTTAAATATTTGATAAATAAAGAATGAATTCCTTTCACTTGGCTCCTTCTTTTGCATCAGATATTATGGTTCAGCTCTGCTGAATCACTTTATTGCTTATTTTGGTGCTTCTTCACTTCACAAAGGAGCAAATTGAGTGTGAAGAAATTTGTCAGATCTGAATAGAAGTGAAGAGTCTCAGATTTTTAATAATAGGAGATTATTGCTTATTTCTGTCTTTTCCTTTGCTTTTCTGCAACTGAGGATTGTAATATCCAATGTAAAAAAAATCTCTGATTGTTCTTCTTTTGCTCTGCTCCTTTTTTTTCGCTTCGGCTTCGTCAAGGCAAATGCGAAGGCTCACTTCAATGTGACTCGGCAAAGTCCTTCACATTTTACTCTTTGCTCTTTAGCCTCGGCTTGGTCCCGTAAACACACCGAAGGGTACCCCCCATTCACTTCTTTGCTTCGTTTTTTCGCTCCTTTGTTTCGGTTGCTCACTTTTGGTTGCACATCACTTCTGCTTCACTGAGGAGGTGTGCTTTGCTTAGGCTCTTCACTTCTTTGCAAAGCGAAGAACTGAGGCGAAGAAGCGAAGGGCCAAAAAGTTGAGTGCGAAGGTGCGCACCAAGTATGAAGAGCCGAAGCAGCGCGCAACTAAAAGCAAGGAAGAGGCACACCAAAGCAAGCGTGAAGAACCAAGAAGAATAATATCTAACTTATGGATTTGTGGAGCAAAGAATCAAATGCAAAGAATCCACAAAGGAGCAAACAACCAAAAAAATTCATTTTATTTTAAAAGGAATCAAAAATAAAAAAATGGATCTCAACAAATAAATTAATATTTATTTGTTTTTATCAAAATCTAAAATTGTAGACTCTTAACATATTTTGTTATATTTTTAATATTTTACAAAAAATTTTAATATTTGATTAAATTTTCTTTTAAAAACTTTTGCTTTTACCTTTTTTAGATCACCGCTCTGTTGCTTGCTTCTTTAACTTCTTTTTGATCTTTTGCCGCCTCTTCGGCTCGGTTGTGCAAGCGCTTCACTTTTGATCTGCAAAAGTGAAGCGCTTGCACAACCGAGCCGAAGAGGCAAAAGAAGCGAATTTAACGATTCTGAAAGAAAGATTCATGATTCAATCTGGCTGTAGAGCAGAGAAATAGCAGAATCAAAAATCTAAAATATTTCTTTTAAGAAAATAGAGAAGATATAAGAAGATATTAAGTTTTACTACAATTTAGTAAAAATTTGTAAAAAATATACTATTATTTCTCAAGTAATTAAATATTCATTGCAAAAATACCAACGTTCAAATCAAGACACTTGTTTAGTTCAACGTCCTATGGTTTTTGAAGGAGACTGGGTTCAAGAAGGAGATTTATTAGCAGATGCTGCATCCAGCCAAGCTGGAGAGCTTTCATTAGGTCAAAATTTATTAATTGCTTATATGCCTTGGGAAGGTTATAATTACGAAGATGCAATTTTAATAAGTGAAAGATTAGTTTGTGAAGATCTTTACACATCAATCCATATTGAAAGTTATGAAACAGAAACTCGAAAAACAAAGTATGGTTTAGAAGAAATAACAAATCGAATTCCAGATTTTTCATCACAAAGTGATTCACAAAGCGAAAAAAAAGTAATTTCTCATTTAGATCAAAGAGGAATTATTCGAATTGGCACATTTGTTCAAGAAGGAACTGTTTTAGTTGGAAAAACAACCCCAATTCAAAAAAAATTTAAATCTCCATATCAAAAATTATTATACACAATTTTAGAAAAGGAACTTGATACTGTTAAAGATACTTCTCTTAGAGCTCCTAAAGGTTTAAAAGCAAAAGTTATTGATATAAAAATTCTAAAAAAAAATATTTTTAAAAAACCTGAACATGTAAAAATTTATTTAGCAGAAAAAAGAAAAATTCAAGTTGGTGATAAAATGGCAGGACGTCATGGAAATAAAGGAATTGTTTCTCAAATTTTACCAAGACAAGATATGCCATATTTACCGGATGGTACTCCTTTGGATATGGTATTAAACCCTTTAGGGGTTCCTTCACGTATGAATGTCGGTCAAATTTATGAATGTCTTTTAGGATTTGCTGCAAAATATTTAAAAGAATTTTTTCGTATAACACCTTTTGATGAAATTTATGGGGCTCAAGCATCTAGAAGTTTTGTTTTTTCAAAATTATATGAAGCTAGATTAAAAACAAACCAAAAATGGATTTTTAATCCAATTTACCCAGGAAAAATTAAACTTTTTGATGGCCGCACTGGAGAACCTTTTGATCAAGCTGTAACAGTTGGCATTGCTTATATGCTTAAATTAGTCCATTTGGTTGATGATAAAATTCATGCTAGATCTACAGGACCTTATTCCTTAGTAACTCAACAACCATTAAGAGGGCGTTCAAAATATGGAGGACAGCGATTAGGAGAAATGGAAGTTTGGGCATTAGAAGGTTATGGAGCTGCTTTTACATTGTTAGAAATGTTAACAATCAAATCGGATGATATTACAGGGCGTATGACTTTATGGTCCAATCTTCTTTTACATAAAGAAATTTATATTGGAACTCCAGAATCTTTTAAAGTTTTAGTATGTGAACTTCAAGCTTTATGTTTAGATATTGGATTATATCGTTTAAATCAAGCAGGTTTTTTTAAAAAAGTTGAAAATTTAATTCGATTACCTTAAAAATCTCTTTATTTTATTAAATCTTTATTTTATTAAAAAATTTTATTAAAAAAGACTGCAAATAAAATTTGTTTTTAGAGAGATTTTATATCGAATATTTATAACAATAAAAAACAAAGATTTTCATTTCTTTTAATTATTAAATATTAAACAAAATAATTTTAATTAATTTTTTTATGTTATAATAAATATATAATAATATTATTAAAAACTTTCTTAAGAATTCTAAATGAAGCTGTTAGATTTTAAAAAATCTCCAACAGTTTTGAAGCCGAATCATTTTTTTTATTGATTTAAAATAAAAAAATGATTTAGGATAACTAACCAAGACAATTAATTTAATTAATTATGTAAATTTTTACTGGTGCTGGATTTTTGTATCTTTCCTTAAACAGGGTGATTTTAAAAACTAAATTTTGAATTTTTATATTCAATATTTAGTCTATAAAAATGGAAAAAGTAATAAGTTTGAGTTGATTTTTAATGAATCGAAGAAATGCAAAAAAAAAGTTTTTTTTGCATTCTTTCAATTATAATTCTTTTTTAATTAGAATTGAAAAACTTAATTTCTTTTCATACTCCAAAAAATAAAATTTAAAATTGAAAACTTTTATTAAAGTTTTTAATTGCATTAGTCATTCTTTAATTAAGAAAAAATTCTTTTTAATTTTATTATATAAAATGTTAAACATCATTTATTTTTCAATAGATGTTTAACATTTTATATAATAAAATTATATATATATACTTATATATATATTTTATTTGCTTTTATTTTTCTCTAAAAATTATTTAATATTTAATTTTTGAAAAACTTATTTTTTAATCTGAGATTCTTTATTAAAATTATAAGTTTTATATTAATAATATTTTAGAATGTTTTTGTATTCTTGTACTTATATTACTTATAAAACAAGTAAAAAAAGAATTAGGGACTTAGACATATAATATAGATTATAAATCTATATTTTAACTTTATTTGAACTTAAAAAAAAACAATCTTCAATTTTTGCTTTTTTGTTCTTTCTTTTTCAGTTGGATTCTTTTTTTTTAATTGTTTTTTCTTCAGAGTGGGGCGTCCCCTGAAGAAAAAAAATATTGGATTCTGCAACTGCAGAGTTGCTTTTTAATCAGAGATTGTTCTTTCACTTCTTTATTCTTACTTATTTTGTTACTTTAGATTTGCTCCTTTGCTTTGGCTTCGCTAAAACCAAATTGCAAAACAAGTGCAAAGATATTAAAGATTGTTTCAAATTCAAATCTTTGCTTTCACAAAGCAAAAACAATCCTTTTCTCATTTGACTCTTTGAGCAACCTTCTCTCACTTCTTTATAGAGGGAAGAAGCGCTTCTCTTGAACCTTGTAGTGGCTGGCTTATTCGCGCTCCACTCCTTTGCTTCGACTTCTGCTTCTTCCCTTTAGGTTGTGCTTCGGTTCGGCTTCTTCGCTCCGCAAACCGAAGAGCCGAGGCACACTGAAGTGAAAGAGCAGAGAGCGGAGAGCAAAGCTCACTGAACACTAAATTGCGCACGGAAGGAGTCGAAGCAAAGAAAAAAAGAGCAAACCAAAAGAATAAAGAATAAAGAATTAAGAATTAAGAATAAGAAGCCGTTTGCTCTGCAAAAGCAAAAGAACCAAAAAAAAAAGCAAAAGGCAAAAACTGAAAGATTGATTCTTAAATATTCAAAATCGATTAAATTAAAGTTAAATGTTTATAAGAACCACTAATATATTAAAAATTTTCTATTTAAAAGATTTCATATTATATGTCTCAATCGATTGTTAATTCTCATAATTTTGAACCCAAAAAGTTAGTTTTTGAATGTGAAACAGGAAATTATCATACTTTTTGTCCAATTAGTTGTGTTTCTTGGTTATATCAAAAAATTGAAGATAGTTTTTTTTTAGTAATTGGAACCAAAACTTGTGGTTATTTTTTACAAAATGCTTTAGGAGTTATGATTTTTGCTGAACCTCGTTATGCAATGGCAGAATTAGAAGAAAGTGATATTTCAGCTCAATTAAATGATTATAAAGAATTAAAACGTTTATGTTTACAAATTAAACAAGACCGAAATCCAAGTGTTATTGTATGGATTGGTACATGTACAACTGAAATTATAAAAATGGACTTAGAAGGAATGGCTCCACGATTAGAACGTGAAATCGGAATTCCTATTGTAGTTGCCCGTGCAAATGGTTTAGATTATGCTTTTACTCAAGGAGAAGATACTGTTTTATCTGCAATGGCTCAACGTTGTCCATCGCTTCTTCACTCTGATGTTGTTTCCCCTTCTAGTCTTCACATAGACTCATTAAGTTCTTCACCTACTTTGCAATCTCTGAGTTTGCTACATGAATCAAAAGAAACTAAAGTGAAAGAACCTAAAGAACAATCATCGAATAATTTAATCAAAAAAGAAAAAGCAACCCCTCTTGTTTTATTTGGTTCTGTACCAAATACTGTAGCTACTGAATTAAATTTTGAATTAAATCGACAAGGTATTGCAATATCTGGTTGGCTTCCATCTCAACATTATGTAAATCTTCCTGCTTTAGGAAAAGATGTATATGTTTGTGGAATTAATCCATTTTTAAGTCGAACAGCAACAACTTTAATGAGACGTCGAAAATGTCAATTAATTGGAGCTCCATTTCCGATTGGACCTGATGGAACACGCGCATGGATTGAAAAAATTTGTTCTGTTTTTAACATTATGCCTCAAGGTTTAGAAGAACGTGAACAAAAAATTTGGCAAAGTTTAGAAAATGATTTGCAATTTATTCGTGGCAAATCTGTTTTTTTTATGGGAGATAATTTATTAGAAGTTTCATTAGCAAGATTTTTAATTCGTTGTGGTATGATTGTTTATGAAATTGGAATTCCTTATATGGATCGACGATTTCAAGCATCGGAACTTGAATTTCTTCAAAAAACATGTTTAGAAATGAATGTACCCATTCCTCGTATTATTGAAAAACCGGATAATTATTATCAAATTCAAAGAATTCGTGAATTACAACCTGATTTAGTTATTACTGGAATGGCTCATGCAAATCCTTTAGAAGCTCGAGGAATTACAACAAAATGGTCAGTTGAATTTACTTTTTCTCAAATTCATGGGTTTTCAAATGCACGTCAAATTTTAGATTTAGTGACTAGACCTTTAAAGCGTCAAAAAACTCTTAAAAATTTTAATTTTACAAAATAAATTTATAAAAATTGTCTTGTTATTTCTTTGCAAGTTTTTTGCGTTCTTCTCATTCATTCTTTACTTTATTTTTTTATCGGCTCTTTTGCTTTGCAAACTTAATAATCTCAAATTAACTCCTTTGTTTCATTTCCTCTCTTTTTAGCAAAGTGAAGAAGGAGTGAAGAAGAGATTCCAAAAGAATTTAAAAGATTTTACCCAAAAGAAAGAAGTGAAGATGCAGAAAAAGCAATTAAAAGAGTCTGAAATAATAAGAAAATCTGTTATTTTACATAAAATAAATTATAAATTTTATTATTTATTTAAGTTTCTTATATATTTTTTATACTTTTTTGTATTCCATTTTTTTGTTATTATACTTAATGATTAAATACGGTTTTTTAAACAAAATTCTTTAAAATCTTATTATTAGAATAAGAAATATATTGATATATTTCTATTTAAATACGATTTAAAAATTGATTTTATCATATAATATGTGAACTTTTATTTCTCTTTGTATATATAATTTGAAATTATACTTCTTTTAAATTTTTTTTTAAGCTTGTAAATAAAAAAAACAAATATTTTATATATTTTTCCTTATAAGTTTACTTAATCAAGTAATTTTTTTTCAAAAATTTTACATATTTAAACTAAGTTTAGTTGTTAATAAAAGTTCTTAAACTCAGTTATTTATATTTTATTTTTTATTTATTTTAAATTTTGTTTGAACTTTTTTTAACTTCTTTTGAAATATCAAATTATTGCGTATTTGCCAAGTGTTCACAGATTTGCAAAACAAGCCTTTGCACTGAATTTTATTCACTCCTTTGCTCCTCTCTTTTGACCTTTTCATCTTCACTCTTTCACTTCTGGGCAGCACTTCAAGGCAGCACTTTGCTTTTGGTTGCGCACTGCTTCGTCTTTTCACTTTTTTTTTTCTTCACTCCTTCACAAGTGAAGAAGGCGAAAAGAAAAAGCAAAGAATCGAAGCACACTGAATGCGAAGAACCGAGATGGTGTACCCCAAATGCAAAGAAGTGTGACCGAAGTATGACCTAATGGGAAGAACTTTGTCAAGCTGTAAGAATGGAGAACCTAAATAAAAAAAATATGAGTTCAAAATGCATTGGTAAAGCAAAATGAAGCCTTTGCATAGGCATGCAAAAGTAGTGTTTCTTTATAATTACAGATTTGAAATAACAAAAGAAAAAGTAAAAAAAGCAAAATTCAAAAGTTGTTCTTTAGCAAAACAATAAAGAATAATCATCAATTTCAACAATATTTAAATAAAAAATATAAAATTTGATTTTTATACTGAATTTTTTTATTTTCTTTTATGGGTCAAAAAATTAATCCTTTAGGCTTCCGTGTAGGTATTACAAAAAAACATCAAAATCAATGGTTTGCTAGATTTCATAAGCATCAATATGCTCAGACTGTATTAGAAGATCGTTTCTTACGTCAAACTTTATTCAAATTATTACCAGAAATTGTAGAAAAACAATCAAATCGTTCTCAAGTTGTTCCTAAAATTTCACATATTAAAATTGAACGTGGTTTTATTCCTTATGAAATCGGAATTCAAATTCATGCTCAAAACTGTGAAATGTTTAAGTCTGCTGTAGAAAAAATGCAAGTGCAACCACAGCTAATTCATAATGTTTTAAAAAACCAAGTTCTTTTAGAACAAGCTGGGTTAAAAGCAAAAGAAATGAATTCATTAATTAATACTTTACCAACAACAAATTCAGAAATTGAACAGAAGGAAATTTCAAATATTAGTATTAAAAAATCGAAGACTTCACGCAAAGTTAAAAATTTTCAAAAACGTAAAAATGCGTTAAAGTTTTTCCAAGAACGTTTTTTAAAAAATATTTATTTGTTAAAAGAAGGGAAAAAAATTTCTAGAAAATTTAAAAAAACAGAATTTAAAGTTTCAACTAAGAAATCTTCTTCTAAAGAATTTAATACAAGAAATTTATCAAATTCTAGAAATTTTAAAAAAGATAAAACATCTTATAATAAAAATTTAAATAAAATGAAAAATAAAAATAAAGAGATTTCTTTTACTTCTAAAAAAACATACAATACAATTGTAAAAAAATATGGTGCTGTTCAATCAAATAAAATGACAAGATTTGTTGATTTATTTGTGGCTCAAACAAATCGCAAATTTATTAATGTATTAAAAACAGAAATGAATTATTGGAATAAGTTTTTAAAAAATCATAAACAACAACAAATCCAAAAATATGGATTCTTGAAAGAAGCTCCAGTAGGATATCAAAAAAAATGGAGTCTTATTAGACTTCAAAGAATTAAAACACAAAAAACTTTTGTTTTAATTAAATTATTAAAATCATTACAAAAACAAGCATTAAAAAATTTTGAAAATTTACGTCAAGAATATTTAGTTTTAGGAACTTTATCAAAAGCAAAAACTTTTGCTTATTTTCAAAAAATTCGTTTTATTAAATCATTAAGAAACTATATTCAACAAGTAAATAAACAATTAAAAAATCAAAAAAATTTTAAATCTTTCCGTTCTGCGGACCGCTTCTTTGCGGAGCGAACAGCTGAATTAAAAAATATTGATCTTCAAAAACAACAAAAAAACTTGCTTTCTTTAACGGAAATTGCATTAAGAAAAAAATTTGCTGATATTAAAAATGAGTCTCTAAAAGTTAAATTTATTGATTTTTTACAAGAAAAAGTAAAACAACATAGAACTCAAAATATTTATCTATATTTAGCAACTCTTTCAGATTCTCGTAAAAACTTACGAAAAATTCGTAAATTTACTAAACAACAAGCAAATTTCTTATTTGGAATTCATTTAAATGAAAATTATAATAATGAGGAAAGATGTCGTGATGTTGTAAAAAATAAAGTTTTACAAACAATTAAACAAATCAATCGAAAAAATGAATTACAAAAAACTTTCCAGGAAATCTTTTTTGAGCAATTACAAAAACTTAAAACAACATATCTTATGAATCTTGAATTAACTCCTAAAATTTCATTTAAATTTTATTCAGTAAAACCACAAAATTTAGAAACAAAAGCTTCTTTTGTTGCTGATTCAATTGTGGATGATTTAGAGAAAAGAAAAGCTTTTCGTAGAGTTATTAAAAAAGCAAAAGAAGATCTTATGAAAACATCAAAAGTAAAAGGAGTAAAAATCCAAGTTTCAGGACGTTTAAATGGTGCTGAAATTGCTCGCTCTGAATGGGTTCGCTCTGGTCGCGTACCTTTACAAACTTTACGTGCAAACATTGATTATTGTTATAAAACAGCTTACACAATTTATGGAATTATTGGTGTAAAAGTTTGGATTTATAAAGGTTATACAAAATCAACAAAAAATGTTTAAAAAAAGAATTTTTAATAAATAAAAATTATACTTAAATTCTATTCTTTTTTATAAAGATTTTTTTATTAAAAATTCTTTTTTTTTATTTCATTTTCTAAAATCACAATATTTTCTTTTTTAAATATATTAAAAAAAATCACACATATTCGATTCAATTCTCTCTTTATGTAATTTAAAGAAAGAGAGAATTGAATCGAATATGTGTGGTTTTTTTTTATTTGTTACTTTACTTAAAATAGAATAATTAATAGTATTAAAAAATATGACTTCTATTTCAATTTATTTTAAGAGTATTTTGTTATAAGATGAAAAAGAAATAAAAAAATTAAATAAATTTTTTAATAATAAATCAGTTGTTTTTTAACAACTGATTTTTAAATTTAAATTTTAACTTTTCTTAAAATGCAAAAATTAATTTTTTTAATAAAAAAAAATAAGTTAGTTAACAACCAAACCAATAAACTTAATAATATTAAAAAAAGAACCTTTTTCTCAACAAATGTATATTTACAAATAAAAAACTTACAAACTAAAAATTTGTTTTGTATTAAAAGTACAAAGACTTCTATAGAAAATTTTAATATTTTTTGGAATTGTTCATTTGATAAAGGGCGTTTAAAAAGTTTTGTTTCATGGTTTTTAAACACTTATGGAGAATATAAAACCATAGAGTTATTAGAACAATTAAAAAATTTAGGGTTTGGATATGCAACAAAAGCAGGAGTCTCTTTAGGTATTGATGATTTAAAAATACCTCCTCAAAAATTTGATTTGATAAATCAAGCTGAATCAAAGATATTTAAAGGAATCGAAAAATATAAAAAAGGTCAAATAACAGGCGTTGAAAGGCTTCAACAATTAATTGATGTATGGAATCAAACAAGTGAATTTTTAAAACAAGAAGTAATTCGATATTTTGAAACAACCGATTTATTTAACCCTGTTTATATGATGGCATTTTCAGGAGCTCGTGGGAATGTGTCTCAAGTTCGACAATTAGTTGGTATGAGAGGTTTAATGTCAGATCCTCAAGGAAATATTATTGATTTTCCTATTCAGAGTAATTTTCGTGAAGGTTTAACATTAACCGAATATATTATTTCAACTTATGGAGCACGAAAAGGTATTGTTGATACTGCTTTACGTACTGCAACAGCAGGTTATTTAACACGACGATTAGTTGATGTTGCACAACATGTAATGATTTCCCAATTTGATTGTGGTACAACAAGAGGTATTTTTTTATTTGACATGAAAGAAGGGGCTAAAACAATTTATTCTTTTCAAAATCGTTTAATTGGTCGTGTTTTAGCAAATGATATTGAATCTATCAATAAAGGATCTTCTTCGGTTCACTTTGGTTCGCTTCAGTTCGGTTCGCGAAGCGAAAGAAGCGAAAGAAGTGAAAGAGCCGATGTGAAGCAAATTGTTTTTAAAAAAGCTTATAGAAATCAAGAAATTTCCGCTTCATTGGCTGCTTCAATTGCAAAAATAACAAAAAAAGCTTTTGTTCGTTCTCCATTAACTTGTGAAACACGCAAATTAGTTTGTCAACTGTGTTATGGTTGGAGTTTAGCATCTTCAAAACTGGTACCCCTTGGAGAAGCTGTAGGGGTTATTGCGGCTCAATCGATTGGAGAACCTGGAACTCAATTAACCATGAGAACTTTTCATACTGGAGGTGTTTTTTCTGGAGGCTTAACCAATCAAATTATTGCACCTTATGATGGATATATTGAATATTTGGATACAATTCCTGGGACTTGTATTCGAACACCTCAAGGAGATATTGCCTTTTTAACAAAAGCGCAAGGCTCTTTTTTTATTAAAGAAAAAGATTCAAATGTTTCTTTTAAGAATTCTAATAAGAAAGAACATAATCCCATATTAACTAAAGAAAATTCTAAAAAACTTTTTCGATCTGAGTTTTATACAATTCCAGCTTATGCAATTTTATTTGCTCGAAATAAAGAACAAATTTTTAAAAAACAAATTGTTGCTCAATTTTCAAGCATTGCTCAACAACAAAAGCAAAGAGGAAATGCAGAACAAACTGTTTATGCAGAATTAGAAGGTCAAATTGCTTTTTTTCAAATTGATTTGTTAGAACAAAAAAATGAAAAATTATTTGAAGATATTGTGTTAAAGGCAATTGACTGGTCTAAAATTTGGATTTTATCTGGTAAAATTTATTATGATCCTTTAGGATTAAATTCTTTTGGAATTAATGGAGATTTTTTTAATAGAAATGCAACTTTTCAAAAAATTTATTGGCATAATTTAAACTCTTGTTTTCTGGATATTCCCTTAAAAAAACAAAAAAATAAAAACTTCATTTCTAAAGGAATTAGAAGAATTTCTTTAACAGAAAATATAGACTTTTTGTATAAAAAAAGAGCGAAAGATTATTCTTTGGCTTCTTCCCAGAGTGAAGTAAAGCCAATAAGAAGAAGCGAACTGAGCTCTCGCTTCGGTGGATTTTCTTCAGTGCAGTCGCATGCTGCCTCGATGAAGTTCTCTTCTCCTCTGGTTCGCGTTGGTTTTTTAGCAGAGCGAAGTGCTCTGATTCGCTTCTTCGCCTCGGCGAAGGAGCGAAGAAGCGCAGAAGTGAAGAAGCAAAATAAAATGAATGAGGCGAAGAAGCAAGAGCCAAAAACCCAATCAACGATTCTTTGGAACCAAAGATTAGAAAAGCCAAATGTTCAAAATTTTGAACAAAAAAAAAGTATTTCAAACATTCAGATAAAGAACTTTAAACTTAACAAAGAAAAAACAATTTTTTTTAATAAAATACCTAAAAATTTTTATATAAAAGGATTTAAAAATAAACGAATTTTCTTTTTAAATAAAAAATTTATATATTATTATTATATAAATCTTAAAAAAGATGATATTACTTATAATAAAAATTTAAATATTAAAAAAACAATAAATAAACTTTCTTATTTCTTTTTAATGAATCCCCCATTTGATCGTTTTTACATCTTAGATTATAAAACTTCATTAAACAAAAAAGTACAAAAAAATGTTGAAATACTCACAAAATCAAAGATTGTTTTTTCAAAATTTTATAATAATAAAAATGCAAGATTTCTCCCAATTGGAGAATCTTTGGAGGCTCGTTTTGGCGGAGTTTCTTTGACTCTGCCGACATCACAGATTTTTCGAAATCAAAGATTCCAAATGAATTTAAAAAATATTTCATACTCTAAGATTAAAATATATAATAAAAAAGAAAATTCTTTTTATAATTTGAAGTTCATTGGTATGAATGATATTTATAATATAAGAGAAATTGAAGATGATTTAAAAAAATCACTTATAGAAAAAAGAAAAACAAAAACAATTGCAAAAAAAATATGTTCATATTATAAAAAAGCCACTAATATGGCAAATTTTAAAGTGTTATTAAAAAATAATCCATATAGTCCTTATATTTATCCATTTAGAACATCAATAAGATTTTTTGTTTTTAAAAAAATTAATCGAATTCATTTTCTTTCTTATTATATGAAAAAGAGTCTTAAATCTTCAGTTGCAAGAAAGAAGAAAAAATTAACTTTTTCTTCCCTTCTTTCACAATCGCTGAGTTCTTTGATTCGCTTAGCTCCTTCACTTTCGCCTCTTCGCACGCGCTCCGCGCAAGGCTCTTCGCTTCGCACGCGCTCCGCGCAAGGCTTTTCGCTCCGCGAACCGAAGCGCAAGCGCACCAAAGCGAACCGAAGCGAAAGAGCAAAAGAAGCCAAAGATATCTCTAATTCAAATACAACAAAACAAAAAAATATAAAAAAACTAATGAATCCATTTTTTTTAAAAAATTCAATTCCAAATTTTCTTAAAAAGAAAAAAATAAAAAAAAAAATTTTTTCAATTATTACAGAATCTGAAGACTCTTTAAAAAGCCAGAGATGTTTGGAATTTTTAAATTTGGTTCTCACTTCACATGAAGAAGCAAACCAGGGTGTAAGCACAGAAGAGGCAAATTCAGAGATTCTGCAAGAACAAAAAGAAAATAAAGAATATCAAATATTTAAAAATACTAAACAAAAATTAAAAGCACAAGTAAATGAATCTCGGATTTCAAAAAAACTTAATTTTAAGTCTCTTTTTGTTTCGAATGCAATAAATAAATCCTATTTTAATTTAAATAAAGTAGTAAATGCATTTGTTTTGCAATCTCCTATTCTGAATAACAAATCAAAAATTGGGCGTTCTTTTCAAATTGGAGATTCAAAACAATCACAGATTGGGAATAATCAAAGATTCCAAATGGAAAGAAAATTCAAAGATAGTAAGAAAGCAAAAGCAAATAATATAAGTAATCAAAAAATTAATGATTTTTATAAAAGAAAACCAATTTTAACTCTTCCTGTAAATAAAATTTCTTTTAAAAAACTTGGTTATATTTTTTCTATAAATCGTCATTTTAAATCAAAAATTATTTCACCTTCATGTGATTCATTCTTTGATTCAGCTTTTCACTCTTTTGCTTCTACAGCTCTTTCGCTTCGTGAACCTAAGCAGAGCGAACCAGAGCCAATGCAAAGCGAACAGCAAAGAAAAGCTGCAGCAAATGCAGAGAAGAAGAAACAAAAAGATTTGACATCTTTTAAGGAATCAAAAGAACAATTTATTATAGTTTCTTCAAAAACAAAAGAAAAAAAGAATACTTATTGTTCAAAATCTAAAATAAAATCGGATCTTATTTTAAGTTATTTTCCATTAACAAATTCTTACAATATGCCTATAGATTTTTCGAATATTAATGATCCAGGTAAAAATTATCAAAAGCTTTCATTAGGAAATACACTTAATTTTAGTCCCTTTTCTAATATTGCTTTTCGTTGGTTTCCTGCCAATTCTCAAACAATCTCAAATGGTATTTATATTTGGTCAAAAAATTTTCTCATAAATGAACAAACAATGGAAACAGATATTCAAACTTCAAATAAAGTATACAGAGAAAATCCAGATTTTTATATAAAAAATTATTATTTTTTTCAAAAAAAAAGATGGATTAAAATTGATGGTTTATTTAAAAAATATAATAAAAAAGAAATTTTAAAATTTGATAACTCTATGAATAAACTTTCATATAATATGAAAAATAAAAGTACAAAAATTTGTTATATTTTTTCAAAAAATAATAAAGAAAGTCAAATTTGTTTTAATAATAAAAAGCTAAATAATAAGTTGCATATTTATGAAAAATTTGGGCCTTGCTTGCAAATTCCTTACAATTTAAAATTTCGTTATGATTTAAAGTTAAATCAAAGATTACAAATATTTGTAACAAAAAAATACATAAAACAATTTTTTTCTTTTAATCAACTCACATTTAAAGAACTTGAAGATGTTTTAAAAATAAAAATGCCTTTTTTTAATTTGATTACAAGATTTTCAAAATTTTCTGTTTATAAACAAGATTTTTATTATATTCCTCAAGAGAATTCTAGATTTAATATCTGGAATTTTAAAGAACACAATTTTTCAAATATACTATCCTCTAAATTTTATTTATCAAATCGGCAAGGCTTAAAAAAAGATCTACCTTCTGAAATTTCGGGTTTAACAAGAATTTATATTCTAAATTCTAATAAAAAATTAAAGACAAAACTTCAAAATCAGAGGCAAAACAAAGATAAACAATTTTTAATATCTTGTCTTTATAATAAAAAGTTAATAAATAAAAAATTATTTAAAAAAGTGGTTTTTGATAAAAAACACAAAAATAAAAAACACAAAAATTTTATTTCTTATATTAAAATAAATAAAGCATCTTATAATATGGATCTTAATCTAAGAAATAAAATGAGCCACAATATTACTTACAAAATATTTAAAGAACAAAAAAATAAAAAACTACAAAAAAATATAAACAGTAAAAAAATGAAATTTAGTAATTTTTATAAAGATTACGATTTCAGTAATAATTTCAATAAAAAAAGAATCAAAGAAAAAGCTTTTATTGCACAATTAAAAAATCAATCCTTATTTTTTAGTTATATACCATTCAGTTCGGTTGTTTCATTTTCTTCTCAATCTTCAAGTTCTCTGTTGCGCATACCCTCTGCGTCTAGCCAACCAGCAACAAAAGAAGCAAAAGAGATCTATAATTCAAAAAAGTCTCCAATTGAGAATGGAATGAATTTAAACAAATCTTCTGTTGTTAATAAACAAAATGAAAAATTTGAAAAAATGAAAAAAATGCACAAATCCGTGAAATCTAAACCTTTTATTTCTTCATGTCAAGTGGAAAGAATTAAAAAACCAGGTTGGGTTTATTTATTAATTGATTCTTTAAACTCATTTCCTCTTCGCTTCTGCTTCGCCGAAGCGAAAGAAGCAAAGAAATTAAAAAACAATTCTTTTCAATCAAATGAAAAATTAAAAATAAAAAATTTCCTTTCTTTTAAATTTTTGCATCAAACTTTTGTCGATCCAGGAAAAAAGATTATTCATGATATTTGTTTTGAACAAAATAAGATTTATATAGAAAATGTGACTTTAACTAGAAAATTAAAAAATAAACAAATTAACATTAATAAAATCTATACAAATAATAATTGTCGCTTTTTTAATGGAAAAATATCCAGTATGATTTTTAATGAAAATAACTTTGCTGATTCAAATAAATTGTTTAAAAAGAATAATCTTGCTTTATTACTTCGCCCAATTCAACATAAAATTTTACCAAATCCTCAACTTTTTAAAAAAGAAATATCCAATAATCAAAAAAATTCTTATAACAGTTATTCAATTTTATTTTATAAAGATTTTCATTCAAATTTATTAAATCTTCAAAATTGTCATAAAAAAAGTCTATCAAAATTTCCATCTGTAGATTTTCAAATTCATCCAGTATCCCATAATATAAACTTCTTTGATAGAATGCCTTTTGGTTCTTTAACTTCTTCACTCTCAGCAGAGTTCACTTCAGTTTGCTCTGCTAAAAAGCCAATGCAAAGAAACAAAGTTGGAAATTCCAAAATAATCCAATCCTCTAAAAAATTAAAAAATAATATAAAAACAAGCAAAACAAAATTACAAGCAAATACTATAAAATCCAAGGCTTCAAATAAAATGCTCGCAAAGCAAAGAAATTGTAAAAGTTTTATAACTCCTTATTATAAAACACCTGGAAAATTAAAAAAACAATCTTATAATAACATAGTTAGCTTTTATATGAAAAGATATTTGACCTATAATACATCTTCATTTTTCTCAAATGTTTTTTATTCTGCATATAAAATGCATTCATTTTCACTTGAATTAAAAAATACAAAACCTTTAGGTTTTGATTTTGGATTTAGTATTCCTACTATAATTTTAAAACCATCTTATTCCAATATAATAAAACAACAAAACTTAAATTTTTTAAAAAGAAATTCTTATATTTCTAAAAAAGAAAACAATTTAAGTCAAATGTTTTATTGCTTAATGAAAAAAAATAAGTTGCGAAAAGAATGGATTTCAAAAATTTTTCAAAATTTTCCGGTAGATGTTTCAAAATCGTATAAAAATAAAAATTGGTTGAATAAATATATAGCGTTTTCAAAAAATTTACAGGCAGATTTAAATCCTTTTTTTTCATTCTTTTATTTCTATCCATTTCCATTTATTGAATGGTCTTTAAGTCGAAAAGATAACGATTTAGCAAATAATATATTATCTTCGATTAAAAAAGTACAAAACTATAAACACTGTAGTTTTCCAAATTCATTGAGTGCAGAGCAATCAAATTTTAATTATAATATTAAATCTCAAAATTTAAAAAATACAATATTGAATTATAAACAATCCGGTATTCTAAATATTCATTCAATGAATATGCAGTCTTTTTCATTTACTTTTCCTCTTATTAAAAATTCTTTTTTACTTTATAAAGCTTACAATAAAATATTAGCAAATCAAGTTTATGCTAGCACAAGTCTATTAAGTCCTTTTGAAGGCGAATTATTAACACAAAACAACAATAATAAATGGTGGAACAAATATGCAGAGACTGATTTAAAGCATAAAAATTTTAATATAAAACATTATATCTTTTTAACAAAAAAAGATATATTTAGTATTTCACTTGATTTGAATTCCAATATAAAAATGAAAAAACATATGCAACAAGATAAAAAAATGAATGTGAATGAATACCTTAGTCTATTTTCATCTTTATATTCTAACAATAAAAATGTATTCAATAAAAATATTCGACAACAAACTCAAACAAAATTATTTGATAAACTTAAAAGTTCTTTAGTTCATACTTCTAATGTCCATTTAAATACATATTATAGTAATCTTAATAAAAAAAAATATAATATTTTAAATTTTGTAACTAAATATCAAAATAAAATTTATAAATTAAAAGGTTTATCAATCGGAAAAGTTTCAGAGAATAAAGTGTTAAATCTTCATTTAGGCAAATTTTTGTTAAGAGGAGATAATATTTCTTTTGATCAAAAAATTGACCAAACTGGACAAATTATTCATTTAAATTCAAAAAAAATAACTTTACGTTATGCTCAACCTTTTTTAATTTCACCAAAAGGGATTTTACATGTACAACAAGGCGATTACATATATAGAAATGCTCCTATTATTACTTTACCTTTTGAAACTTTAACAACAGGAGATATTGTACAAGGTATTCCAAAAGTTGAACAATATTTGGAAGCGCGTACAACACAAAATGGTCGATTTTTTCTTTATAGTTTACCTGTTTTACAAAAAGCAATTTTTGAACGTTATCGTACAAAATTACCTCTAGAACAAGCTGTTGCTCAAAGTTTCTTGAAAATACAACAAATTATTGTTGATGGAGTTCAAAGAGTATATCGATCTCAAGGGGTTAGTATTGCAGAAAAACACTTAGAAGTTATTGTTAAACAAATGACTTCGAAAGTTCAAATTATTCATGGAGGTCAAACAGGTTTTTTTCCTGGAGAATTGGTTGATTTAGAAATTGTTGAAAGTGTAAATAAATTTTTAATGGTAAAAATTCGTTATGAACCAATTGTTTTAGGAATAACGCGAGCTTCATTAGAAGTTGAAAGTTTTTTATCGGCAGCTAGTTTCCAACAAACAACAAAAATTTTAGCGAAAGCATCCTTATCAAAGAAAAAAGATTATCTTAAAGGTTTAAAAGAAAATCTTTTAGTTGGAAATTTAATTCCAGCAGGAACTGGGTTTATGAATTCTTATTAATTATAATTTTTATTTTATTCAAAAAAGAAATTATTGTTTGTTTTCCAATCAAAGATTGGAAATAATCTTTGATTTCAATCGAATTCAGAATTGAAAAAGTTTAACAAAGAAAGATTATTTGTAAATAATATTTTATTACAAATAATCTTTCTTTTGATTTTCCAATCTTTGATTGGAAATATCTTTGACTTTTATTTTCAAAAAAAATTTGAAAGTGGCAGACTATATTCAATGTTAAAAAATCTTTGACTTTGACTTGCTCTTTTGATTGATTCTAAATCTGCAATTTCAAGTTTATTTGGAATTGCAGATTTTCTTTTCAATTATTATTTTGTGATTTAACTCTGTAAAGCATCTAAATAATGTTTTTATTGCTTTGTAAACTGAAAAAAAAATCTTTTGTAATCAACAAAAGAACTTTGTTAAAAAGTTAAAAGCCAAACTTTGGTTGAAGCTTCCTTTGAAATCTTTAATTTCCTTATTGTAATATTCAGAAAGCAAAGTAAATAAGTTAAAATTTGATTTTTTAATTTATTAAAATAAAAGTTCATTTAAAAAATAAATAAAAATTAAAAACAAAATCAAAAGTATCAAAGATTTGATAATATTAAATAAATTTTAAATTGTTATATTTATATTAGAGGAATAAAAAGAAAAAGAATTGAAATATTCTTTCAATTTTTTTTCTTTTTATATTCTTGACTTTTTTTTTTTTCCTTTTTAAAATATAAAAAATAATATCTATAAAAAAAGAATTTATTTTGCTTCGGTTCGGCTCTTCGCTCCTTCCTCGGCGAAGCCGAAGAAGGAGCGAAGAGCCGAACCGAAGCGAAGAGCCTTGTGCGGAGCGCATACAAATACATTAATAATAAAATTATTTTTTTATAGAATCAAGTCTTTTCAGACAAAAATTAGCCTGCTTAACTCAATCGGTAGAGTATCGGTTTTGTAAACCGAAGGTTATCGGTTCAACTCCGATAGTAGGCTTTTATTTAAAATATATATTATGTATAAAAAAAATTTATAAAAATTTTTTGTAGAAAAATTAATCTCTTTTTAATTAATTTTTCTTATAAGAAGTAGTTAGGGTTGATTTTTTTTTTTGCTTCCAATTTTGGTCTTTTTTTTATATTAATCGATCAAAATTTTTGTTTTAGCTTTCTTGACTTAGCACATCAATAATGAAACATTAAAAAATAATAATGTATTAAATATGGTTTAATTAATTTAAACCTTGACAAGTTTATAAATATAAAACATCTTATAATCTGTAAATTTTTAACAGATTTAGATAATTTAAATACATCAACTTTTATTTTTTATTTTTGTTCAAGAGAACAAAAATGTTTTAAACATTTCTTTTGTTATTAAATAAAAACAAACGTAAAAAATTTTCTAAAAAATATGTTTTATTGGAGAATTTAATTTATGATTTCTTAAATTGGAGACTCTTGCAAGCACCAATGGGGAACGAGAATTTAGATTCTAAAAATAATAATAAACATTTACAATTAGAAAAAATTCGAATAAAAGATTTAGATTCTTTTTCACACTCAAGTAAAAATGATAGGGTTCTTTTAATGAAATCTTTTCAAATAAATCCAGGATCTTTTTTTCCACAAAAAAAAATTTTTATGCAATATTGGATTTTCCCTTTCATTGGGTTTGTTGGATTAACTTGGAATAAAAATTCAAATTTATTTGAAATTATTGATTTCAAAAAAAGTTTTTTTAATACAGAAACAACCAGAGTGAATAATATATTATTTATTAAAAATAATGAAAAAAAATTCATTGGTTGTTCTGTTCAGCATAGTCACAATGTAAAAGAAAAAAGAAGTGAAGAAAACAATAATTTTAATAAAATTCCTGAATCTGTGGAATCTTCTTTTGCTTTTCCTCTTAAAAAAGAGCCAACAAAAGAAAAACATCAAATCAATCAAAATAATTTATATGAATATTATTTCATGGCAAAAAATGAACTTGAACAAAAGCTTTCAATGTTAAATACCTATGGAGAAGAATCTGCAAATTTGCTTCTTTCTTCACATCCATCCAGTGAAAGGATTTTATTTCCTTCCAATCTTCGCTCCCATTCTTTCGCCCCATTCGGAATTTCTGAGATTGATTCACTGCGTATTGGCTTCAGTTCTTTAGCAGAGCCAATGCAAAATAAAATATCAAACCAAAGTAAAAGAAGTGAAGAATCAAAAGAAAAAGAAAGCTCTTTTTATAGTAATCATTCAAAAAAAATTGTTCCAACTTTTACATATAATGTAAAAAAAATATATGAAAAAAGTCCAAAAAAGTTGTTACCTATTTCAGGTAATTCTAAAAACTTAAATACTAAGGCACATCATTTATTTAAAAATTCAAAAACTTTTGCTTTATCCAATATTTCAAATATAATAAAAAGAAATACACGATTTTCAATAATTCAAATACCAAATACTTTCTTTATAAAATCAATCAATCTAAAACAAAAAGAGATTTTGCATAATCACCCTATCCATTCTTATGAAAAAGCAAACATTTTATTAGATAATGCAATTAAAAATTTTCTATTAACAGCAACTCCAAATTTTGATAAAAATATTAAAGAAACAAGTGAGTCAAACATACCAAAAGAAAGACTAAATAAGAATTTTAAAAATTTAATATCCATTTATTCTTTAGATAAGTTAAAAAATCAAAGTTATTTTATAAACAAAAATATTACTAAGTCAAAACTTTTATTTAATTTTTCTCAATTAAAGACTTCTCAAAAAAATCAAGACTTAAAAAATTGCCTTTTTGAACAAAGAATTAAACCAAATTTAGAAAATCCAAATAATTCTCAAAATAAACCAATCATAAATAAAGAGCCAAAAGAAACAAAAATCAAAAATTTTAAAACTTCTAAAGTAAATGAAATTTTTGTTAAAGTAATAACTGAGAAATTAAAATTTGATTTAGATAAAATTTTATTTTCAAAGAAATTTAAAACAAAATTTATTCATAAAATACATTTTAATAATATCAATATCAAAAAAAATCAAAAGAGTCATTTAAAATTTGTATTTCTATTTGATTCTAATTTAAAAAATACAAATAATATTATAAAAAAGTTTAAAAAAATAAAAGGGAATAGACCTTCTATTCAAGATAATAATATGAAAAATTATATTTATGAATTATCTGTTTTAAATTATTGGAAAAAATTGTTAAATTTATTATTGTTAAATCCCAACAAAATATCTTATTCTTCAAAATTTTTTAAAAATGAAGATATCACACTTGGTACTTCTTTCACTCCGCTCCTTTCGCTTCTGCGCGGAACACCTCGAAGTCAAAGTGAAAGCACACTTTGCTTCAACTTTGCGGAAGCAAAAAAGCCAATGCAAACTTTGCTGAGTGTGCGACCAAAGCACTTGGTTTATTTTGAATATCCTATTGCAAAAGAAACAAAGAAGGAAAAGAAAGAAGATCAGAGAAAGGAAAGGAAGGAAAAAGATTTTATATTAAATGAAGCATTTTTTAATAAATTTGCGAAAATTCAAAAACTTCTGGTTAAATTTAATGATAGACAAAAAAATCTTCTTCTAAAAAAAGAAATTTATTCGAGAAATTTCTCTTATAATTTTTTAAACTTTTTAGAAAGTAATGAAACGAATTTTACTAGAAATTCTTTATTTACATTTCAAACGTCAAAAAACCCAATAAAATTAAAAAACCCAATTATAACAAGTCGTTTTTCTTATAAATTTCTTTATAATAAGAAACCAAATTTGTTATATGATTCTTATTTCTATTCTTATAATATAAATTCAAAAGAAAATTATATTAATAAAAATTTTTATAGAAAAAAAAATAACAAAGTTTTAGGGCGATTTATGTTAAAATCTATAATCTCTAAAATGAATGATTTTAATAAATTTCATAAAATTGAATCTGGATATAATCGAAAATTTTCAATTTCTTCAGAGTCTAAAAGATTAAATAACAAGGCAAAAAATTCTACAAATTTTATATTAAATTTAAAAAAAATATGGTTTATCAATTTGAATACTTTTTATAGTAAATTATATTGTTTAATCAATAATCTACATAAAATTTTATATAATGGTTTAAATAAAAAAATCACTTCTTTAGAGTCAAATATTCTTTATAAACCTGATAATAATATAAAAATTATAAAGAGTAATAGTAATAAAAAATTAATAAAGAAAAAAGATAGTCTAAAATTCTTTAAACTTGATTTGAATTCAAAAACTTTAAATAATTTGAATCAAGATTTAAAAAAAAATAAAAAAGAAAAAATATTTCGTACTTTATTATCTTATAAATTCTCTCAAGAGAATGAGCAAAAACCTCTTCTTTATGATTCATTTGATTCTTCACTTCTTCATAGATCAAACCAAAACCGAAGCAACGAAGCGAAAGAAGTGAAAAAGCTGATGCAAGAAAATTTCAAAAATATAAAATTTAAGAAAAATGTTTTAAAATTAAAAAACAGAATGAAACATTTATTATATTTTGATTCTAATAAGAATATTAAATATAAATATTACAAAAAAAATACATTTATTGTTCTTCTTCCATTTCTTCGCCTCGGTTCTTTCTCTTCTTCACAGAGCGGATTAGAGCCAAAGCAAACTTCTTTGCCTTCGACTTCATCGAACACAAGCGCACCACTTTGCGAAAGCAACTCAAAGCAGGGGCACCTTGAAGGAAATCGATATCGAAGATTCCGAATGAATGAGTCAAAGAAGCAAGAAGCAAAATCAAAAAGAAAGAAAGAAAGACATTATCCAAATAAAGTTTCATTAAATCGAATTCTACAAAGAATTGGTTTTGTATTTCTTTCGGAATTAAAAATAAAACAAAATTATCATGTGTATAAAAAAGAGTCATTAATACAACGTTTTGAAAAAGAAAAATCTTTGCAAAAAAGACACCGTCGAAAAAAATTAAAACTTGAAACACGCCGCAGAAAAAAAAGAAAACGTTTTTATCCACGTCCTATTTGGCTACGTTATAGTCTTTACAAAAAATTTCTAAATTTTAGACATTCTTATAATAATTTCTATTATAAAAAAAAAGTTAAACCAAGTTCTTATGAAGTTTATTATAAGAATAAAAAATTAAGTGCAGATATTCTGAAAAAGAATAAAAAGATATTTAATATCTCTCACTTTTTAAAAAATCAAAAATTAAAAAATAAAATTTATAGAAATAATAAGCAAAAATGGGGATATTTTATACAAGATACTCCTAAATTTGAAAAAATATCTTTGAAAAAAATCAATTTCTTTCCTCATTTTCCAATTTTTCAAAATAAAGATTATTATAAGGTTTCAAATCGTATTTTGGCAGAATTTCAACCACTATGTTGGAAATCTTATTGGTTACGTTCTAATTTAACCCCTTATATGAATCGAATACAAAAGAATTTTGCTTTTATGAAACAGGTTGAAAAAACAAATAACCTTTATAATGTTAATACTTTTTTATATAAAGTATTAGGTTTTTTTTCATATGACTTTTATTCTTTTAAATTTACAATGTTACCTTTTTATTCAGATTTCAAAAATTCGTTTGATAATCAGCATGCATTTTATATATCAAATTTATTTTTTCAAGAAAATACAAATAAAATTGCAGAATATAATCGAATTGAATTTGAACGCTTCTCAGAAATCTTAAAAAATGTTAAATTTAATATGAATTTAGAAGGACAACTGAAACCAAAAAGTTATAAATTTATTGCTTGGAAATATCGACTTTCTTCAAGAGAATTAAAAGCATTTAATAAAAAGAATTTTTGGTATCGCTTGTCTTATAATATGCAACCAAATCTTTCCTCAATTTCTCCTTTTGTAATTTTTTCCAATACTTTTTCTAAAAATTCAGCTTCAATAAAACCTTATGGATCTAGTGGGACTTTAAGAGCTTTATGGTCTTTTAATAAAACAAATATATTTACATTTAAAGAAAAAAATCAAATTCGTGATTTATGGGAACTTACAAAATTACGTGAACAATTAAAATCCAATCAAACAAGAAAATTTTTAATGAATTTGATAAAAGTTAAAAATAATTTATATTTAAAAGATATTTTTTATTTAAAATCAAAAAAATATGCAAATACAAATGAATCAAATATTACAAATTCAACAATTCCCAATAATAAAAGAATTCACAGTGCATCAGCTCCTCACTTCTTTGATTTGGTTCTTTCACAGAATGAAGAAACGAAAGAGCCGAAGCAAACTGAAGCCGAAGCTAAAAGCCAAAATACCAAAGATTTTAAAAAAGATAATATAAACTTAAAAAATTTATCTTATATGAATTTTTCTACACTTAAAAAATTGCAAACAGCTCAAAGAAAACTTGTTTTAATGTCTTTATTTCAACAAAAAGCTCAAAAAAAATATTCTAATAATATAAAAAATAAAAAGAATAATATATCTTATAATTATTATATACGTATTTTAAAATCCAAAATATCCAATTTAAAATTAAATACAAAAAAAAATTCAAATCAAAAAGTAAAAAATTTTGTATTCTTATATACTCTAAAAAATAAAAAAGATTCACCTTTGCTAAATGTAGCAAAACCTCGTCTTTTAAAACCATCCTCTTATTTTTGGTGGTCTAGTAAAAATTTTCAAATGCCTTTTAATTTAAATACTTTAAATAAAAGTTATATGTCTGATTTCAAAAAAACTCAAAATATTACTTTTTCCTTTCCTTCCTTTGCAATCAGTGATTATTCGGAATCAAATATATCAGCTCTTTTGCGCACTAGGTTAACTTCTTTTGCTTCTACGGCTCTTTCACTCCGAGAACCGAACCAGAACGAACGAGAGACGAAGCGAACTTTGGCAATGCAACAAAGCAAAATAAGCGAAAGAAGCGAAGAATCGAAGAAAGAAAGAGATAAATTCATTTTTTATAACATCTTAATTTTTTCAATTTTATTCCATTTCTCGATTTTATTTTCTTTTATAAGAATTCCTGAATTACGAGGATTATTAAAATTTGAAATATTACTTTTTTATAAAATTTCAAATAATTATTTTATTATACTTTATTCAATTTATGATTTATTAAAAAAATATAAAGTAGAAACTCTTAAAACTTATAATTCTTTATATGAAAAAACTTATAAACTTTTTTCTTATATTAATATTTTAGATTTAGAATCCAAAACAGCTCATTCTGTTAATTCTAACTTTGCTTCAGTTTTTCATATCGGTGCAGATTTTCACTCCTTCACTTCGCTTTCAGCAAGCCGAAGCAAAGAGGCGAAAAACCTCAATTCTTCACTCTCAGCGAACTTTGCCAAAAGCAAGCGCAAAAGTGAGAGCGTAACCCAAGCGAGAGCCAAATCGAAGAAACTTGCCAAGTACGAAAGAGAACTGGAGTCAATGCAAAGAGCCAAAGAGCTAGGTGGAATTTACAAAATTGTAAAAGATAGAAATAAAAAAACAAAAAAAGGAAATTTTGATTTTTATAATAAAAAAAATAATAGACAAAAAAAACATTTTGCTTCTTATTATTTTTTATATAATATATTTTTATATAAAAATTTAAGAAGCAAGAAATATTATTACTTTTCTATATTAAACCAAAAATCCAATTTAAAATTACAAAGCATAAATCCTTATGATAAGTCATATAATTTTAAATTTAATATAAAACAATGGGTAGGTGCATTAAAATATCCAAAAATATATAATAAAGATTTCAAATCTTATAATAATAAAGCTTTTAATACTATAAATTTTAATAAAGATTTTCCAATTTATATTACAAGCCAAGCACCTTTTCTTTATTCTTTTGCTTATAATATAGTAGAATTTATTTATACCCAAAAAATATTAAATAAATTAAATAAAATAGCAAACATGCAAAAGGTAGATTTAAAAGTTCTAAAAATTGATATTAAAAGGAATTCTATGAAAGAATTCTATAAAAGATTTATGTCTCTAATGAATATTCAAACCCAATTTGCTCTTTTTTTCTTATATTTATCATATAGTGTAGTACATTTAAGTCTTGGATTATTTGAATCAAGTTATCAACTTTTATTAAAAGTTATAGATTTATTTGAAAGTTTTTTATTAATTATTTATAAATTTTTAGAAAAACCAGCAGAATTAATGATTGAATGGATTGCCCAATTTTTTCTAATTGAATGGTCTTCAGATGCTTCAACATTTATCCCAGAAACTTTAGATATGTATTTTTGGTATTCTTTCCAAAAATTTTCTCGTAATAGCCGAATTTTAGGTTTTGTTGAGTTTCAAAACTCTACAAATCTCTATAATATTGATGTGAGCAAAATTCAATCTCATTCTTATAATAATGAGATTTTAGATATAGAAAAAACACTGGGCACTTCAGTTTTATCTTTTTCGATTTCAAATATTTTAGGGTTTTTTATGCAACGTCGTTTATGGAATTTTTTCCATTTATTTATTGATTCTATGTTAAAACCAGATATTGATTTAATTGTTCGACAAAAAAAAGGAAAAATTTTTTGGGATATTTGGTCAGATATTTTAATAAGAGCAGCTGAACAATATAATATTAATATTCCTTCTTTAACTAGTTTAAAAGAAGAACAAGAAAAATTAATTGAACGCTTAATTCAAGATCCAGCTTTTATAAATTTTTCTGTTTTGAGTCATCCTGGGAACCAAAAGAATTTTATATCTTCTACTTCTGTTCTTTCACTCGCTTCTGTTCTTCGCCTCGGCAAAGGAGCTAAAGAGCCGATGCATAGGCTTGTTCACTCTGCAAACAGAAGCAAAGTGAAGCCAATGCAATTTGGCTTCGGTTTTGCGAAGCAAAGAGCCGAAGCCGAAGAAGCTGACCTGAAAAAGACCATGCGAAATAAGCAAGAAAATTTTTATAAAACAAAAAGTTGGTCAAGTAATCAATATATTACTTTTAACTTAAAAGATACTGATTTATTTTTAGACATTTCCCCACCAAAATCTCTATTATCTGTTCATTTTATTAATGGTTATGAACCGATTCAATATACGCTTGGATCAATTATGTGTGAAATATATTCTGGTCTTTTTTCTCATAAAGTTTCTAAAAATCTTTTAATTGTGAATTCACAAGTTTCAGATCTTCCTTTAAGATCCTCAATTTCTTCAAATTTTTTACTCACTTCACACTCAAATCAAAATTCTTTTGATTCTCAATCTAGAGGGAGTTATGGAAGTTTAATTATTCAAGCACTTGCTGGAGAATCCGAAATAAAAATGATGATTGATAATGCCAATCGATATGCATCCATTCAAAGAGGGGTTGCTGTTGGGATGAAATTATTAAGAGATGTTTTTGAATCAATTGTATTACAAACTCCATGTTTCTTTTTAATTGAAGATCTTCATGTAATTGGAGAAAGAAGGCCTATGCTCATATCTGATGATGAAAATTCATATGAAAAAGAATTTTCAATTTTTGGTTTTGAACAAGATGAAGAAAGTGAAAAAAATCAAATGATTTATCAATCAAGTCGCCATTCTATTAATGATTTTAGAAGACCTTACAAAGGGGATTTTTCTATGGCCATTCCTACAAATCTTTATAATAAAAATTTATATTCTTTTAAAACATTTTCAAACAATTTCAAACCAACCCATCAAAAAAAATATCCGATTTCTCTCCCTTCACTTCTTCGCTTTGGTCTGCAAAGTGAAAGAGTTGATGTGAACAAATTTGAAAAAAATAGTATTGACCAATCTTTTAATATTAGTCGATTACAAATTGTATCTGAAAATTTCTTTGCACCACCAGCAACATCTCCGTTTACAATTTTAATGATGAAAGAACAAAGAAAATTAAAACCAAAAAAAGTTGTGAAACAAATATCATGGAATTCTTTTGTTACTGAAAATATAATTACATCTAAGACTGATTCAATTCGTGTAAAAGTTGCAATTTTAGCTGATATAACACTTCGCAATTTCTCTTATAATAAAGATATGATTACAGATTTATTAGTTATTATTGATGGTGTTCGTTCAAATAGAGGTTTTGTTGTGTTTGCAACAACACATCTTCCTTCGATTTTGGACCCTGCTTTAAGAAGACCTGGTCGTTTTGATGAAACAATTTCTTTACCATTACTTCCAAATTTAATGAATCGATGGAGTCTTTTTCAAATGCATTTTAATCAAGAAACATTACAAAAAAAAGTATCAAAAGAAACCTTTGATCGATTTGATTATGGAATTTTAACAGAAAATTTTAATTTTTCTCAAATTTCAAATCTTATAAGCAAGACAAAGTTATCTTGTAATATAAATTACAATAATGAATTTTTGAATATTTTTGTTCGCAATTTATTTGGTTCTCACTTTAGTTCAGACTCAGTTCAGCTTTCGTTTTCTCATGGAGGTAAGAGGGAAGAACAGATGAAACTAGCAGAATCTAAGCAAATAAAAACAAAAAGTCCAATAATACATCCAAGTCAAGCTTTACAGAGCTTTTTTATTGAAAAAGATTCTAAAATTATTCCTTTTAATTCTTCTAATTTTCTTGTTAATAACTTTAAAACAAAGAAAAGTAAAAATTTTAAACAAATGTATTCTCAAATATCATTCGGGTATTTCCAAATTGGAAATCTTCTTATAGTTTCCGATTTATTAAAAGATCAAACTTATTTTTCTCTTTATAATAAATCTTTAATTTTAGAACAATCTTCACCATTTGTATACCACACACTTTATTCTTCATTAAATACATTTAAAACCTTTATAATGAGACTTTTAGGTGGAAAAATTGCGGAATTTCTAATTCGTAAAAATCAACGTAATTTATGTGTTTCTTTTAAGAAAACAAATAAAAATCAATTAATAAAAGAAAGAACAAATCAATTAAATTTTTCTGTTATGGATCATATGATAAGATATAAGTCTTGGCATTTTGCAACTTCATTAATATTCTCAATTCTTCAGAAACGTTTTTTATATAATAAAAATTTAATTATTACTAAAATGCTTTCTTTTGATAATCCAAACCAATCTAGCTTAAGAGAACCTCCAAGTCCTCCAGCTTCATCTCTTTTAATGCCATCGAAAAAATATGAAAATTTCAAAAGAATTGAACGTGATTTTCAACAAAAAGCTGTTTTTTCAATTTATGAAAAAATGCAAATGCATCAAAAACAACGCTTTTTAAAAAGATTATACAATAAACCTGTTTTAGAATCATTTAAATCACAACTTAGCACTTCTACGGCTCTGCCGAAGCAGGGCGAACCTAACTCGATTCTAAAGAAGAGGCAAAAGAAGCAAGAAAATCGTTTTACATCATTTGAAAGTTCTTTTAAAGAATTTTCTTATAATAAGGACTCAAATCTTCTTAAATTAAGTTCAAGTCATTCTTATTATAAAAATCGTCTTAATCTAAGACATCGTTTTTCATTAATTAATCAATGGTGGAATGGACAATTAGCTGAACATAATGTAGAGGTTACTTATCTTAGTGATATTGATTGGCGTACTATGTATATTCAATCTTATAGTAAAGAAAAAAATATAAATTCTTCAAAAAAAGATCTTTTATCAGATATTTCTTATAATAATGAACCATCTTATAAAAAACTTGGTTTAAAACAATCAAAATCGGTTTTTTCTTTGGCAATTTCGGATTCTTCAGTAATTTCAAATAAAACAGATTCAATTCTTGACTTCCCAGATGCTGATCAACATTATAACCCTCGTGTAAGACGCTGGTTTTTAAATGCAAATTCTTGGAATTATTGGTTAAATTTTGAAAATACTTTTTATTATGAAATATATTCTCATATGATATATGAGTGTTTTAATAAAACTTCTTTATATTTTAATGAAAATCGTGAATTATTAGATTATTTTGTCTATATATATAATGTAAAGGGTTCATTAAAAGAAAGCCATCTTATTTTTATTTATTCTCGTTTTTATAGAAAATAATTAACTTTTAATTTTTTTTTATGATTTAACAAAATATTATTTTGAATAATCACAATTTTAGTAACTTCTTTATTTAATAACTTTTTCTTTTCATTTTTTGAAAAGAAAAAGTTATTAAATAAAGAAGTTATTAATCTTTAAGAGATTAACAAAAAACATGGTTGTAATATATATATATTATTTTTTTTTTAAGTTATTTAACTTAAATAAAGTTTAGTTTTATTATTTGAATTTTGAATTTAACAAAGAATTCAAATTTAATTTTTGTTATCTGTTTATTTTAATTAAGAGAAATCAACGAAAAATTGATTTCTCTTAATTAAAAATTAAAAATTAAGCGTTGATAGAAGGAGCTTCTACAGATGCTAAGTCAAGAGGGAAGTTATGAGCGTTACGTTCGTGCATTACTTCCATACCTAAGTTAGCACGGTTGATGATGTCAGCCCAAGTGTTTAATACACGACCTTGTGAATCGATAACTGATTGGTTGAAGTTGACAAAAATCCTTTTTTAAAATGAAAGAAAATCTTTCTTTTAAAGAAAATTGGACTTTTGGACTATATCATCTTTTTATTTTATAAAGAAAGATTTTATAAAATAAAAAGCTAGGCGCTAATGCAATATTATTGTTGGGACTCAATTGCTAGTCTCTGAACGTTCAAAAAACTTTTAACTCAAAACTTTTTTTGAGTTAAACCCATTTTTTGATTCGCTGCGAATTATCAAAAAATTAATCAATGGTTTCATCTGAAACCATTTTTTCAAAATCAAAAAAATTAATTCCTAAAACTTTCCAATTTTTAATTGTATAAAAACACTTACCAGTTTTTTTGTCACGGTGACCTGTCAATGTATGAATTAAAGCTGAATACAAAGGAAACTTTTCTTTTTCAAAAAAATTTTGTAATAAAGTCATAGAATAGAAATATATGTTTAAGAATTTTTATTTTCATTTGTTGATTTTCTCGCAATTCACCTAGTTTGCGAAAATAATTGAAACAATTCAATTATTTGGGACTCTGCTTCCTTATTTCAGGAAGAATCCGTTTAAGTTGAAAGCCATAGTTGAAATACCTAAAGCAGTGAACCAAATTCCTACAACTGGCCAAGCAGCTAAGAAGAAGTGTAATGAACGAGAGTTGTTGAATGAAGCGTATTGGAAGATTAAACGTCCAAAGTAACCGTGAGCAGCTACACATAAGAGTCTAAATTTTTCAATTTAGTACGGACTATGTCATCAAATTATACTAAAAATTTAGTTTATTTGTTGGGCACTAATGCTGTATTATTGTTTACCACTCAACAGCTAGTCTCTGAACCTTTTGGATTTTTTTTTGAAAAATTCAATAAATTTGGATTCTATTTTTTGTCTTTTAGTTTTTATAGCAAAGCTTTTAAATAAAGCTTAAAAAGGAGTAGAATATAGAATCAAATTTAATTTATTCTTTTGCAGAGTGAAGAAGCGAAGCAAATCAAAACGGCAAATCCAACTAGGCTGCAAATTTCCAATTATAAAAGATTATTGAATTCTGAAATAATTAAATAATTTTTTATATAAAGGGTTTCTTGCAGTTCACCCAATTTTTTTTATGTTATTTCTAACATATAACACTGTAAATTCTCAATGTTGTAAGTTTCTTCTTCTTGTCCAAATTTGTATCCAGCGTTTGCAGATTCGTTTTCAGTTGTTTCACGGATTAAAGATGAAGTAACTAATGAACCGTGCATAGCTGAGAATAAAGAACCACCAAATACACCAGCAACACCTAACATGTGGAATGGGTGCATAAGAATGTTGTGTTCTGCTTGGAATACGATCCAAAATGTTGTCAAAGAAAGCAAAACTTTCTAAGGTTCAAATTACCTTTAATTTGAACGTAAGAGCTCTTTATCTCTTACCTCCTCATTTCCAAGGAGTATCGGACTATATCATGAACCTTTTAATAAAAAGGTTCTTGGGCACTCGTGGAGAGATAAACTCTCTAGTCTCTGAACCTATTTAAGTTTATTAAACTTAAATTTGGCTGATGATTGTCATTGTAAAAAAAAATTAATTGTTTATTTTTATTATAAGTTAACGAATCGAAATAAAATTAAAAATAAATGAACCCCTTTTTTTAAGGGGTTCATTTATTGAACAAACTAAAGATTCAACTGCTTCTTTTGTTCATACCAATCTAAATCACAGTGTTCTTGGCAAAATGTTGCAAATTGAGCTTCGGTGTTATTTCCATATGAATATTGGTCATGAAATTTTGTGTGTATTTCTTTTTTCAAATAAACACCATTTTCAGGTAAATAACGTTGTTCTTCATAAAGATTCCAACTATTTAAATGATGACAAGCATAACCTTTTTCACCTCTTTTTTGTTTTTTTAAGGTAATAATGCAAGTGTAGTTACAACGTTTACGAACTTCTTGTTTCCATTTGTAATCTTTGTTACTTGGATTTTTCAAATCTCATGCATAACCACCTTTATATCTTGGGTGTCTTTCACCTGTCTTACCTGTTAAAGAACCTGGGCGTTGGCTTGCTTTTTCACCAATTTTATTTTTGGTTTCTTGACTTGTTATTTTTCCTTTATGAGTTTCTGAAGTTTTTTGTTTTTTACAACCAGGACAACCTGTTTTTTTGCATTTTTATAAGAATGCACAGAAGTTGTAAAAATTTTTCCACAAGTATTACATTTAATCTCAATTTTACTATGAATATTTGAGTCGTTATCAAAAGAAATAATTTCATGATTATGTTGTGTTGCAATGTCTTGCAAATCTTGTTGTGTTAATTTTCTTGACATAGTAATATTTAATATAATTTTTTTTTTAATTTTAATTTCTTTTTTACAGTAGACTTCCATCAATTCACCCAATTTTCTAAAGAAAATTAAATTCTTTAGTCACGTACGATCATGAAGTTGAAAGTTCCTGAGATACCTAAAGGCATACCATCAGAGAAAGAACCTTGTCCGATAGGGTAGATAATGAATACTGCAGTAGCAGCTGCAACTGGTGCAGAGTATGCAACAGCAATCCAAGGACGCATACCTAAACGGTAAGATAATTCCCACTCACGCCCCATGTAGCAGCAAATTCCTAAGAAGAAGTGACATACGATAAGTTGGTAAGGACCACCATTGTATAACCATTCATCTAAAGAAGCAGCTTCCCAAATAGGGTAGAAGTGTAAACCAATAGCGTTAGATGTAGGAACAACAGCACCAGAGATGATGTTGTTTCCGTATAATAAAGATCCAGAAACTGGTTCACGGATACCATCGATATCTACTGGAGGAGCAGCAATGAAAGCGATGATAAACACAGAAGTAGCTGTTAATAATGTAGGGATCATTAACACACCGAACCAACCGATGTATAGACGGTTTTCAGTAGAAGTAATCCACTCACAAAAACGAGCCCAAAGGCTAGAAGCATCATTTTTAGCTAAAATAGCTGTCATATTGATTATTATAAAAAAAATTGTTATTTCTCCGTATCTTTTAAAGATAATACATAGATTTTATTAATCTCTGGTATTTTTTTAATATACAAAAAAATAAAAAAAAAGCAATATTCAAAAAATTGTTTACTCTTTGATAAACAAAAATAAAATATAAAATTTTTTTTTATTTTTTTTTTGTTTTCTTTGGCTTATTTTTTCTTTAGATTTGCTCTCCACTCTGCAACTTGCTTCTTTCTTCTTGTATTATATATATTATATAGATTTCGTTTGATCAATTTTTGTTTAGCTGTTATTTGTGCTTGTTTTGTTTTTTTGATATGGGGTGACTCCCTTACTTGTTTTTCTTATATATATCCTCTTGTTTAAAGTGTCTGCATATTCTTGTATGTTTTTATGTATAAAATTATCTAGCTCATTTATGTAGATGTTGAAGAGGTATGGACTGTCAATTCCTCCTTGTGGGATTCCTTTTTCTGGGGTTACTCTTTTGTGTTTGCCATTTTCTTCCCTTTCTACATAGGTGTAGTCTAGTCTGTCTTTTATTAACTGTAGAAACTTTCGATCGACGATTTTTTGTTCCAATATGTTTATAAGTTTCTTTTTGATTACAGTATCATATGTTGCTTTGATATCTCCTTCAACTGCAGTTACCTTTCCTGAGGAGTATTTTTGAGGTGCAGGCTATGATTGCATCATGTGTTCCTTTGTTGGGTCTGAAGCCAAATGATCTGTTTAGTCATTCAAATTCTGGCTCATATATTGCTTTTAAGATGAAGCTTATTGCTTTTTGAACAATCCTATCTAGGAGAGGTGGGATAGTGATTGGTCTTTTTTTGTCTTTAACTCCAGGTTTTGGGAAGTATATCCTTTTACTACATCCCCCAAGGGTAGAGTCCTTTTTTTAGAAGTTTACTAGCCAACAAGATAACTTCCATGTTGAATTGATCTGGGAAAGCTAAACAATTGAGATATAGTATTCTTTGTTCTTCAGTTAGTCTGTTCCATTGGTCTAAGTTCATTTCTGTTCCTTTTGTCATTGCACCTTTATTACCTTTTATGGCTTTATATGCAAGTAACAAAGTTTCTTTTTTATATAGAATACTCGTCAGATTGGTATTCTTTGCATCCTGTCCTTGTAGGGCAGTTTTTTTATTCTTGTTAAAAAGTCCTAGGAGAATTTTTCCTGCAGAACTCTTCCATCTTTCTTCTCCTAAACCTTTATAGAAATCCTGGATTTCTGAGACATTGTCCTATTTAAAAGTGGAGATCTTTATTTTTTGTTTTTCAATTTCATTATACATGGAAATGTATAATGCCTATGTTTTATAATAATCAATTTTGTTTGACCCTCTTGCTTGCTGTAGGTCAAATTAAAAAGTTGATATTTGTTTTTTTTTATTATTCTTAAACTTTAATTTATTTTTACTTAGTTTCATAAATATGAAAAGTTCCTAAAAAAACAATGATTTTGGCAGGCCTGAGGAAGACAACTATACATTACATGGATTAAGTCCTTAAAAGGTCAGATCTTCTATATAGCTAGATCATTTCAATTGTTTCCTGTCACTGGTTTCAGGGTTACACCCTTCCCTATCCTCAACATGAGAGAGACTTAGCCAGTTGTGTACGTTTATTTGGATAATAATTGAGATAGTTAGGAGCTAGCAATTCATAGTATATTTTATATTTCTATACAAGCAAATCATCTTCATAAAAAAAAATACCTGCCTTCAGTAACTCCCCTAACCCTCTACTACTAAAACCCACCCTTAGTAGTAGGGAAAATGTCCAGTCACTATGAGGAGGAGTAGACTACAGGGAGTAGACTACAGGGAGTTTAATATGATTCTGGGGAGGCAATAGTACTTCATCCTTCACTCTTCATCTTGCAATCTGGTACAAATTGCCCTCTAATAGTATCTCAAACACTGTTTTATTTCTTTTGATTTATCTTATGTCTGGATCTTAATTCAGTTTTTCTGGTTTTTTTGTATATAAGTCTTGATCCATTATGTTTGTATACTGGTTTTGTGCAGAAGACTTTATTCACATGCTATTGTTCCCTCTAGGCTTCACTTTCAGGTAAGTGATTGATTTCATCCCAGGTTTGATGATGATTAATTATCAACCAACATTATCCAAAAAATCCTGCATAGAGGTAGACTTTCAGCATAACCTCTATTCATATCACACTCGTACTTGATCTTTATATCATTGTAATTTACAAATAATAAGACAACAATTTTGGTTATAATGATTGAATTTAACCGATTTTTACCTAAATTAAAAAAAAAAAATATATATATATTGGAAAAAATGAAGTATAAAAAAAAAAAAATATATATATATATTTGAGAAACAAATTCTAAGATTTCATCAAATATATATATATATTTTAAAAGCTACCATAAGTTATATTTTTTATCTAAAACTTACAGATGCTTGCCAAACAAAAGCTAATAATAAGAAGAAAACAGGAATAATTGGTAATACATTTACAATTGCTTCAAAAGGTGCATAAGCTTCTGGTAATTTTGCAAGAATTAAAGACATAGATTCCATAGTATAAAAAAAAGAAATTGTTTATGACTATATTAAAACCATTAAAGGTTTAAATAACTAAACCCCAAAAAAATTAAAAAGGATTCAAGAATTTACTCTGACTCAAACTTTTTAAGTTTATATTCAATTTTATTTGAATAGTCAAAATTTATTAAAATAATAATTAAAAAATGTAATTATTTAAGATTATTATAATTAATTAAAAAAAAAATAAGGGCTGTTTTACATCAAACATTTTAATCTATTTCTAAAAATTTTTTCTAAAATTATTATTTAAAACTCAGTTTTTAATATAAGATTTTTTAAAATGCAAACTTATTTTGTTTTAAAAAGTTTGAATTTTACCATTTGTATTTAAAATATTGGTTTTTTTGAATCTTAAACTGTAAAAAATATTTCATTTTTGTTTTCTTGTTATTTCTTTTTTTCTAATTTGTTCCTTTGTGTAGCTGCAAAACAAAAAAGATGTAAAGAAACACTAATCTGTGATATTTTTAAGTTCTTCACTTCTTTTGCTTCCTTGCATTAGGATCTGCAGAGACGAAGTGCTTCAGTTCCGCAAAGCCTAGTCTGAGGCACAATATTTGAGATTCTGAAAGAATAAAGCGCTTTGACTTTTTTAGCTCTGCCTCACTCTCAGATGTGTGGCTCGCTTCTGCTTTTACGCAAGCACTTCTTTGCTACTTAGCGGAGTGAGAACAAAAGCTAAGGGCAAAGAAGCTGAGGTGTACCAAGGACACCCTTGGCAAAGTGCACAGAGGCACTCCAAACACTAACCGAACTGCAGAGTGAAGAGCCTAAGAGCCAAAGTGAAGGAGCAAGTAGAAAAATGTGAAGAAGCAGAAGAGCAAAGAACCAAAAGACAAGAAAACAAAAAATCTTTGATTCTATAGAATTAAAGATTCAAAAAATTGCCAATAAAAATTTCTTATAAAAAAAACTTAAATTTTTTTATAAATCATAAGAAAAACTCTTTATTATATTTTTATGAATTTATTAAGATGCTAAAGTTTCCCAACTCATAGTTACATCATCTAATAGAAGCGAACTATTATAGATTTCTAAGATGATTAATAAAAATACTGCAAAAAGTGCAATAAATACTCCCATTAATACAGTTGTTCCCCATCCAGGTAAAACTTTACCTGCTTCTGAGTTAAGGGGTCTTAATAAAGTTCCTAAAGGTGTTACGATTCCTGGCTCTTGATCAGCAGAGCTTGATTTTGCTTTAGAAGTAGTTCCTGTTGCCATTTAAAAATAAAATTGAATTTTTTTTTACTTTCTGTCATAATATATTTATTGGAGAATAAAAGTCAAATGTTTATTGTGTAAAATATGGATAGTCCTGCTTTTTTCTTTACCTTTTTTTTATGGTTTCTGTTATTAAGTGCTACAGGTTATTCGGTATATGTAAGTTTTGGGCCTCCGTCTAAAAAACTTAGAGATCCATTTGAAGAACATGAAGATTAATTATAAATAATAGTCCTAAATTAGGACTATTATTTATAATTAATCTTTTTTTGTATTTCATTTAAAAGAATTTTTGTTTAGTTTTATCGAAAATTTTAGAATTAAATATTATTCTTTATTTGTTAAGAATCAAAGATTACTAGTGCTTCTTTGCGTTTGCTCCGCGCTCCACAAAGAAGCAAAGGAGTGCAAGAACCAAAATAATGAAATGAAAATTTTAAAATTGATTTATTCTAAAAAACCAAACAAAAATAAAGATTAAAATTATTAAATTATTTTACCATACGTGGAGGTTCTCTAAAGAAAATTGCGAAAAAGATAATTCCTAATGTTCCAATTAATAAAAATGTATAAACTAAAGCTTCCATAAAATTTAATGTAATTTCTAATATTCAAGTAGAAAGGAGCAATTTATGCAAATTTAATAAACTTAAAAGTTGTTTTTTTGCCTTTTTTTTTTGAATCATAAATTGTTATTTCTTTCTGAATTATTTATTATTCAGAATTGATTAATTTGGTCCTTTGCTTCTGCGGATTCAGTTATTTGCTCTGTGGCTTGCTTCTATTGTTCAGCCTCGGGCCAAGCTTGACTCTGCGAAGGAGCAGAGAACAAAAAGCTGAGCAAGAGGAGTGAAGCAAAGCCAATACAAAAAAGCAGAGAAGTAGTGAATAAAAAGTAAGCTTCAGAGCAGAGAGCAAAAGAGCAAACCAAAAGAAAAATAAGATGTCTTATAATTCAAATTCAAAAATATTTCTGTATTGTTACAGTAACCAATAAGGCTTTGAATTTAAAATTCAAATTCTATTTATTAAATTCATTTGTTTGGATAAAATCCAGACCCAACATAATATAAAAGTAATATCTAAAAATTTTGGATTTTTTGTTATAAAGAATTTTTCAAAAATTTCAGAATTCTTAGAATCAAATACTGAATGATATCTTAAACTTATTTTTAAAAAAATAAAAAAATAAATTTAAAGAATCAAGAATCATATTTTGAACTTCTTTGTAATTTTTTTGTTATGAATGAACAAAATAAGTTAAAAAATTAATATAAATAAATTTCTTTCTAAATATTTTAAATAATTTGATTTTTTCCTTTATTTTTTTATTAAATTTACAATTTTTAAAAACCATCATTTTCTTGTTAATAAAGATCTATTATTTTAATTTTATTCTTTTTTTTTAGGATTTTTGCTTTGCTCTTTTTTGATTTTCCACTCTCTTCGGTTTCACTTTTGCTTTTGCTGCACAAAGCAACCTGAACTCCTTTAAAATTTGTTCAATTATTTGTTTCACAGAGCACCGCTCAGCGGAGCGTAAGTGAAGGAGTGAAGAGCCAAGGCAAAAAACCAAAGCGAGATTTGCTTCCTCAGTTCCTTGGTTTGGCTTTGCTCTTCGCTTTGCAAAGCAAGCGCAGAGCCGAAGAAGCAAAAAGCCGAAGAAGGAGCGGAGAGCCAAAAAGCTCAAGATCTTAAGAGCCAAAGTGAAGGTTCACTTCTTTTGCTTCATGTCTTCTTTAGGAATAACAAAGCAAAAGTTACAAGAATTTTGTCAAAATATAAAAATAAAGAAATAAAACAAGATATAGCTTGTTTTATTTCTTTATTTTTATATTAAGAAAAAGAATATAAATTTTCTAGATTAGAAAGCTTCACGAACAGAACTTGTATCTCCAAGTTTTTTGTATTTACCAAATTCTAAACTTTCATTTAGATCATCGTCAATACCAGCAAATACATCACGGAAAATTGTACGAGCTCCATGCCAAATATGACCAAAGAAGAATAATAAAGCAAAACATACGTGACCAAAAGTAAACCAACCACGTGGACTACTACGGAAAACTCCATCTGATTGTAAAGTTGAACGGTCAAATTCAAAAATTTCTCCTAATTGAGCTTTACGAGCATATTTTTTAACCGTTGCTGGGTCACTAAATGTTAAACCATCTAATTCTCCTCCATAGAAAGTTACAGAAACTCCTACTTGTTCAATACTATATTTTGATTCAGCACGACGGAAAGGTACGTCTGCACGTACAACACCATCTTTATCTAATAAGATAACAGGGAAAGTTTCAAAGAAAGTTGGCATACGACGAACAAATAGTTCATGACCTTCTTGATCTTTGAAAACCGCATGTCCTAACCATCCTACTGCAATTCCATCTCCACTGTTCATTGCTCCAGTACGGAATAAACCACCTTTTGCTGGGTTATTTCCAATATAATCATAGAAAGCTAATTTTTCTGGAATTTTAGACCAAGCTTCGGAAAGAGAAGCTCCTGAAGCTAAACTTGTTTGTACTCGTTTTTGAACTTCTTGTTGGAAGAATCCTTGGTCCCATTGATAACGAGTTGGACCAAATAATTCAATTGGAGTTGCTGCTGATCCATACCACATTGTTCCAGCTACTACGAATGCTGCCCAGAAAACGGCAGCAATACTACTTGAAAGTACTGTTTCAATACTACCCATAGATAAACCAAAATATAAACGAATTGAAGGACGTACACAAAGGTGGAATAAACCTGCTAAAACACCTAAAATACCTGCAGCAATATGGTGAGCCGCAATACCACCTGGGTTAAAAGGATCAAATCCATCAGCTCCCCAAGAAGGTGCTACTGGTTGAACACTTCCAGTAAGACCATAAGGATCTGAAACCCAAATACCAGGTCCAAAAAGTCCTGTTACGTGGAAAGCTCCAAAACCAAAACATAAAAGACCTGATAAAAATAAGTGGATTCCAAAAATTTTTGGAAGGTCTAATGCTGTTTTTCCTGTTCTTGGATCACGGAATAATTCTAAATCCCAGTATGTCCAGTGCCATACTGAAGCTAAGAATAATAAACCTGATAAAATAATGTGCGAAGCTGCAACACCTTCATAGCTCCAAATTCCAGGGTTTGTTGCTGTTTCTCCACTAATTGTCCAACCTCCCCAAGATTGAGTAATTCCTAAACGTGTCATAAAAGGTAAAACAAACATCCCTTGACGCCACATTGGATTTAAAACTGGATCTGAGGGATCAAAAACAGCAATTTCAAAAAGTGTCATTGATCCAGCCCAACCAGCAACTAATGCTGTGTGCATTAAGTGTACTGAAATTAATCGACCTGGGTCATTAATAACTACAGTGTGAACACGATACCAAGGTAATCCCATAAAAAAATAAATTGAATTTTTTTACTTCATTTCTTAATTTGAACTTTTCAACTTTTTTTTATTTCATTCATTCTTTGCTTTTTGCTTCTGCTTCTTTGCTTCGCTTCTTCTGCTTCTTCGCTTTCGGTGCGCACCGAAAGCGAAGAAGCAGAAGAAGGAGCGCAAGTGAACGGCTTTTTTGCTCTGCTCCAAGGCTTGTTTTCTGAAAGCAAAGGAGCAAAGAACCTACCACGAATACTTGCTTCTTCGCACTGAGGCTGAACGTTGCTGAAACACCCTGTCTTCACTACATCTTTTATTTTAAAAAATGTTACATTCTAGATAAATGGAAAAACCAAAAAGATCTCATTTTTTATTGTAAAAATTGGTAATTCAAAATAATTGGATATTTCAAAGAGCAAAAAAAATAAGACGTTAAAGTAATACTTTAAACAAAAATAAATGAACAATAAAAAAAACCCGAATAAAAAATTCAAAATATAAATTATATATAAAAAATTTTTGTTTAATAGTTAAGTGGATTTTTAAACATTTTAAAAAATAATATTATTATAAATATCCAATTAACCTGTTTATATAAATTTTATATATTGAAATATTTTTTTTTAATTTAAAAATATTAATGTTTCAAATTTCTTTTGTTTTTATAAAAACTTTTTATAAAAACAAAACTACATTTAAATGTAAAAATAACAAAAATTATTAATTTATTTTTAAATATTAAATTTGATTTGTTTTGGTTTCGATGTTAAATTTTAAACCAAAAAAGAGCAAATTAATATGTTTTTTTTTATTCATAAAAAGTAAAAATAGAATTTAATTAATTTTAAAAATTGAATCTTTTAGTAAAGATTTTTCAACATTTAAAAAATTTTTTAAATGTTGAAAAAAAAATATCTTCAACTAAACTTGTACTTTATGAACGATAAAGAATTGAACAATATTTGTTTTTTGCTTATTCTTTTAGTTGTTGGCTTCTGTCACTTTTGTTCAGCAAAAGTTTACTTTGCATGCAGCTTTACCAAGAAGTATAGAATTGTTTGTGTACAAAAAAAGCAAATTTATTAACACAAAATCATTTCTTTGGAATCTTCTTTTGTAGATTATTATTTTGCTTTGCTTTTTTGCAAAGTTAAAAAATAAGTTCTCTTTACAAATTCATAGGTTTGTAAATTGCTGTTGCCTTCTGGAGGTTTTAACAGAGAACAATCACTTTTTTATTTGTTATTTTGCTTTGGCTTTTTGCTCTCCACTCTCCACTATTTTATACTCGGCTTCTTTGTTCTGCAAGCGAATATGAAGCTTCGATTCAGTTGCGTGACACTTCGACAAAGACAAAGTGGGGGCAACCAATGCAAGGAGTGAGTGTATTTGAACTGAAGTAGACTGCAAAGGAATGCATGGCACCATTGTGCCAACTTCTTCAATTCTTCGTTTCGGCTTGTTAGCACAAGTGAGTGTGAAGGTGTTTAAATGCAAGGAGCAAGTGCTAAAAATTGCTTCCGTTGCATTTAGTGTGAAGAACCAAGTGCAAAGTAAAAAACAAAGGAGTAGAGAATAAAAAAATAATATTTGACTTGCAGGTCTTCTTTCTTTCTTCACTTGCATGTTTATGTAGTTGCAAATGCAAAGAAGAAAGACGTGAAATAACTTTATTTCAAGCATCTTCAATACTAAAAATCAAAGATTATTCTTAATATTTAAGAATAATCTTTGATTCATAACAACAAAAGATTCGGAATAATCAATTCTTTTAACTTTCAATAAAAAAAAAGAATAATAATTAAAGATTTCAAAAAACTAAAAACAAAAGCCAAAATCCAATTCAAAAAATTATTAACGATGTCTATAAGTAATTCTACCTTTTGTTAAGTCATATGGACTTAATTCTACCGTAACTTTATCTCCAACAACAATTTTAATTCGGTTTTGTCGAATTTTTCCTGATAAATGTCCAATTACTTCAACACCATTTTCTAATTTAAGACGAAATTTTCCATTTGATAAATTTTGTGTAACAATACCTTCCATATCAACGAGTTTTTTTTGTTTACGTTGTTTATTTTTAAGATTAAATGATGTATTTTTTTCATCATTGAATGATTGTTCGTAACTCATTTTTTTATTATTAATAAAGATTTAAAAAATTAATCATAGAAATTTATTACTTATTAATATATCATAAAAAATTTTAGTTAAAAGTTTAAAAAAAAATAAATTTTAAATATAAAGCTAGAATTTTAGATTCTTAATTTTATTTTAAGAACTTTATTCTTAAATTAGTAATAATCTGCAAAAAAAAATTAGAATTTGAAAGAATTTTTAATTCTTAAAAATCTTGAATTTTTGTTTATTTTAAACTTAAAATTAATGGAAAAAGAAATTTTTCTTGCATTTATAATTTAATAATTGAAATCAAATACTTACGATTTTTATATAGATTTATTTTTATTCATGAATTTTTTAATATCTTTTTAATTTAAAAATTTAAAAATTTACAATTCTTAAATTTTTAAATTAAAAAGATATTAAAAAAATTCAATGTTCAAAGTAATGAAATTTATTATTATTTATAATTCAAAGTGTCTTTACTTATAATTCAAAGTAAAGACACTTTGAATTATAAATAATAATTAAATAACAATTTTCCATAAATTTGACAATTATTTGATAGAATTTTTTATTATATTTTCAAATTTATAAGAATAATAAAGATTTTTTTAAGGCAACTTTACGACGTAATTTTTGTGCAAAACGAATTGAAGTTAACATTTGTCCTAAAATATATTGAATTGATGTACGTGAATCATCATTTGCTGGAATAACATGATCGGATAATTTTGGATTACAATTTGTATCAATAATAGTGAACATTTTAATACCTAATTTTTTACACTCACGAACCGCATTCATTTCTTCTTGCTGACCAACAATAATTGCAACATTATTTGAAATTTGTGCTTTACTCATTTTAGACATTTGAGTAACCCCACCAAAATATTTTTCAAGACGTTGCCATTTTTGTTTACGAGTTGCTGCAATTTTTTTAGAAGTTAATCGTAATTTTTGATCATAAATTTGATCCATTGGATAATTCATTCTTGGATCCACAAATTTTTTCATTAATAATTCAACTCTTTCATACATTTTATTTTTTGTAGTAGGTAAAAATCTTAATTTTGGTAAAAACTTTAACAGTCTTTGTTCAGATGATAATCGTCGAAGTTTTTGATTTAATTTGTTAAATAAAAAGATTTGTTGTAAAAATTGAGATTGAATGTTATTTGTTACTTGTTGGATTTTATTTGTAAATTTTGAAAAATCATTCAATTTTTCACGAATTTGTTGAAGATCCTGATTAAACTTTTCATAAATAAAATTACAATTTTGTAAACGTTGAATTAGTAAATGCATATAATTTTTAATAAAAGGAAGATATAAAGTAAATTTATCTAATAATTTACTAATAATAAGATTTTTTGTTGTATTTGGTGATTTTGATGTATTCATTTTTGCACCTTTTGCAATCTGTGATTGTTCTTTGATTCCAAAAGAATGAGTGCAAATATTTGCAATTTTATTATATGACATTTCTAATGGATCTAATTTTATTTTCATTGTTGAAAGAATTTGATATAAAATTTCTGTTGAAGGACTAGGAACAATTGATTGCTTTGGATTTTCAGAGCTCACAGCTTTGCCTTCTAGAATTTGATTAAATTTTTCATAAGAAACTGCCCATAAAATATTACCACTTTCATTTGTTTCTTTTTTTAATTGCATTAATTCTTGACCAATTAAAAATAATTTTTTAAATGATATTAATGTATTTTTATCATTTTGCATCATATTTTTTAAAAAGATTTTTTGTTGCATTAATTGATTTTCTTTCTCTTTTAAAAGTTTAGTCACATTTAAAATTTTTTCTTGTTTAATAAAAATATTTGAATAGTTTCCCATTAAATTTTTTGTTTGCATTAAAAACAATCTTTTTAATTTCATTAGTTGTTGACTCTTGTTAATAAAATAATTTGGATTTTTTTGAAGTTGTTGAATTAATTTTTTTCCTTTTATCATTAATTTACGACTTTTTTTTCTTAAAAGATTAACTTTATTAAAAAGACGTTCTTTAATTTTTTGTCTTTTTTCTAATAAATTATGAATAACTTTTTGCTTTTCTTTTAAAATTGGACGAATTTGTGAAATTGATTTTAAAATTGTTTTCCAATTTGTTAACATTCCACCTAACCATCTTGAATTTACAAAAAAAGCTGTTTGACTTAAAACTGCTGTACGAGCGATTAATGAAGCAGCTGGTTTTTTAGTCCCTACAAATAAAAAAGTTTGTCCTAAATAAGCATATTTTGACAATTGAATAAAAGCTTTCTTTAAACATAATCTTGTTTTTAAAAGGTTGATAACATGACGGCCACGTTTTAAAAAAGGACGATTTTTATTTCTGCCTTTTTTTCTTAACCAAATGTAAGAACGCATATTTGCATTACAACGGATCGCTCTTTCACCATAGTGAATCCCTGATTCAATCATTTTTTTGATTTGATTTTTTACAATTAAATCATTTTTAAAGTTTGAAATTGGATTTACTTTTAAAACTTTTGCAATTGCAAATTTTTCTCGATTTCTTATAATAAGGATTTTTGCAGAATCGCCTAATTGAATTCCTAAACTTTTTTTAACAAACAATAAATTTCCATTTAATTTGAAAACAAAAAAGTTTGCAACAGATTTTGCATTTGAAGGAATCAAAATATTATATGTTTGATTTTTGTTTCTTTTTTTACCAGAAGGAAGACCCTTTTTTGAAGGTTTATTTGGTTCGCGAAGTGAAGAAGCTGAAGCAAAAGAACGTGAAAGCGAAACAATCTTACCAAATGCATATGTAGGTTTTATTTTTGTAATTTGAATTTTAACTGTATCCCCAACTTTTGTGTTAGGCACAATAATTGTAAAATTATCAGAAATTGGTACTAATCCAGAATTTTTAGGACCTTTTCTTTTAATTGTTAAATCTAAGATTTTTCCAATTTCCACTTCGTTTAGGATCTTTGATTTTAGTGGTTCATTTGGAACCGTAGATTCCGAAACTAGCTGAACTGAAGAAACCACTTTTGACATATTTGCTTTCTTTAAGACTTGTACAACACTTCCTAGTGCATATTTTGGTTGATTTTTTGTTTTTTTAGTTTTTAAAGGAAGTGAAATAATTTTTTCAAGTTTAACTTTTACAATATCACCTAAATTTGCATTTGGCACTAAAAGAGTTAACCCATTATTTAACTCAACTAATCCAATTTTTTTTGGACCTAAAGCATTAATTTTTAATGAAAAAATATCCCCAATTTTTATTTTTGAAGATTGTTTTCTTCCATTATTATTTTCATTTGTAAAACGTTGTTTGTAATTTGTTTGCATAAAAAAAATAATATCTTTTTTTTTTCTAAAAATTTGATTTAAAAGATAAATTTATGATTTTTTTCTAAATTTTTTTTAAGTCAACAATATTCTTTATTATAACAAAAAATTTATAATAATTCTATTTATATTTATATTTAGATTTATATTTAAAAAATTATAATATATATTTATATTTTTGTATATTATCAAACTCTATTGTAAAAATGGTTTTTTAACAATAGAGTTCAATAATATAATAAAAAAAAATTATTCATTTGTATTTTTGTTGTTTGAATTACTTTGTTCTGCTGAAACAGAAGTATTTTGATTAACAGATTCTGTTTCTAAAATATATTTTGCTAAAAATAAAGCTTGATTTGCTTTAGAAATAACTTTTTGTTTCCATACATTTTTTCGAATATTTTTTTTTGATTTAGATGTTCGTTTTTGTTAACCTAAGATTTTTTTAAAGAATAAAATTTTTTATTAAAATCTCGGCTTCAAAACCTTGTTTGATTTTTTTAAATCTCAAGGCTTTTCTTACTAGAAAAGTAAAAATTAAAATTAAACTTTTTGAATTTTTAAAACAATTTGTAGAAAAGCTTCTGGATCACAAATTGATAATTGTGCTAAAACTTTTCGATTTAATTGAATTGTAGAATTTTTAAGATTATTCATAAATTCACTATAGTTTATCCCATAATGACGCGTTGCTGCATTAACACGTGCAATCCAAAGGCGACGAAAATCTCTCTTTTTTTTGCGTCGACCAACATATGAATATCGTAAAGCTTTCATATTTTGTTGATTTGCAGTACGAAATAACAAAGAAGCTGCCCCACGAAATCCTTTTGTCATTTTTAAAACTTTTTTGTGTCTTTTTCTAGACACATTTCCACGTTTTACTCGAGTCATTTTTTTTTTTAGATGTCATTTTTAACTGAATTTTCTTAACAATTTCTAAAAAATTTAAGTAAAATTTTTAATAAAAATAAAATTGAATGTTTTAGAAATTGTTTACATTTTTTTGTTACCAATTTCTATTCTTGAAACCTTATAAATATTTTTTTTTATAAATTAGACCTAAAGTTAGAGAAAGTAACTATATTTTGAAAAAAATTGCAAGATTTTAAAATTATGATAAATCTTATTTTTTATTTGATTTCACTTTTACTAAAGATACTAAAGAACAAAGTTGGTGTTTATTTGTGTATTCTTTTTATTTGGAATAAGATATTCCAAAATTGCTTCTTATTCTTTGCCTTTGATTTCTTTGCAATCCGAGATTTCTCACTCGTAAAAATCTATTGCTTCTTCGCTTCAGCGGAGCCAAAGCAAAGAAGCAATAGATTTTTGCGAGTGAGAAATTTGTTATTTTGGTTCCTTGCATTCACTTGGCTCTGTACTTTCCACTTTTTCACTTTGTCTTTTTTGCTTTGGTTTTTTCACTTTGGCTTTTTGCTCCTTCGTGGAGTGAAGAACTGAAATGAAGGAGGTAAGCAGTGCGCAACTGAATGTGCGGAACTGAAGCAAAAAAATCAAAGGCTTGCAAAGCGAAGCAAAACAAAACTGAAGAAAAGCAAAAACAAACTGAAGAACCGAGGCCAAAAAGATGATTTGAATTCACAGACATTTTGTGAATAATAATCACCAATTTAAAGAATGCAGCAAAGTATAATAGTATAATAGTATAATATGAGTGTGAATTCATTAAGTAAACCTAAAGAATATCAAAGATTTGATCATTTATAATTGAAATTATAACAAATAAAAAATTTTAAAAATTAAGTTTTTTAATTAAGTTAATAAAATTATAGAAGTTTTGCGTAGTTTTTTATAAATATATTTATATTAAAAAAAAATTCAAATAATTTAAATTTTCTTATCATTAAATAATTTTTAAATATTTAAATTTAAATTTTATGTAAAGTTAATGCTTTTTTTAAACAAAATTAAATTTTTTAAATATTAAAAGAAAGTATCGTTTTTAATTAAGCACCTTAATTCTTAAAAAGAATTAAGATGCTTAATTAAAAGATTTTATTATAATGAACTTTATTTTAGTATAAATTACAAATAAAAGTTCATTATAATTTTAAAATTAGTCTAAAGGTCTCATTGAAAGAACTGGTTCGTCTAAACGGTCAATTCCTTTTTCAAAACCAGCAGCTGCTGCACGAGCTCTTCCTGCATGCCATAAGTGTCCAACAAAGAAGAAGAAACCTAAAACGAAGTGTGATGTTGCTAACCAACTACGAGGAGATACGAAGTTAACTGCATTAATTTCTGTCGCTACCCCTCCTACAGAGTTTAATGAACCTAAAGGAGCATGTGTCATATATTCTGCTGCACGACGTTCTTGCCAAGGTTGGATATCATTTTTTAGTTTATTTAAATCTAAACCATTTGGACCACGTAATGGTTCTAGCCATGGACCACGGAAATCCCAGAAACGCATTGTTTCACCTCCAAAGATAATTTCTCCAGTTGGTGAACGCATTAAGTATTTACCAAGACCTGTAGGACCTTGAGCTGAAGCAACATTTGCTCCTAAGCGTTGGTCACGAACTAGGAAAGTAAATGCTTGAGATTGAGACGCTTCGGGTCCTGTCGGCCCATAAAACTCACTTGGATAAGCTGTGTTGTTAAACCAAGACATACAACAAGCAATGAATCCCATTAATGAAATTGCTCCTAAACTATAAGATAAATATGCTTCTCCAGACCAAACAAAAGCACGACGAGCCCAAGGCCATGGTGTTGTATAAATGTGCCATAAACCTCCAAGAATTTCTAAAGTTCCAATCCAGATATGACCACCAATGATATCTTCCATATTATCAACACTTACAATCCATCCATCTCCACCAAATGGAGATCTTAATAAGTATCCAAAAATGATTCCAGCACTTGTTGTTGGATTTGTGATAACACGAACATCTCCACCACCTGGTGCCCAAGTATCATAAACACCACCAAAGTACATTGCTTTCCATACAAGTAACCATGCACCTAGTCCTAAGATAATTAGGTGATATCCTAAGATGTTTGTCATTTTGTTTTTATCCTTAAATACATACCCAAAGAATGGGAATGATTCTTCTAAAGTTTCAGGACCAATTAGAGAGTGATAAACTCCACCAAAACCTAAAACTGCTGAAGAAATTAAGTGTAAAACACCTGATACAAAATAAGGGAATGTATCAATAACTTCTCCTCCAGGACCAACACCATAACCTAATGTTGCTAAGTGTGGTAATAAGATTAAACCTTGCTCATACATTGGTTTTTCTGGAACAAAGTGTGCAACTTCAAATAAGTTCATAGCACCTGCCCAGAAAACAATTAAACCAGCATGTGCAACGTGTGCTCCTAAAAGTTTTCCTGAAAGGTTGATTAGTCGAGCATTACCTGCCCACCAAGCAAAACCTGTTGATTCTTGGTCACGACCTCCAACTGTTAGAGTTCCATTAAACAGTGTTTCCACGGTGAAATACCTCCATTAAATTTGAAAGATTTAAAACAGAGTTATTTTCTAGTCTAAAATTGCATTTTTATTATTCTTTTGAAATTTATTATTGTTCTCCACTTCTTTGTTTTGACTTTGTCAAATGCAACAATTTCTGATATTGCAGAGCAAACCAAAAGAATGGAAAAAACAAATCTTTGCTTCCTCGGTTCTTCGCTGTGCTTGCGTGAGCGAAGGAGCGAAAAGCCGAATAACAAGCGGAGAAGTTGTTATTTACAGAGCAAACTTTGATTTCAAAAGATAAATTTTTAATTTAAAAATGGGATATAAAAATATCCCATTTGATTTTTTTTATTGTATTTTTATTTCAAGATTAGATAAATTGTATTTAAAATATCATAAAATAAACTTAATTCTTTTTTAATTGAAATAAAAATATTGTTTGCATAATAAAATAATTATTTTATTAACTAATTATTTTATTAAGTAATTTTTTTAGAATAGATTTTTAAAATCACATAATCTTAAGCATATTTTTTAAACCATAAGCATTATAAAGATATTAATCTAATATCTTTTGATTAATATATATATTTATTTTAAAACTATACTTTTTTTAAAGTATATAAAGTATAAGTAGTATAAATATTTTAAATATTTATATTTATTAAAAAATTTATTAATATAGAATTTGTT